GTCATGATTCAATTCAGGTGCACTGACTTTTGATTTTGATTTCTTTCTCATTTTTCGGATCTGATTGGAACAATGGAGAAGTAAGAAGACTTTGGCGGCGATTCATAATGGTTATCCTATAAGATCTATGTCCCAGGACAGAAAAGATGAATAATGAAACATGAGGAAGAGTATATCCTATAGTGACCATAGCAGTTTCCCTAATCGACTACTTATCATCATAATGAACATTCCACTTAAAAACGAAAAAAAAACGACTCGCCAGGCGGTTATCTTTTTTTCATATCTATATCCTATTTTGAAAAATGAAGACTAAGACAGGAGTTTCGTGGAAAAGTCCTTTCTTTCTATTTATCGGATTTGAACCGATGATTTCAGCCTCTTTCTTAGGAAATGCGCAACGGATTGAGCTGCGCGAAAGATTGACTAAAAAAGAGTTGGGTTGAAGAGCTCGAGTGCAGCTCCGGCGACCGTAAGGGAGAGAGGCGCAGCTCCGGCGACCGTAAGGGAGAGGGAGAAAGGGGGGCGTTAGCGGCTCGACCGGGAGTGAAAGAAAGCTCGACCGTAAGGGAGAGGGTGAAGCTCGACTGAAAGGAGAGGGTGAAAAGCCGGCTCTGGAACAGGCTCTTGCTCTAGCTCCGCCCAATGCTCGGAATGGTGAATTGATCAATTCCGAAACTAGCCAATCACGAACTGCTCGCTACTGGAACTGGCTAACAGAAAGAGCGGAAAGAAAGAGGGCATGTCTCACTAGCAAGACAAAAAAGGTGAGCGCCTAGCGCGCCCCCTTTATTACTATTACTAGGTTGGGCAAGCTTTGGCTTCATTTTGATAGGAGTAAGTGCTTGCAGGATAAAAAAAAAGGGCGACGAAATTCCCTTTGATCCTGATAACATGGCATGGCGAGTGGAGAAGCAAGCTGTAACGAATGAGAATCCGGTAGTCTATTCCGTATTCATTGATCCGGAACAACAGGTCATGATGCGAACATCTCTCTACTATTACTACTTAATTAACAACAGGTCGAACTCAAGAAATATAGGGGAAAGTGAACGGGGGCTAAAGTAGCAGTGGGCAGTGCAACAAAGCTACGGCTACTGAATATGGCGTCGGGGAGGGGATAATGAATGCTGGGGTGAGAGCCCTAGCCCTTGTAAGCCCAACCTTTTCTATCTATCCTTAGAAGTAGGGCGAGTGACTCCGTTCCTTTCCCGTGAAGGAAGTGGGATATGCGACCAGATGCTTTCTCCAGATCTACCGTCTCTATCAACTCCATTTTTTTTTTCTTCACCGGATCGAGACTAACTTACCTACTCCCGCTCCTACCGGATCCAAGAGGACCGATGCCCGATTCCCCGACCCATTACTCATTCCTTTCCGATTCGGCAGGGATTGCAATCTCGAGAGAGGGAGCAACGATTGACCTCCAACAATAGGTAGATGGGGTGGGCTACAATGGATAGAGTGAAATCAATCCTTATTCCGCACTCCTTCTCACCGGCTTGGAACTACTATAAATCATGAATACGAAAAGTGGGCTGGATAATTTACCATTTCGTCTTTCTAATAAAGCTCGGGCTAATTCTAGTTTGCAGTCACAAAGCAAGCTCTTCCAGCTCTCCTTCTCTTAAGGCTAGAAAACTCGCTTTTTCTTAAATGAATCCGAATCTAGCAAGCGAGCCTTCTTTTATTAGTAAAGTCGCTTTCTTGTTTTACCATTCCCGAGGGCTTTCTCACAAGCGGATTCCAATCAAAAAGTTTTGCCGAGCCCCCAAGCAATATAGTGGTTGAGTATATATATACTCAACGAGCCAACCGAATGCTAGGGTGGCTAGTAGCTTCGCTCGAAAGTAAGGCTGCGAGCTTTGTATACGGAGCAAGCCATCAAGACCTTTAAATAAAAAAATCGTTCAAGTGTAAAGTAGAGGAAAGCTACACGAAGGGCTTTCTCGGCCAAAAAAAAGGCTTTTATCCAATACAATCACAGAAAGGGGTACGAGCAGAGCGAAACATAGAAAGTCGAAAGCAAGCCTACGAATGGAATACAAAGAGAGAACGAGCTTACCTTCTTATTAGATTCTTAGAGAAAGGGGAAAGGGCTTTTTCAAAAAAACTCGCTTTCTCGCTCCTATAGATATAGATGGAAGGGAGCCTGACTGACGGTTTCCAAGCCTAGCGCAAAGCGAAGGGATTGGATTTCACCTATGATCAGATCAGTGGGCAACCATAGTTGACTTTTTTGTGGTGTTGTTGAAAGCGAATTCACAAATTTGGAAGTAGGCCTCGCTTTTCGGAGCTGCTCCCAGCTCACACTATGGTGGAGGAGGTGCCTTGAAGATCGGCAGAGTGTGAGCAGTACGAGCTGAAAGGCTCCCATACTGTTTGGAGGGCAGGGGGCATAGATGCCAAACAAAGCTGACCCCTATCTATCGTCGTAGAAGCAGTTTCTAGGAAAGATTATGGTTCTCGGGTATCCAATCAATTAATCCCCCAACCCGGGGAAGCTTAAGTGAAAATAAAAGAAAAAGATAAAGACAAAATGAAAGAAAAGAATAGGATGAGGGGGGAAGACAAGAAATTGAAGGCTTCACTCGCTCGCTCTAAGGCTCGTTTAATAGACAGCAAGTAGAGTGCATAAGCCCCTTTAGAGATTTTAGAGATAGAGATAGGGGGGAGTACTACACGAGCTCGTAAGTCAAGTACGGAACGAGCCTTGTCTACAAAGCAGAGCGACCTCATCTTGCTTGCTTCTGGCGAAGCTTCTAGCACTATATAATAGGAATTTTTTTTTGGTAGGAAGACTACTTTTTAGGCCGACCACTACATAAGAGCGATAGCGAAGCCAAGCCGTCTAAAGGCGAGCAGCCCTTATTATAGCAATAGCAAACGGCCTACTTATAGCCCTCGCGTTTCTGACATACTCGAGTTCTAACATTTGAATTTCTCCTACATTCCAAATGAACTTATCTATAATGTCTGATCAAGTTTGAACCTATTTGGTTCACTTAATTGGAGGTCTTGCTTTACCCTCTTTTATTTTAATAGTAGCCAGCTGGCGAGTCGCCAAGCTGCGCTCGTTAACAGTAGACAACTTCCAGGAAAAAGTCGATGAGTCTGTATCAAACACTCTCAAAGAGCAATTGAGTGAACGACAAGTAACGCCGCTGTTCAATGCTAATAATGTGGTGTTGCCACCAGGCAAAAGGAGCTATGACGTGGTAGACGCCTTAGTACCTGGAGATAATGTAGGATTACTTGCGGAGATGTATCATGATTTATCTCAGCTAGGTATTGACAGTAATACATACCAATTACTGTTACAAACTGTCAATGCCTTGTGGGGGGGAGGCTAATAGAACCTCCCTATAATCCTGCCTGGGAAGGAAAGAAGGTTAAGCTGCTCCCTGGGCTTGGCTGGCCGTTGGTGGTTGTGGCGGGAGATCAAGGTTCAAAATAGAATTAATAAATGTGTATATACACCTTTTTGATATAAGATCATCAATGGTACTGCTTTCTATGCTATGATGTAAAGGATATGTTAGGTTAAAGATTCTTGCTTTTAGTCTTTGGGGGGTTGTAGTTTTTATTTGAATTTGAGCGGGGGTATCCTCAAATGAGAACGAGTCCCGTCCCAGAAGGCGGGGAAGGAGAAGTGGGCATGTGGGTCTCCTTCGCATTTCTATCAATATTGGAATGAGGTTTGAAAGGCTATCATTGGTAGGCGGACAAGTGAGCATTCCAGTGCGATTGGGGAGAGAATAAGGTAGGCGCTGTGAATCAGGCTATTCGTGAAAGGAGATTTGTATAAAGGCGGCGAAACTACATCTCTTAAGAAGAACCACTCATAGAATGAGGACGGATATCTTTTTCTACTATCCGTACCGCTCCGTGGGGTTCAGTGATGACTTATGATATTCACCCAAAGGAAGCTCCTTACTCACGGGTGTGGGACTGGAGCGTAGTAAGCATTGGTTATCAGAAGCCCGGAGGGTGAACCCTGTCTGTAGCTGAGTACGGCTTGTGCGCGGAGGGAACTCAAACCTTTCTGGCAAAATGCTTTTTATAGCTATCCTTTCGTACAAGCATAGGACATAGCATCATTACTGTCTATCCTTAGGTAGGATGATTCCTATAGACGGGACATAAGAGATGATCAGTTAAAGCCATTAGCGCCGAGTTAGTTGTGGATTGGAGTTTAGACATAGTCCAGAGAAAGTAGGAGTGGGATAAAGATCAAGAAAGCGGTCTTACAGAAGCGGCTTTAGGAGGTGTTCAAAAGACGACATTTAACCCAAGGGGAATGGGCGAAGATAGAAGCAAGACTGAGCATTCCAGAGTAGAAGACTACGAGACTTCAAACTAATGTCCTTCTTCCTCTTTTCCAGGTTCCTTGTAGAGTCTATCTACTTCGGTAACAGGAAAAGCAAAAACTACCACATAGCATTCGTAGATAGGACTTTGCCCTTTTTCCTTCTAGCAATTCTTCTTATTTTTAATAATAATAAATTTCCGTCAAGACTTCCCCTTTCTTTATGGCTGCGATCTTCCTAAACAGGATTGAACTATATATATAGTTTTTTTATGCTATTCCCCTGCCCCCAATACCGGCTGATCAAGCCAGTTGCAATCCATCCCGCCTTAGCGAGGGCTTCTTTCCCTTTCCATTGGGATTCGTGAAAACAGAAAGAAAACTGACCCCTAAGATCATTTATCGATTCACAGCTTCTCTTTCCTTCTTAGCACTACGTTAACAATAGCAAAACTAGCTTCGACTCTTCCTATTGATTGAATTGAGTTTGAGTCGGGTGATTGAACTCCGAAATCATTTAATCAGTAAGTTCCTTCGTTCCCCGGCCGTTATCGAGAAAGAGAAAGATAGACTTTTGGCTTTCTCCTTTTATACCGCTCCTGCCTTCCCTTTTTGGTACGAGTTTCAATTGGCATAACTTTAATTAAATGGATTAGCCTACCATTTTCCTGAGGGTGGCAACCTAAAGTTTAGATATAAAAGTCCTTTCTTTCTATTCATAGAGAATCCATCCTCAAACTAAAAGGAGTTCAACTCTGTCGTCCGATCTTAAGATCTTAGGTTCTTTTTGAAATGAAAGAAAGCATTCAAAAGAAAGGAGGAAAGATAGTAATAAAAGACTAGTATTGAAGGTTGCATTTCACCAGCAACCATTGTCACTAGATATGGTAGATCCCTAGCTAAGGGAGACTTCCTCTTTTCACGACGAATTGCACGACTAACGAGCACTTTAGCAAAGGACTTGAAGAGAGAGAGGGTGCGTTATAGGGTGATGGAAGAGCTGTCTATAGCTATCGTGTACTTGCTTTCTCTTCTTTCTCTTTCGTTAACTGGTTCTTCTTCCTCTTGTGAGTCACTCACTATGGAATTGATTCTTTCGACGAGGCTTTCAAAGTAGTTAGGAAGCACTCCAACGAGCGTTGAGCGGTTATGCCTGTCCTAAAGGCCGTTCTACCAATCCCCTTCCAGTATGTGGTCGAATCTATTGCAGCTTTCGACTGGGCTGTGGCTTACTAAAGGCAAGGTGAAAACAATTCCTAACTAACTAAAGGAAGAAGTGAATTGAAGAGTCTAGAAGATGGACTTTTTCTTTCTCGTCTCGTTGTAAGCTTCATCTTCATTCCGGCTTGTGAAAAGAGCTGATCTTTGGTTCGTTCTTGGGCCTTTGATTTGTCAATCCCAAGGCCTATCCAAAGGGAAGGAGTCAGGCTTAAGAAAGCCTCCTCGCCCCTGTTCTCGACTCCGGTGCTATTGACTAAAGTGGTGACATATCGGATCTTGCCATTTCCAGGAGCATTGATGCCGAGAATCGTCTAGTAGGCAGTAACTGATTGCCCACAGGGGTTGTTCTCTTTGCGGGATTGGAGCTTTTAAGCCACTCTATGGCTAGCTTAGGAAAGAAATCTTATTTCTTTATTTTTATATTAGAATATAAAGGTGCAGTACATACTATCTAGAAAGAGAATATGAACGCGTGCTTTGAGAGGTTATGCAATCATTCCTTCTTTCGGGTGAGGAAATGGGCTTCCATTTGTAAGCACCCTTGCAGTATAGGATAAGGCCTAAACCATATCATCAATCAGTTTATGGGCTCGCTTTCAGCTCTCAACCAAGTCAGTAATAAAGAACCTTACAGTAGTATCCTGCCAAACTGAGGCTGCCAGCGCATTCTATCTAACCACACTGTGGCAAATCGATACAAGTAGCTAAACAGCTTGCTATACCATACTTTTCAAAGGCATCTCCTGCCGGTTGGACGTGCTCTTTAGCTGCTAAACGGGACGAAAATGCCAGACTACGACTAGTTCCAAACGCGCAGGTCGGGATAGGGAGGAAAGATTGCCCTTTGATTCGTGACTGATGCTGATGGAAGACCTTAAGGTTCAGTGCATAGCTCCAGCGGATCATCCACAAGAAAGAGTACGTAGCTCAAGCCGATCTACCCATAGAAATCCCTGCTATATAGAGCAAGATTTTTGTCAACTTTGAAGCCGGCCCTAACTTATAAATCCAGGTAGGGCAAAAAACACGGAGTTGGGAAAAGAAGTCCAATACTGATCGTAGACCACTAGTTAACTGTACTCCTAAGGGCAAGGTGTACTTCTCTTTTGAATGGCATTGGTTGGTTGTCCTTCGCTTCGATTTCCAAGTCTTTATATATATTAAGTAGCTGTATGCATGTACATGAGATGTTGCAAGCGGTATCTCCTCCGCTTTCATTCCACGTTAGCTATTTGATTTGTTAGTCAAAATTGTCTAGCCCAAGGGGCCTTTCGTTGCTTACTTGTTCAAGTAAGGAAAATTAGCTTAAATTAGAAGCTTTCTGAAGAGTGAGACTCTGATTCCACCTTGGAAAAGGGCTCAGTTGCTAGACCAAGCCATAAGTCAAAGGGAACCCTACTCTTTAACCAGACCGCCGCGAGCCGCAAAACTCGGTGCGATCGGGAGTGGTTACCACACGAGGACAGTATCTGGGGAGTCGGGCTTTGCTAGCTGACGATAGCTAGCACCACCGATACGGGCAACCGTAGAAAAGCGCCGCACAGAATATCAGTCGGCAATGGTCATTAGACCCTACGGGTGGTAGAAGTTCTTAAGTGCAGAAAGAGAGACAGGAGATAAATAAACTGTGCCTCCCTTGACTCGGAACCTCTTAGCAAACTCAAAAGCGCCAGTGCTGGAAATCAGGGACTTACTATATGTGAAATAGTTACTCCAAGTCTCTCCAGCGCTTGCTCATATCGAGAAGCTATCACAACGTCATCCCGGGTAGTCAATGAAGCGGGAACCAGGGTAGACCTCTTCCGCGCAAATCCACACCAATAGATGGTCGGATAAGGCAAATAAAGGCCAGGAAGAGTAGTCTCCGAGAGGTTGCCCTGCAACAAAAGATAAAGTAGATGGTCTCTTCTTGACGAAGGGAACATCAAATATGTTACAGGCTAGTGTAGAATTTACTACACTAGAAGCAAATGACCTATCGAATAAAGACTGCATTACTTCAAATAAGAAAAGGAGACGCTCTTTAAATAAGAAAAGGAGACGCTCTTTCTTAAGGAATGGATTGAGAATCCGGCTAAGGTGTGATGGAGGTTATGTGCTTTGAGGTCGGATGCCGATTCCCCTATCGTGTTAGGCGCTAAGGATTCATTTCCTTTAGTTTTTCTATTACGAAAGCCACATCAAGTCCAGACTTTCATTTCTTTCCTCACTAAATTCATCTTTTTTCTCTCCCTTCTTTCTTGCTTTTCTTTGAGCGAAGTGGTGGCTCAGTCACTGGAGGATGTCCGAATGCACTTAAGGGTGGTCGCTTTCCAAGGACCAATCCCAATCCTGAAAGTCAAGCTAAAGCTTTTTCATCGCTGTGAGCGAAGGGATTTCTTACTAAGCTAATTCAATCCTATCCCTATCACAGCTATCTGCTTCTATCTCTTCTCTTCTTGCAACTAAATCAATAGCGTATATAAGATAAGGGAGGCAGTGGCTTTTAGCTGGAAATCAAGTGCTGGCACCGTACGGTAGGGACTAGACTCTATATATACTATATCCCCATACCTCTCCACTCAAATCCTACGTTTTCTGTGACATTTCGTGCTCATTTCCAAATTTCTGCTTTAACCCTCAGAAGGTTGGCTCGTTGTTAACAAGCAAATGCGAAGGAAAAGGCTTCAATCTCACATTTCGATGTCACTGCTGAATGTGGTTGCTTGAAAGGAAAATCTCACATACGGAAGAGAGAAAGCAGTCTTAGCAAGAACCCTTTTTAGAGTTTGATCATAAACCCTAGCCGAGGAGCGAAAGCAGCTCGACCGAACAAGCAACGGACCAGTTCAGTAATATACAGAATTCCATCACTATTAGCGGAACCAAAACAAGGACAAGCTTTAAAGCAGGAGCGAACAAGAGCAAGAAGAGCAAAGCCAGAGGATTGAGTTCTTTCTCCAGTAAGCGAGAGGGCGTGAAGCGCAGCTCAATCCGTTGCTTCTTCCTTTCAGTTGAGAACTTACCGTTCCTCTGTGCTGTTGGTTTGACCCTGCCCGGTAAGGGGTCCTTGAATATTCTCAGGTTCCGATTGTCGACAAAGAAAGAGGCTTATAACTTCATTCCTGCTCGATCATCGGTTATCGGAGATACACTCAATAAGGTATCACGACTTGGGATAGAGAACGAGTAGGCACAAAATAGTTAGTTATTACGCATGGAAAAGAGTGCTTTGACTTTTCTTCTCGTGTCATCAGATGCCTCGGATGTTTTGGTCTTTGCTTTCACATTAAAGGACCCGAAGCAAGCCAAGGACCCGACCCTCGTAGATCAGTTGGACTGGACCGGATAGCTGGAAAGGTGGGAGAAAAAAAGGGGGTTAGAAGGCCGCCTTAACGCCTTATCCAAGAAGTAGCCCTTCTGAGGCTAACCCGTCGTACCCCTGCGCGATGGCCTCGTAAGAGGCGTGGGCTGCTTCACCAGCGTGAAAGAGAGGGCCGACCGCAAGACAAGAGAATTTCTTTATGGAAATCCAAGGAGGTGGCTGACTTATGAGCAAAAAGGGAAGTCCCCTCGCTATCGGACCTGTAAGGGACTGTTTGTTGGATTATTGAAGTGGACTACTCAGTCCACGACAAAAAGGCAATAATCGCCTACTCTGTCTTTATCTTTGCTTTTGTATATAAACTTCATGTCATACTACACGGAGAGTGAAACTTACGAACAAGCGAGTATAGAGAGTTCTTATAGAACGAATAACGAAAGGAGCGGAATAATATTCGCGAGTCGAGCTCTTTACCATACCAGGCTTTCTTTACGTTTTTCTTTCCTTAGTGCATCCTATGGACAGATGCCCTGGTCACAAGTCAAACTTGAAGCAATTCCTCTTCTCTCGACTTTCAGGTATTCCAATCCAAGCTCCTTAGTCTTGTACTGATCAGAGTACCACTTCTGATTGGCAAGCTTATCTTATCGAAGCAGGATAGAACTTCCCAGTCAGCTAGCTACTGCCATTGTTTTCAAGCGAGTGGAAGACCTTGAAGTCTAAGGGGATCTTCTTTCTCTCGTTCCCAGCTAAACTAAGATGACTTTTTCTTAGCTAACAGCAGAGATTTTGCTTGAATACCTCTAAGAATCTCCAAGCGAGTCCTTATTATATATAGCATCTTTCCTAACGAACCGAACTACCTTGAGACTTTTGTCTATTTCCCGTGGGAGTTTGCTTAACCCGTGAGATCCCCACCAGTCCTTCTTTTCTCATGAAAGTCTAAGTATAATTCGACCTTTTTCATCTTCACTCAATCGCTGTCCCAATTAGAGTATCCATCTACCTATGCCCTCGCTCTTCTTATGCTGTTATGCCTCTTGTCCTCTTGCTTTGTCACCTTCTGACTTTCCTGCTTGACTTTGTCGGCGGGTGGTAGCATGTCCTTTAGCGAGGCTAGGCACCTTCCTTAAAGGAGGAAGCATCCAATCTGATGCATCCTAGCCAGGGAAATCCCCGAATCGCGAGTCTGGGGTATATACTTTTCTTTATCCCCCTGAGAATCCGACAAGAAAGAAGATCAAAGAAAGTACATATGGGCAAGATAAATCTTCCATTTCTAAGAGAATGTCATCAGTAGAAAAAGCAAAGGAGGATTGATGGCATGAACCGGTATGCTCCATCCGCTAATCCGCTCAGGAGGCGGGCAGAGGATTTTTGTGATTGGGCGGACGTACTTTTTAGTAATTCGAGATTTGAAAGGGCCTGTGAAAAAACCCCCACTGAACAGGACCGGTAGTCTCCATAGGGACTTGGCTCTACCATAAGGGAAAGTAGATAGACGGCTCTACGTCTTCAGGTTCGAAATCTCTCGTCTTTAAATCAGAAATAGGTCTTTCAGAAGATAGTGAATTACTGGCGTGAAGCAAGGGTGCATGGCAGGCTAGCTCTTTAGTTTATCCTGATCCTACGTGACTAGGTCAAAGATGAATAGTGAATACTCCGCCCCGGGGATAGATAGTAGGTAGAGTGACCTTTCTTCGGAGATCGGCTCAACCCGTAAGGAAATAGATTACCACTTTTTCTAAGTGTAATCGACTATTGTTGTCGATCCATTATTTATGAGACCCGAGAAAGCACTTTTCATTTGCAGATCATTCATAATTGAGGAATTACATCGTGACAAGAAGATGCTACCTTCTTTTTATGGCGTTCTACTAAAGCAATAGTTTCATTTTGTTCCCAAGGGAACCAGGAACAGCCCATCTTGGAGCTGACCCTACATCCACGGATTTCTATTCCAGATTTTATGTAGGTCTTTTCACTAGCTTGAGCCGGGCTGAACCATTCATCCTTCATCCACCGATCACCAAATCGGCTTAGCCGAGACCAAATCCACTTGGAATAGTATAAACGCGTAATGGCACTATGGCAGGCACCAAGATCACTTGTTTTGTACCGGTAAGCCACATGCCAAAGAAGAACTTTGGGCTTGGAAGCGCCTCCCTAGAGAGCAAAGCCAAAGCAATCAATCATCTTAACTTAAACGAACGGCATTTCCGCTTCTATAAACAGTCCATTCAAGGTATAAAGGGAATAGCGTTCAAGGAAACCTATCGTAAGACTCTGTCCGAAAGAACCCGTTCTACCTTTTCCAAAGATTAGAAGGTACTAGTCTCTGACAAGGACAAGTACCTTCTGTAGTGGTGGAACAGAAAAAGGAAGCCGCTTACGAGCAGCTTTCTCTCATACGTCATTCTATTCGAGAGCCGGGGGGCGCAGTAGATGAGGTCTAACTGCCCGTAACTAAGGAGATAGATCCCTTTATCCGTTCCGTCAAAGAGATCACCTAATGCAAGCCGTGCAATACAGAGTGATAAGCGCGCAGTATAGCATTGAGGAGGATATATCAATATGCCACCATCTCTCTCAATATGCACTCATGAATGCTCGGTATAGGAAGCACCTATCTTTGTCTTTGGCTTTCCAGACAGACGCGTTAAGCAAGTCAGTCAGTTCAATGGGGTTGATTGGGAGCTCGGTAGCTAAGGAAGTGGGTCAAACCAGGCTGGAGAAAGCGAACGTTACGATCCTGTTGACCTTTCCTAAATTTCTTATTCCGGTGGATGCAGACGGTGTTTGAATTTGAAAGGGGAAGAAAGCCGTAATTTTTTAAGAAAAGAAGGATCGTAGCGTGTCTACTATAGCTATTGATTCAACCTCCTCCTCATATAAAGTCAGAAGACTGAGTCTCTGAGTCAGTCAAGAGTCCTTCCATACCGAGTAAGAAGGTCAGATCGTTCAGTCGCAGTGGAGTTGTTTGGAGTTTCCTTGGTGGACAATAGAGAGCCAAATCAGACTTGTGAGGTCAGTGAACCAGGTGGAAAGTGCCGGTGGGTGCAGGTTGCTGTTGCGTCTATTGCGATGCTTTGGGTCGGTTTCTTATCTAGAGCTGAACTAGCCTGAAGGAAGTGTGTTGATCCCCGCACCGAACTCTAAGCGAGTGTCTCATCGTGAGACCTTGTTGGCATGCCTCCAAGAAGGCTGAGAAGACCCTGGTTGGGGTTGAGGAACGAACATAACCCGGCGCGGGTTGGGAGGTGAAAGACACAAAGCAAGTGATTAATCATATTCCCCGCTTACTGCTCGTGTACTCAAGGAACGTAGTAGCTCGAGCAAAGCGTAAACCAAGCACCAAAGCCCGACTTCGAAGCTCAGCTTAGCCGTTAAAGCAAGAAATTCCTCATTCTCTGAAGATGCATTGATGTGAAGAGAGTCCCCAGAAGAAGCCGGTGAAGAGGGTGATGCCGAGGTTGACGGCAGAGGCTGCCTGGTTTCCGAATCCGCCCCAGCATTGAGTTCAGTTTCTTGCTTCCCTTCTGTGCTTGCCTTAGCCTAGTGCTACGTCCTATTCCGACTCTTTGCCATACCACTGCTGGGAAAAGGGGCTTTGAATAGGGGATTCCCTTGTTAGAGTAAAGCACTAAAGCAAGCAGTCAAGCAGGAGAGGAATACGGTTCATATGGTTATTCCGCATCCCATACCGGTAATTCCTTATCCTAAAGGGATTTCTTTACTTCCTTTTCTTTTGGATGATTCATTTCATTAGTGGGAATAGTCCTTGTCTCTAACTCACTAGAGGCTAGGGTAATAAAGAGAAGAGTCCTTTTTGTTGCGTTGTGGTGATTTTCTTTATCCTTCTGTTTGGAGTAGTTTAGACTGGTCTAGAACCATGTCGGAGGTTAGCCAAGTTTCACACAGTAGTCAGAGTCAGGGGTCTTGGAGCCTTGAATGAGATTCCTTCGCTTCAGATAACTACTGTGAAGCTCGATGGAAGCAATTCTCTTGCGGTAAGCAGCAAAGCCCAATGCTAATGATAGACATATAAGACCGCTGGTCTATGTTGGCCCCCTTTTGAATCTTAAATAAACAGAACCAACCTAAGAGTGTCATTTTACTGTAGGGCAGTTCGCATTAGTAGACTCGGAGGACTGAATAGGTATTCACCTGGGTCCCTCTTCTGGTTCAAATCTCCTTTCTGCCACCAAGGCAGGCTAAGCCAAGGATTTCCAACCTTTCAATAGTCTTAGTGCGCTTTCGATGTAGAAAATAGCGTATGTAAAGGTAAAGAAAGTAGGTAGTATGTAGGTTTGTATGATATGGGCTTCATTCCTTCAGTTGGAGTTCATGCCTTACCGATGTATATAAAAATTCTCGTAGTGTAGTTACAGTCAACAAAGTAGCTGTAACGTGAACAGCGCTTTGTCCTTAATTTCTTTCTAAAGAGGCGGCAACTGCGCTGAATGATAATAAAGCCAAAAGTCCCATGCATCCTTTCTTTGGTCAACAACCAAGAACATTTTTCTATCGTTTTTCTTCAAGACTCTCTTTTGTTTTTTTAAAGAGAGCAGACCATCAAGAAAGAATCCAAATTTGATGACAAAGAATCCATCCAAATTTGATGACAAATCTGGTTTTCTCAATTCTTCTGTATTGGCTCTATCTTCATTTCATAATTGATCTCTTTCATATAGTCCCATGTTGGGACTTGGCTATCGGGCATCAGCCCCTTGATTTCGATTTTCAATGTTATTTAATGAATGGGGAGGGAAATCTTCCAGCTCTGGAACCTATGGAATCGTCGTCAAGTTCCGAGTCTTTGTCAACAGGTCCTAACCCATATGAGATCTATCAACGCATTAAGATTCTTGAAGCCCTCGAGTCCATCCTTTTGTTATATGTCTAATTTCATTTGTTATATGTCTAATTTCATTTGTTATATGTCTAATTTCATTTTCGAATTTGCGACCTTCTTCTATGAGATTTAGGTCTTCATTTATAAAAATCTCCAAGACCGAACGCAATAAGACAGGGGTAAACTTCAGGATTCAGGACTCCGAAAGCCCGAGGACGACTATAATGAGGAGGACGACAGACCCACTCACGATCTAATTCTAATAAAGGGCAAAGAATCGATTAGTAGTATGCCTGTGCCAGAAGACCTTCTCACAGATGATTTCTAGTCAGTGTGCCGCGAGTGGCCTCTCGATGAATAAGCTGCGATTGCTCTTGTTGATACAGTTTCATTTTTTTAGGCAGTTTCGTATTCTACCCGTCTTACCTGATGATTAGGATTTGCTTTCCCTTTCATTCAATTCTTCTTCCTTCCGGGGTAAGCACTTCCAAAAGCGAGGGCATAAATGCAACTCTAAAGGCTGACGGGCTGGCCTAGTCTTTCTTATAAAGAGTTAGAGCTTCAAGACTTACAGATTCTCAGTCTTTATCCCCAGGAGGGAAGTCTAGTCAGTATTGACTTCCGAATCCCCTACACCCAGATCTGCCAAACTCCCCATTAAGAAGTTCCCCGGCCCTAGATAGAGGATCGAAATGCTGCCATAAAAGATAAGATTCTACTTCGAAGGAACTTGCTGTTGAGCCCTTTTCCTTATCTTTTTCGGAAGGTGCGGACTTAGATCGCAGTAGTTTAGTAACGAAGGCAACAACAAGGAAAGATTACTTCAAGCTATAGATAGTATAGTAGGAAGTTCCCCGGGAAATCCAATCCTAATTCTAGTCAGTATTGACTTCCTCAAAGTCACAGTTCTCTTTTCCTCGATCGATTGACTTAGGAAAGGCAGATGAAGACTTCTATTGTGAGTTACAGCTTTAGGAGATTCCTCGATCGATCTTGGCGCATTCCCCCCTGCTTTGTCAGATATGATGGGAAAGGAAACCTATTGAAGCCAATGTCCCAGGAGCTGATTCATGTATTTATTTACTTCCTCTAGGGACCAAGATCAGGATCTCTCTTGAGCTATTCCCTTAGATTCCCCTGTAGGCTCTTGGAAGTCTTAACCCGAGGTGCGTAGTTTGATTTCGATATTCTCTGACTCTTCCAGGATTTCATTCCTTAGGCCTAAAAGAAGGTAGCAACTACGAAAGCTACTTTAAAGACTGACGCAGCCCTCTCGGAGGAAGTTGAGTTAGAAGTTAGAGGCTTTCTTTCCTCTGTCAGCTCTAGCTTTCGACTCTTTCTTTTCTTGATAGGGGAATAGATTTAGACTGTGTTCCCAGACTTCCTTGTAGTCAGTATTGAAAGCCCTAAGAAGTATCTGAAGTAGGGGAATCTATCCTTGCGAGTCTCTTTATTCTCTGCAAAGTCTGAGAAAGCAGTAGCATTACGTCTTGAGAATCAAGCAAGAACTCATGATATTTACACGGGAAATAGTTAAAGCATGGCATCTTAGAGCCGTAAACAAGTCATTTGATTAGGAAAGCACTACGACCTTTGAAGGCTGAGTTCCCCATCCCTGTTAATCAATTCCGAAACCCTGTAATTCGATTACTATTCCCTCACGGGTCTTCCCCACTGAACAACTATATAAGCAATTTATGCCTCTTTCCCGGAACTGACTTCGGAAGTAGAAGCTAGAGTCAATGCTGCCGTTGAAAGGCATTCTCTTGAGGATTGATGTATGGACTTAGTGCTTGAGGAGTTAGTGTGTTTAGATTGAGTTCCCACGAGCGGAGGATTGAATTACTCTATCTCTTAGTATTGCATTAGAGTCCGTAATAAGAGTTCGAAAAGAATTAGTGCTTGAGGTGAATGAAGCCCTTCCTGCAGTAGGCTAATCTTGACTTCAAAGTCGAAATTACATAGACAAAGCAGGAGAAAATGCCTTAAAGAGAAGAAGATCCTTTCAATCGGAGCTTATCCTCTATTGCTAAATGGTAACTTTGTGATTAAAGAGATGCGGCTTTGACTTAAACGTCCGACCAGAATTATAATGAATTAGTATTTCTAGGTTGGTAAAAGCCCGTTCTTTAGATCGATCTATTGTTGGTACAATCCCATCCTCCTCCAGCTGATGATCTGGTAGGCTATGACAGGTAGGCCCGTAAGAGACTGAGGTAAGATGATCCATCGCAGGCAAAGCCATTGAAGGCAGAATATTATTCTTTCGTTTTACACCGCTCTTCCTGTGATTGAAGAGGACATAAGTCCAGACAGAAGCCCGAGCAGAGAGAACTCTTTCAGGAAAGCGGGGACTAAGAACTTCAAAGAACCTTTGGTTCTCCTAATCGCCGTTTAAACTATAACAATGAACTACCGGTTCGAAGAAGAGAAATCAATCCAATAACCCTCGGGGATTAACCTGCTTCTGCCCATTGATTGAGAAAAGCCTGAGCATACTCGCAAGCCGAAAGTTAGGAATTGATTGTAAGTTAGAGGGCATCTTCTCTGGAATCCGCAGTTGCAGTTGAATGGATTCTTAGACCTATGAGAATTCAGTTGAGGGATAAAAACCTCCCGGGTCAACTCCTTGCTTTCATCGAGAATGTCATTGCCTCATTCTTGCTGTCCAATGCTGTATTTCGACTACATTTCGCTACGCAACCCTCGCGATTACTCTAGAAATAGAGAAAACAAAGGGGATTCATTGCTCTTTCTCCTTTATATTTCCTGGAACACAAACAAGATTCTTCTTTTTTCACTGGTGAATTTTTTCAATTCTGTTTTTTACCGGCTTCGTTGATTGACTTTTTTTTTTGCGATGTTATTTATACTCTTTCTAGAATAAACTGGTCGATAGCTTCTTCTCCTTTCTTTGAGGAAGGGGGATCGCAGACCATTGAATGTTCTTGCCATAGTTAATGTATGGTCTCTTGTCTCGATGAGGACTGGTGCTCTAATACTAGCAGCTCTCGGGTCTACTATCCCTTCTACTCCAGCCTTAAATTTGAATAAAGGCCTGGTTTCGTCTGGTAAGCTCTCTATAGAGACAGCCCTCTGCTGTTAGCGCTTTCGTTTGGTTGTCCTTTCCGTTTTGTTTTTTCCATTCAAGCAATCCTGCTTTTTCGAGCTTTATTGGGTCTAGGTCTAGTTGAGACTGAAGTAAATGCCCCTTAAGTAAGGTGTAAGGAAAATGGTGAGAATCGTCTTATAGAAGTAGTGTTCCTGATTGTCGCTACTGCGGATAATATTTATCTGCCTAGTTTTCCCCTTTATCAGTCCGGGATGCCTGCCTTTAACTTTAAAGTAATTGGTTCAGTTACTCGGCTTCGGCATCTTAAGATGCAGTGCCCGTCATTCTCATCAGTACGGGTGAGGGGTCGAGATCCGTTATTAATGAATGTCTCCTCTGGCCGCTTCTTTTGTGCCCTGTGCCCCGCCTAAGCCCCTATAGAAATGGGCGGTGTGCAATACCCGCGGCGATAAAATATTTATGCTTGCGAAGACTAAGATTAACCGACTAAGCAACTGAGAACGAATACTTTAACAACTGAATTAAGCAATCAACTGGCCTTTTTTGCGTGTGTGGATTACATAGTGGTAAGGGAAAATTCAATTCATAGTATCGAATCTTCTTTTGTTGAAAGAGCTCTAATGCCAAAGGGCGCCCTCATCAGGCCGATTTTGGTAGCAACTTCAGCGGTTGCTAGAGCAAATGGCCGAATTGCCAAGAAAGCATCCAAAGAATTCCTACATTCTATCTGCTGGGCAAAAAGCCTTTTCCGAGTAGTCCGTGAGGTTTTTATTCGAGCACACACCTCTACCGCAGGGCAAGCGAAAGGGGAACGAGTTCTTTTCTTTCTTCTATGTGAATGGGCAAGATGATCGGTATCAAATGGTCTAAGTGATCAAGCACCCTCCTTTTTTACGGCGGCTGAAAGTGAACCTTCATCGAAAAGGATCTTGGTTGGCTGATGAGGAAAGAGAGCTGCTGTGATTCTTCCTCTCTTCCCTCTCATGAAGCTGAAGCCACTCAAAAAGAAACAGAGTTCTGCTACAGACTTCGGTATCGATTCTTCGACACCAGATCTTGATCCTGCTCTTCCGCTCTGGCTTTTTCCTTTCTTACCGGAATCTAATGTGAGATAATCCACTATTTATCTAAAGGGGAGCGTAACCAGCAAAGCACTGAACTCGCTTTCTCTGGTCTTGCGGTCACTTCCCCCAAAGCCCTTGTGAGTCTGCTAACCGCTGCTAAAGAAGAATGAACGAAGTAGGGAATAAAGCGTAATCCCACCTTTCCTCAAAGGCTCCTCTAACCAGCTTGTGGGTCAAGATCGTTCATATCCCATGGGCTACTCACTAGTACGTGAAGTTGATATTGAAAGATAGCACGCCTATAAAAAGACTCCTTTTAAGGTTCGGGTTCGCGGCCAAAAGAAAGAATCTTTCTCCTAGCAGGAATGATTTTGTCCATTGTGCCTGTTAAGGAGAGTAGGTGCCTTGCCTTCTTTTTCTTTCCTTGGCTTGTCAGAAAGGGCTACTAATAGTGGTATCTTGGAACTCCTCTCTCGAAATGGGAAGCCTAGTAAATAGTGACCCTCGGGGAGGAGGATTTCAGTATTACGTATATAAAATAGACAAAGTACACCGAAGGCAAAGAGTAGGTAGGGTAACTCTTTCTAGTCATTAGAATATATATGCCCACTCACGATTCAAATAGATTGGAGAATTAGCCTATTGTTATATGTTATATAACAGATCATATTCTATCGCAAAAGTAAGCCAAGAAGAAGAAAGCAACTAACATGAGGTATTACCTTAATTTGCCTTATTTTATCTTGAAGCTTAGTGACATAGTGAAGGTAAACCCTGAACGATAAGTAGAAAGGGTACTCTGATAGAACAGAAGATTCGATTGGTGCAAGCTTTCCATTAGCAGTTCGGGCAGAAAAGTACGTTATCTCCTCATAGGCTTCTTGGTCGTTTCAATCTTTTTTCATAAGATCAGTCTACTTAAGCTTAGGTAAGGTAAAACGTCCAAGTCTCTTATAAATCATCCTCATTCTGGGAATAAACTCTGTATCAACATCAGGTCCGGTATGTAACATAGGAATGGAAATCTTGCCTTTCCTTTCTCTTCTACTTCAGAACTTTCAACAGAATTAAAGTAAGTATTTCACTTACCGGGTTATGGATAACTTGCCTACATACGTGATTATGCAGCTGGCCCAGGACCCCCTTATACTGCTAACCGAAGTCAGGAACAAGAGGTTTTGTCCCACCCGCTTCTCTCACCAACCTTGCCCGATCGAGTAGCGTAGTCAGATAATGCGGCTAAGCCGAGACTTGTGATTCCATCGTGACCTCGTGTTTTTTGTTTAGAGATGAGCATGAGCCCTATGATTCACCTACTACTTTGAACCTACGACGAAGAACCTAAGAACCTACTGAGGTCAATCTTTCCCTTTCGGTTAGATGGTTCAATTCGCTTGCTTCATCGGCTACCGGTTTTTGTGGTTTGTTCGAGTCATTTGGTCTTTACATTAGAATCTAATCTAGCAGTTCCACTCTTTCTCATGAAGGAAATGCCCCTAGTGCTGGATAAGAGGCTTAAGAAGCTTAAGATGAGTTCCATTGCATTGGGAAGAGTCTATCTTTCTTACCCGGCTCCAGGCCATGGAAAGTGGTCGCGGTCACAGCACAGGTCGAGTGGGCCAGGATTGATTGACTCGAAACAAGGCTTGAACAACCACCTCAGGGGATTACTTAGAGTAGCTAGACGGATTCACCACTACTTATTATCTAAATAAGGAAGAAGGAAACCTGAGATTATACCAATAGGGCCCCCACCCTCCATTCCCAATCGAGTTGACTAGACCAAAACCCGGGACCTTGCAGGTATCGGTCACTTTGCGAACTCTGACTGATTTGCTAGGCTGATAGTTGCCCTTCCTCTAAGAGAAATGCAAGCTCAAGCTAAGGACTCTCTCTCGGCCTATTCCGGGTGATAGTAAGACATAGCCTCATCCCCTGGGCTTTCTCGGCCCGGTATGCCTAATCCTGAAGTGGAGCTAGGGTAAGACAGGTAGCCTAAAGAACTAATAACTCACTCACTCAGTTAGTTACTCTTCTTTCTTTCGTAAGCCTTAGGAAAGGATCAATTCGGTCTTAGCAAGTGAATCAGAAGCTGAGACTGGAAGCTCTTCGGTTGTTCTCGAGGGTATACTTCTGACTTTTACCTCAGGGTATTATATACTTTATTAATCCTTACTGGGCCCTTGATAGAAAGGTTAAAAAGCCTAAACACCCTCACTCAGTCTTAGACTTAGAAAGTCCTAAATTAATAGGAACTTCTATTGTTCACGCTTCTGATCCTAAGGGCTGGCTGCGTTGTTTTCGTCTTATGACGATACCCGCTATTGAGAGCCCTTTCAGGTTGTTGTTCTTTCGCTACGGTATGATATATAGTAATGATTCGACATATCCCCATTTCTTTTGAGTGAGGTAAGTGATGCGAGAGTGCTTACCCACTCTATCGAATTTGGCTATTAGAATAGGCTTAAAAAGTCCAAATGCCGGAATCGAACAAATAAAGTCTTTTCAGATCTATAAGCTGTGGGCAATGAAGTAGAGTTTCGTTTTCACTCGGCTTGATTCGTGCCAGACTAACTCCAGTTATCCCCTGATCCAAGGGGAGTTGCTGATTTAAGTCTTTCCATCCTTGATGGTGTGCTTCCTCCTCTTCTTATTTTATTTGTTTGCAGAAGTCTCAATGATTGGAGCTACGACATCGGCCTTTGATAGCTCGGAGATACTTGGTTGTTCTGGCCTTGCCATCGAAAGCACACTTTTTCCTCGATAAACGCCCTTACTTCTTTTATAGAATATCACTTCTGCTGTTGTTGCTGTTAACGGATTTCTTGCTTTCGCTCTCGACCGCGGTGCTAAACTCTAAACTAAAGCTCTGCGAGAATATAGTTTTTTCTATGGTCCGAAGAACGCTCAGAATCCGGATGAGTTGACTCAGGCACAGATCCATTTTCCCTCTGCCTCGGCGTCACCCCAATAGCCGATGTCATCATTAGGGCAAACGATTTCTCTTTATTGCTTATCTCTCTAGAAAGGAGTAGTAATAGAAGGTTAGGTGTTCATTGGGTATGATATCTAGTGCCGATCCGGGATACTCCGAAGGGCGACTAGGTCAGTCCATTGAGGGAGGCAGAAAAGGCCAACTATTCGCCATCGGGAACTAGATCGGTCTTTGGCTTTTACGGCCTATACACCAATGGTCCTTGATCTGCTCTTAGTTGTCTGCAAGGGTAGTAGAGTTCTCCCCTGTTGAGGTTGGTTAAAGAGCGTGCAAGAGTTTTTCCTCTTATTTGTTCTTAGCTAGGGGCAAGGCTGTTCATTCATTCATGGAAATCCGTGCATATTCTACACTGTGTTATAAACTCAGTGATCAAACCCATTCTTTTAACCTACTCTTTCTACCCCCTCGGGTTGGTATGCACACTAAGGGAGACCCTACCACATGTGTTTCAGTTTGAGAGCCACCCCGTCCCATTGAACTTGCCAGCTCCAAATTCGGCTTCAGTGAGTGGGGAACCCAGAAAGATTCAAATAAGAAATCGGCTACAGGTCATTAGATGTGGAAGTTCCAGGGTGAGAATAAGCTGACGGTTGCAGAAGATGGACTTCTTGGTTGACCCAGGTCTCGTGTGCCAGTAAGGGTCAAAAGCAAAAACGCAAGGTAACGCGAAAAAAAGGTTCTTTGAGCGGTCTTTCTTATTGAATGTTCGTTTAGGCAATTCAATTATAGAGGCACAGGCTATTGCTATTCCAGAAGGCTCCCCCTTAATTGAAAGCTCATATTAAGATTTAGATTAATTGGCTCATTTAGTTAGATCTGAGGCCGGCATAGGCAGCAAGAGAAAAAAGGCATAAGCTGAAGCATCTAAATAAGATAGGCACCTATAAAGGGTCCGGAAACCTTATGACCAGCTAAGAGACTTTCCTGCATGCACGTGAAGCTAAGCTTTCAATTGATCTGATCTTCGCGCTTTCATAATCATAAGTGGAGGCTTTCTATTGCTTGACGTTAGGGGACCTACCCTTGCTGCTATAGAGCAGGAACCTATTTTTAGGGGTTTTCAAAGTGTCAAAATCTTCTATGAAATAAGTCATATATGGTATAGATAAGACTCCTTTTTATATCCCACCTGCTTTCCAGTTAGTTCCTCTTCAATGCTTTCATCAGAAGGTCGATTTGCACATATCAAAAGCCAGCCTCAGAAGCTAGCGAAGTGGGAGTCTTACCTTTTTTCTCCAATCATTGAAACCCTTAGGACAGCAGTAACTTCCACTCGCTCTTCAAATTTGTCCGAAAGACGGAGCTTGTAGATGGTGAAGTGACCCAACAAGGCCTGGCCAGGAACAGAACTCGATGAGGGAAAGCGAATTTCTTGATCAGGGGTTTCAATTAAAAAGGCTAAATGAAAAGCCGCTTACTTAGACGATAGGGCTATCTTATCTTCTCCGGCTAACCGATAGGCATGGTGATAAACCTCAAAACAAAAGAAGAGCACAGCGTGGAAAAAATCATCCTGGTTTCGTCATACAATTGCGTTCCTTTCCTGAGTTGATCGTAAATCCCTCACGGGCTAACCACAGGGCCCCACCCCCTTTCGCGTTCCTACCCAACTTCTATTCAAAAAAGCTTCAACTCTTTCTCTATGCAATGTGTGACATATCTCGGTCTGGAGTCGAACCAGTGCTATGAATGCTCCACGCCATTCATTCACTGAGCTACGAGATCGATGCGTTAAGCATTGTTTCTATGTCTCCAAATTCGTATCATCTTTGGTATCCAATCAAACCACTGCTACTCTTATTAGGATTTCAATTCTATTAATTAATTCGTCGAGCTGCGATATTTATCATTCTAGTATTTCGGCGAAACCTGATGATTTGAGACGAAATTACTCTTCCTACCTCCCAAGATGCCCCTAATAGATGTTTCAATTCCAGTTCCAGGGAAAGAGGGTAGATAGCGCCAGCCAGTAAGGCAATTGAGTGAAAGACGTTCTTCGAATCGGCTTGCATGTGTCATTTTCTTTGATTCTGCTCTTCCGGAATGGAAGAAAGATATAGAGGGCGCTCCACTCACTAATTTTCATGTGTAAATCATGCCTCCTGCCTTCCCCCTTCGCTGATTTAGAGAGGCAGGTGAAGCCCTTTCATGCTTAGATGAATGGGTTCAGTCAATGTTGTTGGCTTTCGTGAGTGAAGAGTGGCCAAGCGGTGTATTTCAGAAAGACTAAGACGAGACCAAGTACGGATACCGGGCAAATGCCCGATGAGGTTCTTTCTCTTTCTACAGGTGGCATCCGCGAGGATCTAGACATTATTTGATTGGAAATTGTTGTGCGTTTGAAGGCCTCTTTGTCGCTGCCTGTGGGCCCCCCTCTAAAAGAAGTTGATCAAGCGCTTTCTCTTTACAAAGATGCTCAACGAATAGTTTTTCACTATTTAAGCTATCAATACGGTATGCTGGCGAGCTTTTGGAATGGGAATAGTAGTGGTTGTGCTTACGAGAATGTAAAGAAAGCTACAGTCATCCTTTAGGTAGGAAGCCCTCAACGCTGGCTTAAGACCAGCTTTAGTAAGGCAAGAAGAATACAGATACAAGGATGAAGACTCCATCCACTACAGAGATAGAGACTAGTCTTACTGAAGACAGAACGCTATTAGATAAAGAAGAAGAAGAAGAAGAACCAACAGAGCTTACTAACCCTACATTAGACGAGAAGAAAGACACTCGAAAAAGATGGACTATGACTTCTAGTAAGAGGACAATAGACCATCAACCAGACAAACCTAAGCCAGAGGAGAAAGCAAAGACAGATGAGGAACCTAAGCCAGATGAGAAAGAAAGTAAAAAGGAAGTGGAATCCCAACAGTGAACAGGCAGGCCGTTGATACCAATCCATTGTCTGAGAGTCCCCAGGGGAAAGGTGGCGCAATCCGGCCACCACTCCAGAAGCTGAACTGTAGTACGGCCCACATGCATGAACTCCTGAGACAAAGCTCGGCGAGCAAGATCCCTAGAAGGGAAAGCAATGAGGAAGAAGTTGCCAGGCAACATCCTGATCCACTAATCCCAATTTGCATCCCAGTACAGACTGAGAGCATCCAAGACTTCCAACTATTCGACCATGTCACATAACGGTTCTGCTATCAGGGGGGACTCTCTTGCACGAGAGATTAGTTGCTTACTACAGTACAGCGCGGGCAGGAAGGTTAGCTGCTTACTACTGGTTGGAACGTAGGCAGGAGACAAGACAAGGGAACAAGGGATAGCTTATAATATCACTACTCCTAGAAAAACGCTTTTAGGGTTGGCCTACTACTCCTAGAACGAGGGGATTACTTAAAATAGCACCAAACAGGGGCACTCTTTCACCAGGGAAAGCTCTAGAATCAGCACCTGTGATTAGATAGCGCGCTTCCTCTAGCTGGTTTAGAACCTTCCCATACTGATAATGAAATAGATCTAGCTCTAGTACCAGGTTTACCCCCTACTCTAGAACCAGACTGACAGGCTAGAGCGTTAGAGCATGGGATTCATAACCTGACTGACTTGGTGACTCCTATAGTACAACTAAAGGCTAGTTGGTTAGCTTGTTCATACAGCGCTGGATTTGGGCTTTAGCTACGTTCGCGCTCCTCAATCAACTCCCGGAGAACTAGGAGGGAAGTATGAGATAGATCTATTTACCTCTTGCGGGAAGGAGTATACCTTCTCCTAAGAATAGGGGAGTTAGATACACAGATTCAGACTTCTCCAGTCACTGGATTAACCAGAATAGGATCACCCACTGCCTATCGGCTTCTTCTCCGAAAAGAGAATATCGGATAATACGCCTCTTACTCTCTTCTTTGTCGATCGAGTAGCTTCAGCAAAGGCTGGACCACCAAACCGTACTACAACTATAGAGGTATGAGGGAGTGACGAACATCCTTATGATAAAAGGACATCAAGAACTACCCTTGTATCATTCCATAACAGAAATAAATCAACTAAGTAGCTGCCCTAGCTCAAGGACTCCCCTTGGCATAGTAACGTTAACTGGCCTGGAAATTGCCTGTGTGCAAACCCTCTTGGAAGAAGAAATTCACCAGTTATGCAGTTCAGTACAAAACCTTAGCCCACTTTCAGCAGGAATAAGAAAAAGGAGAAGTGGAAGCCTAGAAGAGAGGATCTTTAGATAGACCCCATCAACGGGCGGTTACGCCGACAAACATAGAGCCAGAACTGCCTTTGGGTCTTTCATGGGTGTGGTGAAGAAGAAAGCCGAAGAAAGAAGTGGATCCTGAGGTCCATTCAATGAACCATATCTCGTACGCAAGATCCATCCGATTCGTAGCGAGAAGAATTTCCAACTTCATTTAGGATTTTCATACTTTGGATTTCACATTTGTCATATTCTTTCGGGTCATTGGGTCAGTGTTCAGTCAACCCTCCTTCATGATGGATGATATACCTTATGACTGACTATGTATCTTGTTCAATAGTAATGTAATAAGGAGTTTCATTCCATAAGGTTCTTATTCTGAAAACCTGCCTCCGGTCCGTTTCACTGGATTCTTTCTTCAAAGATAGGAAGATCGATTAGAGAAGACTTTTTTGATGCTGAGTAGGGGTCATCAATCACTGACTCTCGGAATTCAGAGTAGTCACACCTCCTCACCCCATTGGGGGAGCTTCCTTCACTTCAACCGACTGAGCCTATCCATCTTCAGTCTTCGAAACCTCTTCTCTGCCGTCTGTTTTGTTTACTTCACGAAGAAGTGGAAGTTACATAGAGTCTGGTGCTATTGTATATAAGATCTCCCCGTCTCGCTTATGTCTTACATCCGGTGTTCTCCCCGCAGTTTCTGAAGCGGCCTGTGCGTAACACACGGTTTATTCATGACAGGGTTTGATTCGGTCCAGGGTCCATCATTAAATCGAGGTCCTTACCTCAGCGGTGGCGAAGTTGTTGGGGTCGATCCAAAAAGAGTCTCTTCGATCTGGATACAGAGGCCACATCTAGATAGAGAAAAAGAGTCCGGCAAGATGAAACAGGTGAAGGCATCGTATATAAAGATAGATGTGCAAGGAAGAAGCTTAGCTAGTTTTACGGGATCCGACGCATCCAGCAGAGCGAAGCAGCGTTCCATTCTTTTCGGCGGCATCCTTCTGCATTGGCGGCGAGTGGAGTTCCACAATCCCACCCGGCCTAGCTATCGTAATGCGTTCCGATGCCAAAGCTTCCCGAACCAACTGAAGAAAGGGATATGAGGAGAAGAGCGCTAGCATCCCTTGCTTGCTATCGATTGCTCACCGCCGTCTCATCCGAACATCCAAAGGAAGAGCACTGGGGAGCGCACTTTTGGAGTAGGGCTGCCAAGCTTGTTTTTATCTCTCTCATATGTACCATCTAATGGGATTAGTGCCAGAATGCGGTACCAAAGGTGGATCCTGAAATCGTATTCGGGAGCAAGGGAGGGGAAGAGAGCCTGTGCGTGAATCCCTTAATCCTGCACCTCCTGCTGGTTGGCAAGCACCCACTCTTAAGAGATCACAATTTCTTCAATAGGGAGTGGGAGTTGAAGCCTTGCTCTCTCAAATCAGAGAGAAGGAGTGGAAGGTCCGGTAAATAGAATGATTATTGCTTAGGAATCTCTAACGTCTTAACCGCTGGACGAAAGGGGTTGCTCCTCTATAGCAAAAAAAAAGGAGATCCTTACCTCAGGATGAAGGGCTTGTTGAATAAGACTGACTCCTTATGGCTTACAGAACAGGTGCTCCCAAGCTAGATAGATATTCGCGTCCCCAGAGAGAGTCATTTGATTCTTTGACTGAGTACGCTCTATGCAGCCTATGAGAGAATGCCCCAAGAAGGCAGTAAGGAAGATGCACGATCAAAGGGGGGCAGCCCTAGATTCTGCTTTTGACTTTTTTGGATTTGAAACACTACAGCCTCAGCCCTTGCTCCACCAGCTAGGGCTTGGCTAGCTGTCCACCTCTGATCACCATCTGTTTTGACTCGTTCGTTACCTAGTGATGAGCTTGACTGGTGCTCTAAGACGAACGCGGTCTGATCTGACAAAGCTGGCTCAATGTATGCTCTAGCTCCAAGATGAAAGTTTGAGTTTGGCCTTAATCAAAGCCCCTCTCTTAAGCAATCCTAATTAAGTGACGGCTCGAATAGGTTATTCGGAACGGGCCTCAAGCCCATGCTTCAACATCTAAGTTTTCACCAAACTCTTTTTCTTATGGAAAAATAGTTGGTAGGGCAGAAAGATTAGATTCAGTTCAGGGACAAAGAAAGCCAATCGGAAATGATTTGATCACTACGCGAATCCAAAATCAAACTCGGAGCGAGAATCAACATCTGTACTTAGGGCTAGGCTAGGTCGCTTGGGACTTATGGCGCTTACTCTGCTCTGCGGCTTCTCCCACTAAATGCTACGGACATACTACCCATACGTACTACGTGCTGGACGGACTGCTTACAGATTAAGAGCTGGACTTGCCAAAGCGACTTGAAAGCATTCCCTAAACTCAAGGGGACAGGACCATCACCTCAAGTACGAATCCCAGACACAGAAGGGCAGGCCCCCCCTAAAGGCCGGGTCTATTACACGAGCATGAACTGAAGAACGATCGAAGGATTGGGCAACAAGCCAAGGATGATAGGCTTATTCGATGACTGGCATTGCGCCGTACTCACACCAATGGAAGGCTCGGACTTCTGCCAAACCGCTTCCCTTAGGGGCCTATTATACCACTTCCCGGAATAGAAGACAAGACAAAAAGGAGGTTTGACATCACTCGTGACACAAGAAGGTCTGCTCACCCAAGGTTCAAAGAAAAGTAAGCACTTGAGACGGTTGCTTCGGTAGGAGTCAAAAAGGCCCCAAAAGGAACTGCACTCGAAGAATGGAAAGACAGGCTGCGAAGGCGCTGATACGATTGAAAAAAAAGCAAAGGCCGATACAATTACCTCAAGGATAGAAGTCTTATTATTTCGTTTTGGGAGTAGGGGGGTTGCTGGTTCACGAAATGAAACTGACAATCTCTACTTACTTTAGATAGCATCTGGGAGTCAGAACCTATAGCTGGTAGGGGTTTAGGCTTAGCTTTCTATCTCCTTTCTTACTCATTAGCTTATGGATTAGAGGGATTAGCTGGCTAGTTGCTTGGCAAACTCAAGACTTCAATTTGCTCTATCCTTGCTGTCTTACTAACTCTTACTCTAGCTCCTACTCCTGGCAAAAGGCTGACTCATTTGATTACTTTATCCTATCACTATTTATCCAAGGGAAAAAGGATAGGGTGACTCTATCAAGGGTTAGCTAGTTGCTTATTCGTCAGAAGGGTTTAGAGGGTTCTCACTTTCTTACGGATGCTGGGCAAAAGTAAACTTCACTATTCTATCCCGTGGGAGCTCTTTCTAATGGATCTTCCTTCTTCAGAAAGGCTTTGATTTGAATAGTTCCAAGTCAGTGGGTCAAGCAAGGGATAAAAAACCAGCTTTCGCTTACTCGACTTATTGCTAGTGGGCCAACCTTGTCCCTCTTTCACTTGGGAAAGACGTTGCTAACGCTTGACTTCGCTATAACAAAGCAAAAAAATGACTCAACAGAAGAAAGGATAATAGTACGGGGTACTCGGCTTCTGTGCTGGACTTGGATACAGTTTCTTCTTTCTTGCTTTTTCAAGAGATCAATAAGGAAAACACAATTGCCTGTCTCTTGCACGACCACTACTTTTCGTGCAGGGAAGACTGAGCTCGGCCTAGACTGAATCCGTCACTCTTTCCAAAGAAGGGAGGAAAGATGCCGGGTAGAGTCCTTATGCCCGGGCCTCAAAGAGGCCAGGTGGGAAGAAAGCGGCTGTTGCACTGATAGGACAGTAATCTAATCTATCTTTCCTGTCCTTGAGGAACTGGTTAAAGAGCTTTGGCAAGAGCATCAGAGGATTTGTTTGACCAGCTGGTCTGCTTGTATGCCTGTTTCCACTTGCTGTTCAAAGGGTAGACAAAGGTTAGGGACGATTACGAGTGCCTGTTCTGGTTCTTATGAGTAGGAGAAGAGCAGATTTTTAGCCCGCTCCCAAGCCGAGTCCGTGCTCTTTCAGTAGTCTTGGTAAATATCCTTTCTCTAGCTAGCTCCTCCTCCAAAACCCCATCAAAGGTAGGTCTGTAGGTAGTGAGATTCCTGCTCCTTCTATTCCCGCCTATTGAGGCACCGGGAGGAATGGACCACCAAGAAATCCTCCTTTCTCGATTCTGATCTCAGCCCTAAACATCGTATCGATCGTTTATCGGCCTTCAAACGGCCTATCCGTTTTTCGCAATTCTATCTAATTCTGATTCTGAGGATACTAACTAAATGTTGACTTTTTATTGTATGTTGATCAATATCGAAATTCTTTATCATTTTCTTTTCATCGCGCGTGGGCATGCTGGTTGCTGGCGGGTTCTCCCTGAACCAACCGCATCTCTACTAATGACTGAGATGAGTCAGTTAAAAAGATGTGAGGCGCGCACGCGGTATTCCAAATTCTTCAGTTCGTCTCCCATTCTTTGTGCGATCCCTACCAATTATTATGCAGCGTCAGCGCGCTACCTAGCTTTCTGCGTAGAATCGATAACAAGGCAGCGTCTCATCATAAGGAGGCCACTTCCCTTGTTGGGAGCTATTGTTGCTAAACAATATATTACGAGAATTGTTGAGAAAATTCACTGGTTAGAGCACGCGAAGGTAATAACTCCTGAAAGTCTAAGATTACGACTAATTCGGGGATACCAAAGCATTAACGAAGGATGAAGTAATTTCTTATGGAACGAGTATGCTGCTATATCTCACTACATTAAGGCTTTCAGCGAAAACACAGCAGCAATGAATTTTGCGATCTGCTTGGGCTATAAAGTCTGGTATGCTTATCTACCATGTCTTATGCTATCTATGGGTTGTTTTGACATTTATGAACTTCTCAGCCCCGGGAGAGTCGATTTCTTTAAACTGAGTGAGGACCCACTAGCAAACATATTCCTACAGAAGCATGATCCCCGGGTACTTATGGAGGCGCTCCAAACGGATGGATCTGAATCCTCCATTGGTGAAGCCTGCACATCGGGTAGTGAGGCCTGCACATGGAAGGCAGGGGAATGGAACCGCAAAGAGATCTTTGACCCGCTAGGTATTGTTGAAAAGCAAATAAGAGAAGAAGAAAGAGGTCAAGTACTCAATGTGCATGAGAAAAGTATTAAGCAATTAGTCCTAGTTCCAATTCTAAGCGAGACTGGTTGTTGAATGAAGGTACGCTCAGTCTTCCATTGAAAGCTGTTAGTGGCGGTTGGGTTGGTGAAAAGTGTCTCTGAGTACAAGATCGAAAATGGGTCAACCTTTTTGAATTTCGTATATAGAGATCAAACGCTTTGCCTTTCCGTCAATCTTTTTCTTTCTTTGTTCATCTTTTCCCATTTCTTTCTTGGTCAACAACCAAGAGAATTTCTCTATCGTTTTCTTCACTACTCATACAGATGGAGGCTTTCTGTCTGGAAGGATGGTCTCAATCTCAATTAAGTAAATCATGCCTCAACTGGATCAATTCACTTATTTTACACAATTCTTTTGGTTATGCCTTTTCTTCTTTACTTTTTATATTCCCATATGGAATGATGGAGATGGAGTACTTGGGATCAGCAGAATTCTCAAACTACGGAACCAACTGCTTTCACACCGAGGGAACAAGATCCTCTGTAAGGACCCCAATAGTTTTGGTTTGGAAGATATCTTGAGAAAGGGTTTGAGCACCGGTGTATCCTATATGTACTCTATTTTATTCGAAGTATCCCAATGGTGTCAGTCTGTCGACTTCTTTGGAAAAAAAATTACTTTGATCTCTTGTTTCGGAGAAATCAGTGGCTCACGAAGAATGGAAAGAAACATCTTCTATTTTATCTCGAAGTCCTTTAGAGGCACAGGATTTTATCCTAGATGGCAGATCACTTATAGAAATGAAAGAATGCTAATCCATCTTCTACACGCCCAAAAAAACATCACGCAGCAAGACCTATGATGCTAATAGAACATCACGATATCTTTTTCTTTCTCATTCACAAATCCATCTTTGTTTATGCTACTCACTCTCAGTTTGTTCTTACTTTTGCTTTCTTTTGTTACTAAAAAGGGAGGGGGGCAGCCGGAACAGTGTTCCCTATCGACGACTGCTATCCGCAATAAGAAAGCTTCTTCGAACCTCTAATTTGATATCATCATTTTGCTTTTTTCCGGTATTCCGCTCCGCAAACAAGGAGCGATAGAACTAAATGAACGGTAGTGATGTCAGAATTTTCACCTATTTGTATCTATTTAGTGATCAGTCCGCTAGTTTCTTTGATCCCACTCGGTCTTCCTTTTCTATTTGCTTCCAATAGTTCGACCTATCCAGAAAAATTGTCGGCCTACGAATGTGGGTTCGATCCTTTCGGTGATGCCAGAAGTCGTTTCGATATACGATTTTATCTTGTTTCAATTTTATTTATTATCTTTGATCTGGAAGTAACCTTTTTCTTTCCTTGGGCAGTACCTCCCAACAAGATTGATCTCTTTGGATTTTGGTCCATGATGGCCTTTTTATTGATTTTGACGATTGGATTTCTCTATGAATGGAAAAGGGGTGCTTCGGATCGGGAGTAATAACTAGTGATAGGGCTAAAATCAATCGGGGGGAAGGACAAAGGAAAAAGCGATGCCTACATTAAATCAATTGATTCGTCATGGTAGAGAAGAAAAACGGCGCACGGACCGTACTCGAGCTTTGGATCAATGTCCCCAGAAGCAAGGAGTATGCCCGCGTGTTTCAACGAGAACACCGAAAAAACCGAATTCAGCTCCACGTAAGATAGCCAAAGTACGGTTGAGCAATCGACATGATATATTTGCTCACATTCCAGGCGAAGGTCATAATTTGCAGGAACATTCTATGGTGTTAATAAGAGGAGGTAGAGTAAAAGATTCGCCAGGTGTGAAATCCCATTGTATTCGAGGAGTAAAGGATTTGCTGGGAATTCCGGATCGAAGAAGAGGCAGATCAAAATATGGTGCGGAAAAACCCAAATCGATATGAATGGAAGATGCCTCTGGAACTTTTTTTTGAGGGCAATAAAATAATAAGTAAGTTGCAGTCCATAGTTGGGCATTCTTTCTTTCTCTTGCTTCTCCCTTTTAGCCTCTGGAATAGATGCAGAGCCCACCAGTTCCTTTTGTGGGGGTCGAACACGGTCCCTGCCCCCAGGCTCTATCAAACCAAACAAATGTTCTTTTTCACGTGAATTTGAAAGAACGTTCTTTTATCATCCAGTGAAAAACGGATTTTATCATAGCAGATTAACGCAGTTCTTTACTGTAGGAGAAGTTCATAGGGCAATCAAGCCTTATTAGTTTGAGTTCAGCTAGCCTAGTAATTCGATCACCTGTGCATACGTTTTCTATAATAAGGAAATACCTGGCTCAAGCCCAAGGTGAGAAAGACCAGGGGTAACCAACCACCCCTTTCTAAAGCGAACGAATAAAACAAAACTACTAGCAATCTATGGGAATGATTCAATGGCGAAGAAACTACGATTCCTCTCGGCGGAAGCAAAGGCTAAGGGCGAAGGTACCAAGGCATTCCCCTTTCTCCACTCCGGCAATTTAGTCATTTCTTCTCCGAAACAGCTTTGGGTATTGAATTCCAGTCTGCGGGTAGAAGAGATTGAAATGATCTCAAAAGTCGCTCTCACCTCGACCCTTCTTCTAAATTAAATGCTGTTTTCCAACAATGTACAGTACACCTAAGGGATATAACTCAAATGGCGAAGAGGGCGTTTTTTGAGTATTCCGGTCACCCTCCGCCAACCGGATTTTGGGTGCCACCTTTCACTTCTCGTTTTCGCCTTTTTTTAATACAAAAGATAGGATGCACTGAATTCAAAATTAAAAAAAATGGTCTTACGTGAACCCCCCTTATTTAGTCTAAAGGTGAGCAGAAGGGGGAGGACTTGATTCCCGAGCCCGCTGACGCGACCCTCTACCTTACGGTAGAGCTCTGCGACCCTCTCCCTTCTTCTTAGTCGATTTAGCAAATCTAACAACAGCCTTAAGCCCACCTCAGTAGCCCGAATTCTTTAATGGGGGTAGAGCGGTCGGTGGTCTTCATCAAACTAAGACTGACTGGTCGTTGGTTCGAAACCAACCCGAGGTTTCTCCTTTCATACTCTTCTATTCACTAAGCCCCCCTATCACTTAAAATAGCGGATCGAGTAAAGCAACAATCCCCTTAATAGAGAGTCATCAACAAGAAGGAGAATTCGCTTCGTCTTCGATCAAGACAACAGAAAGACTCAAATCGCGAATACCCTGCAATCACAAAGACAGAACATCAAACAGAAAAAGAGATGGCAGGTGCTCTCCAAATGATGAAAGTCAGTACCATCCCGTTAAGGACAGGTTTCTAGGAGATTTTTTCTGTCCATAACTCTCAAGTACTCGTAACGCTCAATTATTCAATTGATACGCTCGGGTTCTTCAACAACCAAGGGCGTTAAGCTTGTTATCACTTGATACGGGCGACTTCTGCTCACTAAGTCGGAAGCCAACGCTATATCTCTTGCTATGGCCTTGCAGGAGCGAATTCCTATAGTTGGTAAAACCACCCCCCCCATCTCAACTCAAGGAGGTCCTCTACTCTTCCATCGCTCGATATAAGCGATCCATGTAAGGTAAGGATGACAATCGGTAAGTGGGCATACCATACGGTCTATGTCTTTCCCTATTAATATGAAAAAGAAAGCCTTGTTTGCTTCCGAAAATGCTTCTGTGCACGTACGATAAGGGATCCTTCCTTCCCAGAAGTGCTTGCTTACCTGGATTGCTATTGCTTACCGGAACTTGCTTGCTTATAAGCAAAATAGCCTAGTTTCTTCACTGACTTGCCTGGCCTATTACCGATACTAAGTGGAGGAATTGACTCGAGTGAGAATGAGAGGTTTGAAGACTCGACCGATAGGGAGAGAGACGGAGGCGGGGCAACAACTACTATTATAAGACAGACTTGGCTTCAGACGGACCAATGCCCTTCCCTTCCGTGTTTGAAACGGCTTAAGAGCGCCTCGCCTTGGTCGGCGAGAAGAAAGATAGAAAAGAAAGAAGGTATGAAATCCTTAGCTCCACCACGTGTTAAGCATACGAGAATTGAGACTGCTACCAGCCCCGGGAATTCAATAGCTGTTAGCTCAGACCCCAAAACATCCAAGGTACCTTGAAATGACTAGGAGCTCGCATGAACCCATATCCACCCATCTTCAATCAAGAGAACCGGAACTAGCTGGAAGAGAAAAAGAAGTAGATTAGGACTGCCTTTTAGCATTAGCTGGCGGGGAACTAAGAGAGAGTTCAGCAGGAAGGGAAGGCAATCTTCAACTTAAACTTCAACTCGCGTAAAGGGAGAAAGAAAAGAACTGGAAATGCATAGGATATACTCGATTAAATTATGAATGAAAATCGCAACTACTGGTACAATTGATACATACGGGTACTACTGGCCCACTATCGCTAGACGGAATGACACTCTTGTTATACGGAATCACACTAGCACTCTTAGCTCTTTAGCTATTACGCTTGGTAGTAAGGCGAGGAATGATAGCAAGAGTGCTTTACGAGAAAGAACCCTTTTTCTCTTTGACCTTGACCTAGCCCTTGCTTTGCTCGTTAGACGCCTTGACTGGCTAACTAAGAGACTAGTCCCCTTCCTGGCTTGAAAAGTAAGTAGGTGGGGTGTTGAAAACCTTATCCTTCAAGTGAAAAGAAAAAAAGTGCCTGCTTAATCTGCAAAGGAAATAGGATAACCTTAGTCCAGGTGATAGTACACCCCATCTTTCTTTCCCATTTGAAAGAGTGCTTCCTGCGCTTGCCTAAGGGACAGAGACCGCTGGACTGGGATTAGGATAGATTTACACAAGGCCTGACCTTAGCATTCCAATTAGATACCCCTTTAGATACTCTGCTACATCAACAAGAAAGAAGAAGATAAAAAAAGGATGTCTCTTGCTTCAGTGTTTGGGAACATCAGTTAGACCAGACATTGAGCCTATGGAAAGCACTTTGAAATTCCTGCTCCTAGACATTCAGATTAAGATAATAGTGAGAGCGATAGACAGAGAAGTATAGAATGCTATTGTTTCAGAATCCAACACTTGTAAACTCATATCTCCAGGGACGGACGTACCTTAGATTAGAAGCCCATACATAAGGATAGGGACTGAGCTTAGGACTGCAGGAAAGAGGATAGCCACTAGGCCTAGAGACACACGCACTAAAAAAGATATGGGGAAAGCATATTCTCTAGGAGAAAGAAAGACATCCATCTTGGCTGACAGGGCTGACCCTGACTCTGATGCTTGACTAGAAATTAGACTTGCTTCACTTGAAAGTACAATTTGAACTTCAAGGCTTTAAAGGAAAGAGACTCATAGATTGGCTTGAAAACTTCCCAGAGATAAAACATCTTAATTAGAAGAAGAGGTCTTTCTTGATCCTGGAGAGGTAAAGATTGAGACAGGTTGTCAGAGTCATTCCTATTGCTGCCTAAGAGCCCTACCCCTACTTAAGAGATTGCTTGAAAGGCGTTGGTTGAGTGACTGCACTTGCCCCTTTTACTGCTGGATTGATTGACTTTGCCAGCTTCAAACCCTACTGTTCTAAGGATAAGGAAAGGAACTGAAAGGGGATGAAAATATAGCTCATATTCTTCTCTTCCTTAGACCCACCATCTATCTGGTTAGCCCCCTCGGTGAAAGAAAGGGAAAGAATGTTGAATATTAGCTCTTCCGGAGCACTCTCTTAGCTTAGCTATCTACTAGGGAATCGCCATCGAAAGCCTACGATATTTGACTTCTCTCTTTTCCTTGAGATGCTTCCAGTGCGCTTCAAGGGTTCTCGAGTCCGGGAAAGGGGAAGGACAGAGAGGATACCATCTAAGAAGGACAGGGAGGAGACCGCCTCTAAGACGACTCTCCTGGATGAGAAAACTACCCGAGGGCTCGAAGTGAATGAAGAATGATTGAGATGATAGCATAGCTAGGATGAACTTGAAAAGATCACAGCGCATTCTTTCAAAGAGAAGAAGCGATTCTAGCAAAGAGAAGAAAGTCTCAAAGAAGCCATTCGTAAACCTACAACTGACTTACTACTATCTTCTTATAAGACAGACTGGTAGACAGAAGGGAGGCTCTATTCAACCATTCTAAAAAAGACTGGCTACCATATAAGAAGAAAGAAGAGACTGCCTACTGCTTTGAAAGCGGCTTGGAAGGAAGGGAAGGAAAGACTCCATAACCAAAAGGCAAAGGCATTGGTCCTACCAAGTGTCCTACTAGGAATATAGGAAGAAAAGCTATTCTTCTTTGCAATTTAATAAGTGCATTTAATCACCCCGAGAATACTAAGCAGACTTGAACTCCTCCCTTACCGCTCAGATGATTCCCCGATCCGCTAAATCGTCGGATTGTCTTCTTAGAGTTAGAGTAGAGCTATGATGCAGCAAGACTATTAGCCGATAGGAGAATAGTCTGATAGTCTCTTTTTGTCTGAATTCAGACCATTTGAAAACTCATTTATCTCATACATACGCCTGTGGTGCCCAACCTTATTTGAAATCCCCACTGTTCTCGGGCGGTAGAAGATTCCCCTTGTTTTCGGGACAGAGGGCAACCCTACACTAAAACTGAACTTTTCTTTCGCTTTCTCTGTTAATCGGCTTTAGCCGGACTCCACGGAACCAACTATAGGAAAATTCATGTAGAACTCCCCCCTCTTTATTTTTTCGAAGAACGTCTTCGAGATACGGGGGATAGTATCTAAAAAGGAAGTACAAATAGCGGACTCCTGTGCCAAGAACAATAGAGACCACAATGACTAGAAAAGCATAGGAAACAAGGAATAACACCCGTAATTCGGCGGGCGTAAAGACGGATTGTAATAATTCTTTCATACCGGGTGTGATTATTTCTTTTTTCGCTCCCGGAATCAAAAAGAAAGCAAAATCAAGGAAGAGTCGAACTTCCATAGCTATGTTAGCTAAACGACCCGTCTAATTATTATTTGACATAAATTACTTGAAAACATCTTTCCTATGCTATTTCCGGATGAACTCTTTTCTATCTCATCTTGTGTTATTTTAGCTGTCATTGCCCTTTTACATTACATATTTTTTGACTCGGAGCAAGGGAAAGGCGGAAAGGTTGGTTCTTCAATGATCCTTGGCATGGCATAGTTAAGATTGAACGAAGAAGGGAATTGCGGGCCCACAGAAACTTTATTCTAATGCCAACTCACCCAATAAAGAAGGAAAGAACCGATACTGATATAACATTAATCCATGCATTGACCGAGTTAGACTAATCCGACAGATGAATGCTCTGATCAGCTCCTTACCTCGGCTGGCACAGGATAGGCCAATATAAATAGCAGCTAAACCTGAAACCCTTATGATGAGGCTGAGATAGAAATCAAGCTTGCATATCCGTCTTGGCTAGAATCCTTCTTATCTTTCTCCTACAAGCCAATCATTCAGTCTAGCTCTCTACTTTACTACGATATATCTTGTTCTTCCTTTATTCGATCACAAACAGTCAAACCAGCTACCGAAAGAGAGAGACTCAATCCACTGGGGAAAAGACTAGTCTAGTCTTATTCTTACCCATAACAACCTCTTTTCTAGGAGACCTGGCTTAGAGATCAAAAAATGAATAGACCAGGTGTGGTGCCACTACCCAAGTATAAAAGAGTACTGATGTGCCCTCTACAGTTTCAGTTTCAAATGTGAAACGGTGCTAAAGCATGACCCGTGACTATGAAAAATGACTGCTCAATCGAAACTTGAGTCACCTTGGAGTAAGTCAAGCCACATACTCAAAAACGTCTCTGTCTGAACTGTGAAATCCCTAAACACTAGAATAACTTCAAAGACTGGATCTGCAGATCTACGTGTATTCACAAATTTGGGTATTCTTCAATCAGGTTCTCAAACCAATCAGGGAACTTCCAAAGACCAAACGATTGAATCCCAAACTCTTTCTGGCGGAACGTTCCGAGTTTTTTTTAGAGAAGCTTAATTTTTTCGATATTAAGAAAATGTTTCAAAGCGGAGAAACCTCGAGATACTTTTCACCTGTCTTCTGCGAGTCTGAGACCTGACTTCTGCGACGACTCTGCAAGTCCTTATTTCGAAAAAATATCCGTTAAGTCTCCTCTATCTCAGAGTCTATTCTAAAATCAAAAAGAATCCACCAATAGCCCTATAATAGATTGAGTTACGTAGTGCCGCCCAGGTTTTGAACCCACTTTTTAGAAGTTCATATGCACGTATGCATGTGTCATCACCTCATTGGTCGGAGGTCCAAGGGGTCCATAGAAAAAAATCTGCTTCTTTTTTCTATTTAGATTATTCGTTTTTCTTAGAAGAGAGAAAGAGTAGAAAGAAAGGGCCCTTAGAAGCGTGAAGATTTGCTCGGGGCTGTTCACTTTCTTTCACTTGGGCGCCTGGTATCTTGAAACCTTTTTGCTTGCAAGGGCAGGAGTGGAAACGCTACATCGAATAGAGTAGGGAGAGCGCTTCGCGAAAAAATTGTGTGGGGCGGTGGGGCTCCCCGTTGGGGTTTCCGGCCCCCTTGATCTTCACCTAATTGTGGAAGAGGGGAGGTGAGTTGATACTAAACTCTCTCTCTCGCGCCTTTCTTCAGCTTCTTCCTTTTCGTCTATTCGGGACGGGGCAGGCAACCCACATACATGAAGAGAAGAAGAGAGGGGGGGTTCCTTAAGGTGTCCAGGCGGTCGAAGAAGGTCACAAGTGGAAGCAACCGATGCTTTGGTCATTCAGTTGACTCCTTGCTGCTTGATTTTGATAGGAGTAATAGGTGCTTGCTGTCATGCTGGCAAAAGCAGGGGCAGGGGTTTCGGCCGGTTTTACCTACTATTGGATTTGAACCAATGACTCTCGCCGTATGAAAGCGATACTCTAACCGCTGAGTCAAGTAGGTCAAGCTGAGTCAAGTCAGAGAAAAGAAAAAAGACCCCTATAAGAGAATAAGAGAAAGCCGCGCAACCTGAGTTCCCCAACCGTCACGAGGGGGGGCGGAGCGCTAAGAAAGAGAAAGCGTTCTCACTATACGAAATGAAGCAGCGGCTAGCACGCTAAGATCAACCAATGTTCGAACGCGGATCCTTTCTTTCTCGGTCGTCTGTCTTAATATAAGTGGATTCCGATTCATGCGGTCGTTCTCTACTGCATTGGTGTTTTCACTCCCCACCATAACATAAAAAAATGTTTGCTCTACCGTAAGGTAGAGGGGCGCAGCTAAGATAGGGAGAGAGACGGAGGCGGGGAGAGAAAAGAGGGGGCCCTACGCCATACATCCTGCTGCCTCGGGACGACTGCACGTTACATCATAGCAGCACGACCAAATGAAGGCGGAAACCCCTTGTATAGGTTGGGCGTTCCTGTGCATCCGGCATCCTGCAAGAAAAGGCCCCTTCCCTTACTATAGATAGGGCGTTAGCGCTTTACTAAAAAAATCCAATTTCTTGCTCGTTTAGGCCTGACTAATAAAATAACATAGAAAGGGCTTTTTCAGCTTACTCTGCTACAGCGGACCGTTAACAGGGTGCCGCGGTTTGTGGGCTTGAAGGACTGAGCGCCGTGACAAGTGGTATCAGAGCCAAGGGTTAGGCCAAGCCATGGCTAGTGGGAAGAACCCGTAGGCTAGTGCCGTCGAAGAGGCTCAACGTAGATGGTTCGAATCAAGCGAAATCAAAGGCATTCGTTGGCACCCGAGATGCTAAGCTAAGGATCGAAGACTTTTTGGATATGGAGCGGCTTGTCGGACGTAGTCCGAGGAGGCGCCTCTATCTGTATAGGGAATACGGCTGCCATGTATCTTGATGGTTCAGCCAAGTTCTGGTGGCTGACCAAAAGACGTCAAGAACGCGGAGCGTAAAGTGCAATTCGATCTATTTTGAAGACGAGCTTCAGGCAGAATGGAGGGAGACTGCCCGTGTCCTACTTCCTTTGAATGAACACAAACCAATCACGTAATCATCTATACATATGTCATTATTGGAACATGATCCGATCTTCAAGAAGTAGTGTTATGATGCTTCCATCCCTTTTATCTTCTTTCGAGAGAAGAGGTTTTACTAATCCAGACCCAAACCAGCCATCAACCTTATCACCTCCCAGTGCATTATCCCTGCTATTTTCATGGCCAGACACATACCAATCCCAGATGATTTACCGGCAGGTACTACAATGGTTTTTCCTCCTTCCCTGAATCCAAATGCCATACTTATTGAAGTCAAAGACTTTGCAAGGAACAATCTCTTTCATTATATGACCATTGCCAATAATGAAAGGAAAAGGTTCCCCTCTATGACCACAATAAGTGAATATTACCCTGACTATCCATTTCTGTTGATCAGTTCTATCCACACACAGATTTTCTCCGAAGCTGAATTATGGTATCTCTGGTGCCTAGTTGTTTTATATTATGTTCTTGTTAAGGTCCCAGTTCTTTCTATGTCAAAGTTTCTCGATGACATTGAAGAACAGTGTTCTCTCCAATGGACATTCATGGAATGGTTTGCTCCTCTTTCCAGGTGGCGCAACCAACTTCGTACTGCTCTTAAGAACACGGACCCTCAGTTTCATCACCAAGTAACCATGCTTTTCACCCTTCATCGACCCTATGTTGAAGGAAAGCCCGCTTGGCCTCGTGGGGTTGCACACCCCTGGAAGACAGTCACCTATCCCATTCCTGTTAACGGACCTCATCACCTTCTTGACCAAGCAAGAGAATTCCTCTGCATGCTAAATGGATACAAATTTGACAAGTACAGTAGAATCCCCTATACAGCCTTGATTCCTGTATCCTCACCAGAACGACAGAACCCTGATCTCTCACAGATGCCTGAGCCATCGGATGACGGAGTCCCTGACGAATATTTCCTGGACCCCTACAGGTTTTTTCAAGATGCTCAGGATCCATATGAAGACATGGACGTCTCCCAACCAAGTGGAAATGAAAAGGAAAACTGGTCATTAATGAGAGCACATCCAGCAAAGGAAAAGGAAAGCAGGTCATTGATGAAAACGTGTCCAATCCATGGTACAAGGGATTTCTCGGAGACATTGGTTCTTATGACGAAGAATACATCTATGGCAATTTGTCTCCAAGTCAGAATTCCATGTGAAGAAAAGAATCTCGTGCTTTAGATTGTCAGCCTCTTTATTACTTTGTCAGATGCTTTGGGAATCTGTCCCCACTAGTATGCTTTGTTACTTTGTTCAGTGGGAATCTGCCCCCACTAGTATGCTTTGTATCACGTGATGCTACTTTGTCAGTTGATGCTTTATTGAGTGGGAATCTGTCCCCACTAGTTAAAGCACTTTGTACCTGGGGATCCTATGCCCCTATGTTGTCTGTATCCCCTCCTTTTGCTCTATATAAGGAGGATGTGTGTAAGCTTGAAACTCAGGATCTCTTAGAAACTGAGTTCTATTAAATAAAATGTGTGCTTTCTAAACTCTCTTCTCCTGAAAGTCTGAGACTTATATGCTTATATATCTTCTTCACTAATAACATGAGTATGCTCTACACTTGCCTTGCAAAAGGATCCTGTGTATCAGAAAATGTTTAGATAACTCTTCCATTGCTACGGTCCCTCAGGTTTAAGTGAATTTCTTAAGAACAAAAGTTGCATAGCTCTTTTAGTAGTCTTTTGTCTTACCAGAGCAAAGCATGAGTTCTTTTGATATTAGCTTCAATTTGAGGGCTCCCGGCCAGTAGTGGTAGCGGAGCCAGACGAAAGAAGAAGTTAGAAGTATATAGTCTCCTTGGATGAGTAAGGTCTTCATATCTCATGGAACCATCTAGAGCAAGCATCAGTGACGTTTCTACCATCTCCTCTCCAATTTCCTTACCCGATTCTGTAAGAAGAACACAGTCTCATAGAATAGACCACCTTGTTGAAATCTCACACATCCCAGATGATGTGAGAGTTGAAGACTCACCGCTGCGCCCCTTAATCAACCCATACAACATCTTCAAAAAAGGGTCTATTACACGTAGTATAAAGACTCTTATCTCATCAAGAAGACCAGTGGTTAAGGAATATATTCAGTCTTCTAAACTCAACCAATGCACCCTTGGATCTTCTACTGCTGAACAGTACGTGACTATTGAGATCCCCTCTGAGTTTATTACTCAGTGGATCAAGCAAGGATACACTCATCTCCACCTCGGAGCCATTCGACTTGTTCTCTCATATCATGGAAGAAGAGGCACGGAGTCACTCGACTTACAGGAGAGGAATGAGAGTCACAGCAAGGCTTTCACTTTTGGATACCAGATTTGTTCATTATGAGCATGCTGTCATAGGAACTATCTTAACAACACTAAATGCTGGAAGTGTTGTTCTCACATTTTTTCCAAATTTCAATATGTCTCTAATGGATCCTAATCTCCCAACAGCAATGAAAGTCCAAGTCCAATTGATTGGAGCAGAACAGACAATTAATTCCATCTCGGCCACTCTACACCACCAGTTGGTATACCGGCTTCAAGATCATGCTGTGAATCTCACTTTACCAGGTGTCTCATCAGATCCCCTTTTTATCTATACAGATACAGAATCTGTACCCACCATTGTCCAAGCACCAAGGCAACTTCCAAAAGAAGAATTGAAGAAGCTTATTTCATTCATTTCCCTTACCAGCTAACTTAACGGATGGATTGGCCTTCTAGGCATGAAATAGGGGAACTCCACTTCTCAGGTATCAGCCTCAGGTTTTGTTAGTGAGATAAAGATCCTGTTGTGGAAATTCCCAACTGGATGAATCTTTTGATTCGATGTAGCACAGGATGGAGTGGGGAATTCAGTTGACAAGGCCGCCGACCGGAAACTACCTGGGAAAGAAGCTTAGCAAGGATCTATTTTAGCATTTCGGACCATCCGCTTAGTAGCCTTGAACCCCTTTCTATGAAAGAAGGGGCGACGGGGCAGAAGGTAGTGGGCATGTTCACTCGGTCGAGTGAGACCAGAGGAGTGACGAGAGTCCGAGGCCTCGGTCTTATCCCTCTTTCTTACATTCTTCTTTTGAACCTACAACCCAATCAATCAACTTGTCTACTTGCTTATCGGCATTCGTTGCCACTTGGGCAGAGCTGTTGACCTCTTCTTCGACTCGAAATGAGATCCCATTTCTTCGCTTTGAAATCGCCTTCCTTCTTCCTTAGTCTGATGCTTATCCGAAACAATATGTTCCAAGGCTCGTGTTATCATTCCGAGTTAAAGAAGCTAGCACCGTACGGAGGTGTGCGCTAAAGAATGGACTTTAGTTGACTTAGTCTTTTTCAATATGGTTTAGAGGTTACTCACTTGAATGGTTGCAAGCAGTCCCCGTGTCCATTGCTCATCCGCATTTCAAAAGCCATTTTTGAGTGGCTTTGACTCTTTGGCCTTCTGTTTATTGATCTTTTCCTGCCTGCGAATCCACTTCTTCCTTTAATGAAATAGATCGGTCTTCCCGCTTAATCAGTACAAGATTCCCGTCCTCGCTTCTTCCGTGGGTATAGTGCTTTCCTTCCTCTAGTTCGAGAGTTGCAGAGCAAGAAAGGGGCTTACATTAGCATTTTGAGTTGTAGTTGGCACTCATCCCGCTGCTCTTGCTTCCTCGAGCATCGATGCTGCAAGGGGCGCCAGCGGCCACTCGACTGTAGGGAGAGGTTTGCAGAGCTCCATCTGTGGAAACTGGGGATGAGTCGTTCGAGCCCTCCTTTCCAGGGTTAAGCGACAAAGAGGTTTAGGAAGATTTGCCAGGTGTTTTAAGGCATGTTTGGTAGAAGGGAATCCGCGTTCTCCTACGGCTCTAAGTTAGTAGTGCTTTAAAAGGAAAGTGCGTAGGCTATAGAATCCCAAATAGAGTCCACCAACTTCCGCAAGGACTGCCCTGAAGGATAGGACTTTTTCTCTTACCAAGAGAGAATAAGGTAAGAGATTCAGACTATGAACCTTACGATTTTGCTATCTGAGCAGTTGGACTTAAAAGGGCCGGAAGAGAAAGAAAGAATTCCGAACCCCTTTTTGAGAGAGCCGACCAATGGAATGGGACTTGAAAAGATAGAGGGGTTTTCCCGACTAGCTGAGAGTCTTTACACCGATAGTCTTTCACAAAGTCTAGGGCTATGGATCGCAGAGGTACCTCTGGCCGAGGATGAGGACATCTTTTTCTTTTTCGTAACAGAAACAGAATCAGGGGTGGACCTTAGTGGCCTTATCGTTACGAATACACTGGGTTAACTAATGCCGAAGTAGAATATCATAAGGAAGTTATTATGAAAGGAGTGCCATCTTTCAGACTTAATTAAGTTTAAGTTACCGATTGAAGCCTTAAAGTACAGTACCGATTGCATACTTTGAAAGTACTTATGGATATGCTGATGGCGAATCTGTGGGGTAAGCTTTTGTTGCAGTGAAGGAAAATTTGGCTTATTAGAGGTCCGGTCGGCTCTCTCACTCATCTCTCTCTATGAAAGAGTCTATACAAGGGAAATTGTCCTTAAATGCACATTACGAAAAATGGAAAGCAAGAGAAGAGAGCAAGCAGTACGTATCGTATTCACATATGATGGTTGGTGTCTATTCGTTGTGAAAGACTAGTGATGGATTTCTACAACTAAGAAAGCAGCTTACAGCCAAGAAAAAGCAACCTCCATTCCGAGCGATGGATGAGCCTGACTTAAGCTTAAGGGGCGCAGCGGTCACTCGATGCCTTCATTGAAGTACTTCCTTAGGAGAGGATGGCCTATTGCCTATTGGAGGAAGCAAGTGGGAAACGTCAAGGAAAGCCATAGTTAGCGCATAGCCAAATTACGGCGTAACTGATGTACTACACTTTACAGTAGGAGCAAGTTCAGGCGTCAACAACTACTACGAAAACGGAGGAAATGCAAGATAAGCCGCTTTCTTTAGCAGCCGAATGTTAAGGCAGTTGAGCCTGCTTCTCTTTCAGATACTCTGCCTCGGGTCGAGCCAGCCTGACCGAACGTAACTATCTATCAAGTAGAGCGCTCCTTTAGCGAGACGGGGCCTACACTGACAGAAGTAGATCTAGTTGAAGCAGCAATGATGGCATCAGCAGTAAAGGCAGTATCTTCTGCGTCTCCTATCTCTCTCTCCCGTGCACTTATAGCTCCTTGCGGACCCTCGTTTAGTTAGAGGTTCACAGGAGCCAAGTAATAAGCCATCTGATCGAGTTGAATCAGAAGCTGAAGCAAGGATGGCATCGGCTGTAACGTCCTCTCTTTCAGATACGGATCTTGCTGGGAGAGGAAATGCTGAAGAGCGTCCTGTAAGCCAATTCTCCGATCTGGAGATCTATCACCAAACCAAAAGATGTTTGCTGCAAAGAGGAAACGGCGCTTTTACCTTGACGTAACTCCACTTTCTATAAGTAGGCAACAGAATAATCAGAGAGCAGAGTTGGAAATCAAGATCCAAGGAGATTTTACTGAATAGAGCGCTCTCCCAATTTACTAGCTAGCATACTGATATCAAGTTACGTACCTTAAAGTGTAGCACTACTGCTTTGAAGCCTCCTTATTGGCCTACTTATTGATAAGTTACCTCCTCTCCGTCCCTTGGAAAGACTTTTTCCTATGATGGTATGGTGATTCCTAATATGAACGAGACAGGGGGAACGACTATTGCTGGCCTGGCTACTCATCTAAGCTCCTCGCTCGTCGGTATTCTAAAAAGTGCCAACCTGACCTTCTCTACCCGCACAATCGCCACACGTAATTGGCACACACGAAACCGGCCGGATCAAGGTAGCTTGCCTGCCCGCCCAAGCATGAAAAATGAGGAAAGAAAGAATGAAAGCAATCCCCTTGTGCCTTGTTTGATCGCTTCAGCTCTGTTGTTCTTTCTTTATTGTTTCGGCCTTCCACTTCTGATCATTCTGTGTTTGTTCGTCACTCCTCTAGTGGTACCATTGTACTGATTGTCTATCTTGATGATATTCTTATTTCTGGTGATGATTCTGCTGGTATTGTTGACTTAAAGCGGTATTTGGGTCAACAATTTCATACCAAGGATTTGGGTGCTCTTCGCTACTTTCTTGGGATTGAGGTTGCTCGTTCTTCTCGGGGCATTTCTCTATTTCAACGAAAGTATGTTCTTGATCTTTTATCTGAGACTGGCTTTCTCGGTGCTCGCCCTGTTGATACTCCTATGGATTCACCATTAAGCTTGATGCTGATCATGGCGATCCCTTTCCTGATGTGGGCCGGTATCGACGTTTGGTTGGGAAACGGATTTATATCACTCTTACTCGTCCTTTGGAAAAAGAAAGAAAGTAATGGGACCCGGTACAAAGAAGTCATGGGTGATCATTTCACCGGGCTTGGACCATGTCTCCCGAATAGTATGATGATGATGTTGCTGTGTAAAATTCAAATAAGGATAGGACTCATAACTAAAAAGAAAAAAGGTCCCGCTCTGGACTGACAACCCGAACCCTTCGTAGATCTTCAGACATCTATTTCTAGCCTTGAGAAAGGAAGTCTTTGTCATTAAGATCCAACAGTAGTGGCCCAGAGGGGACCTCTAGGCATGGTCCCAGAGGAGTCCTGTATAACATCTACCACATCAGAACTTTCTTTCCTCAACTCATTTAGAAAGGCGAACCACTAAGTCCCTCAGGCGGAGAGGTCTATTGGACCGGTGAAGCACCTCTTCTTTCTTGAAGCAATTGGTTAACCCGAGAGTCACTCATTTCCATTTCCTTTCGAGTTAACTGCATGGGATCTTATCACACGAGCTGATTCAACGGGATCTCCTCTTTCTATTCCTTTCTCTTCTATTACTGCTAGCAATCAATCATAATGGAATATAGACTCTTAGCTCAAAGAAGACCCAGGTAATGCCAATCTCGATTCAAAACTACATCAAGAAGGCAGCTTTCCCTACTACCGGCGGCGAGAGCATTTCCTGATTCCTGCCCTTCGCAGGAGAGGAAGAAATAAATGGAAAACTGGTGCCCCGGAGTTGACGGCGGCGTTCAATGGTCCCCAAAATGGGGAGTTCCCTTCTCTTGGGTCATTGGCAGCCGCAGATGGGCTTTCACACCCGCTTCTGTTGCTGCTACTGGGTGGGATGAAGGCATCTATCTTATTATATTATATGGAAGAAGATCGTTAGATGGTTAGCGGCTAGAACAAAACAAGGGGGGTTGTATGGAGGTTGCCAAGCAGAGGATTGAATGAATTGAGATGCAGATAGAATAGATGGTAGGGTTCCAAACCCCGCCTAGCAACGAAAGAGAAGGCCTTGTTCTGCATTTCAAAACCTGGACAGTGGAGAAATAGAATAAGATGGAGCCTACCTGCTTGGTTCGGACAAAGTAGATAGATCAAAGGTTTTTATTCCAGGTGGTTCTTATGCCACTTTTGATGGTCTCGGTTCGGACGAGATACATGGAAAACCATTAGATCGGTAGCCGGCGGGGTAATTTCCTTCCCAACCTTCGCATTTCCTGCTGAGATCTAGATCCCTGGGAACAGGTCTTAGAAAAGTAGATGGCTCGACTCCACTGGGAATGGTAAACTATATGCGGAGCTAGAGCCTGATCATAGGGGGGGACTTCTACTTGGCTCACCGTCAGAGGGATGGGAAGTAGATTGCTCGATAGCTTACCCCGGGGGGAGAAGATGGATTTTCTTCTCAGGTCGGCCACCATAGCACTAAGACGGAAAGCCTGGTAGGCAGTCTACACAGATGGGAAGTCACCAAAGGTGGGAAACTGTAAGTACCTATTACTCGAAGGAACCGTCACCATAGGATTGAAGACAAGGATGCCTTTTGACCCGCTAAGGCTCTTACTCAAAGAAAGGAATCATGGGTGATCGTAGATCAGACTTCCATCCATCATATAGAATGATGCTCCTAGGCCGGGATTGATACATTACTACAAGGAAGCGCTGTATGAGCTGTTTGATCAGGTGTTTAAGCGCTATTATCAGGTAAGCGCTATATCCTCTTTAGTAAGGCATGCTTAGAGTATGCACCAGTCCTTATCTTCCCAACCATGCAAGGAAAGGGCTTGAAGAGCGTGACTCGACTGAAAGGAGAGGGACGGTGATACTTATGGATAGCTTTTCTTAGCCCGCTGGCGCGTCCCTCGGTATTCCCCTTCTTTGAGCGAGGCTCTCGATTCGAATGTGTGTTATCCTTCTTTCGTAATCCAGTTAAAGAGGCGGAAACTTTCTTGTAGTAGGAGGGGTTGTCATGAACTGTCCACATGTTCAGCCTGGCCCTCAAGCTCTTCTTTGTCCACCTTTCACCTATTATCTCTCTTAGTAAGGTTCCAAATCTCCCTGCCTGCTGCTGTTGGTAGTGCACTTTTCTCGGATGGTATTTCAACGGATAATGCGGGTGGATGGACACCTAGCCGAAGAATCCACGGACACCTTTGCTTTGCTACCTGCCTTTCTTTCCTATAAATGAGATGAGGTGACTTTTCCTTAGTTTTCTTTCATTCCCGTATCTCTGAACCTTAGACCTTGTAGAACTTGAGTAGGGGGACCTCTGATAGCCCCAGTTACGGATACTGTTCAAGGTTGACTGGACTGCCATAACAATTGATGGATAGGAGCCTACTCTAACTAAGAGCAGCTTCTCTAGTGAATCGCATAGGAAGGATCACAAAGGATAGAATTCCTGCCATCGGTTAGAGCGTCTAGACTGAGACCTGGGGATATAGCTCCAAGCCCAGCATCCGAAGCATGCGAATTCACGCAAGCTTTATTGAATGAAAACTCAAGGAAAGCCTCAACCTTGCAGGTTGAGCGTCCACCCCGTCCACAAAAGGGTCAAATTGAATGAAGCCCCGTTTTCTCCTCATTTTGAATAGTTGAAGGAAGTGCTGCGCTGAAAGACCATGGACAGCATCGTTGTGGTATAGTCTCGATTTCCCTCTTTCTTTGATAATCAAGTTCGGGTGCTCTTTCTTCTTCTGAGTGAGTGGATTAGCTAGGCCCGACAGCAGTATATGGTTATGGGTTTTTCTTTCTGTCCATCTTATCTTTCCTGTCATCGAAATGGAAGAGGGACAACTAGTTAGCTTTCAATTGGCATTGGTCTACTTACTTCTCCACTTTTCGGCTTAACGACTGCTACCTTTTTCGATTGCTTTCATTCCTTTTTTGTGTTATACCGTTCGTGCCCTACGACGAGTCGGCAATTGACTCCCTTTAGAGTTGGTTTTTTTCTAATACTAATAAGGGCGCCTTATTCCAATACAATAAGGAGTGCTATCTAAGAGAAAGGTTGCTTTTTAGGGTTTCCTTCAAAGACGAAAGATCATTAGAGAAGAAAGAGAAGCAGCCACTCTTTTCTCAATGTCAGTGCTTGATTGATCGGATATCACATCGGAAATTTGCGTAGAGAAAGGAAAAGTTTTCAATAGAATGAAAAAGCTATTCCGAATTTCCTACAAAGAAAGTCCCATTTCTTTTTCCGGAAAACCCGGGCATAAACTCTTTCCAATTCTTTGGAAGAAGGCCCCCCTTTAACTTTATTTCACTTTAAGGGGGTGCACGAGTTCAAATGATTTTCAAACGCAATATGGTACCACTTGTAATTATCCTTTTGGCTATCTTTGGTTTTTGGTTTTCGATGTATGTTGTGAATTTTTCAAAATGGTTAGATGATTTAATAACGAATTGAGTGGCAAATATCGAAAAAATCTTTCCGGCTTAAGCCCCCCTTTTTTTTTGCTATCCTCTTAGTAACCACTTTTGCGTTTATTCACTATTATGTTCATCGACAGCATCCTAGGTCGAAAAGACAAAAGAGGTTCTATGTGTTTTGTTTTGTTTTCATTTTGATCTGCTTCCTATTCGAATTTCTTATCTCCCTTATAAAAGTGCGTGACTTAAGTCTATGATATCTTTGGTCTTTTTCCCATGCTCTTAGTTAGTTGGTCAACAACCAACAAAAGCTTCTTATTTTGAGTTTGAGAAAGTCTCTCTTTATTCTTGTTTGGGGAGAGCAGAGCAGTCAAAGAAGAAAGCAAAGCAAATGATTGTTCTAGAATGCTTATTCCTCACAATTGCTCTTTGTGATGCAGCGGAACCATGGCAATTAGGATCTCAAGATGCAGCAACACCTATGATGCAAGGAATAATGGACTTACATCACGATATCTTTTTCTTCCTCATTCTTATTTTGGTTTTCGTATTACGGATCTTGGTTCGCGCTTTATGGCATTTCCATTATCAAAAAAATCCAATTCCGCAAAGAATTGTTCATGGAACTACTATCGAGATTCTTTGGACCATCTTTCCTAGTCTCATCCCCATGTTCATTGCTATACCATCATTTTCTCTCTTATACTCAATGGACGAGGTAGTAGTAGATCCAGCTATTACTATCAAAGCTATTGGACATCAATGGTATCGGACTTATGAGTATTCAGACTATAACAGTTCCGATGAAGAGTCACTCACTTTTGACAGTTATATGATTCCAGAAGATGATCTAGAATTGGGTCAATTACGTTTATTAGAAGTGGACAATAGAGTAGTTGTACCAGCCAAAACTCATCTACGTTTTCTTGTCACATCTGCTGATGTACTTCATAGTTGGGCTGTACCTTCCTTAGGTGTCAAATGTGATGCTGTACCTGGTCGTTTAAATCAGATCTCTATTTTTGTACAACGAGAAGGAGTTTACTATGGTCAGTGCAGTGAGATTTGTGGAACTAATCATGCCTTTATGCGTGCGCCCGGAAACATAGGCCGACTGCTGAGCCCACTCTGGCTCAGCCGCACCACCGGGGTGCGAGCCACCCGATAAGCAAGCTATTACAGCGAGCGGCTGGAGCTGTAGGGAGCCAAGGAGCAAGGCAGTAGATAAGATAGAAGAAGGGACCAGGCTCCCGGTAGAGCAGAGGAGACGGTTAGGATAACGAACTTGAAACGCGGAGCCCGAGCGGCCGGCGAGCGAGTGGTTAGTGGCCAATAGCGCCCTAGTTGATGGCATTCCTCTCTGCGGCTGGCACTCGAGGAACCACGGGGCACTCCATCCAGAGCAAGCAAGTCTTAGGGATGAGATGCCCGCGCAAGGACCTCAATTCTCATTAGGAAGTCGAACCAAGGACCTATGGAAGTCGGGGCTACTCTGTCCCCATGGGCAACACAATAGTGTCCTGAGGGAGGAGTTTAGAGGCCTTATAGTAGCACGGAGCACGGACTTCTTTTTCTTTCTAGGTCATGCGAAGGGGGCCAGTCCAAGATCGTACTGTTCCTCTACAAAGACAACAGACACTCTCAACGGCTAGGCGCCACTATTTCGTGCCGCGTTGAACAAACAAAAGCAAATCTTTCTGAGTTATTCCAGCTTCTTCATGACCCCCGTGAAATTCACAGGTTTGCTTCGGATTGTACCCCGGATATCTCAATTTGGGATCAAAGTCTTGGGGTTTAACTAAGCCGGCGTTTCGAGCACTCTGAAAATGTTCTTCGTTGGGATACTGATTTCTGACACGGTTTGCTTGAGGAGGATACCTCGCCTATGGCGTTGACCGCTGGGCTCTCGTGATCTGGCAGTGGATTGCTATTGACTTCTGGTGTTCCCGTCATTTTCTTGAAGTCCAGCCAGCCTTACTTAATCAACGCTTGCACTCGATTTGATTTGGAAGGGCGGTGCAATTTTCGGTGGAATGCTTTTATAGAGATAGAGGTGGCTCCAGCGTGATAATCACAGCTCGCATTGGGATCGTACCATCGGTTCCATTGGCACCGGCGATAACTGATGATTTTGTATTAGCTTAGGCAACAGCTCCGTATACGTCATCGGAATTGGGTCGTATTGAACGGGTGTCCGTCTTTGTCCATTCCTGACATTCTGTTGTCCCTGATTCAGAGTGTCATTCGCATTGGCCTGTGGGGCCGGTGCTCGCGGCCTGGGAGCCCGTTTAAAAGCTTGCTGTGATAGGAGTCCGCCGGGGCTACGCTGGCCACGTAGGAGGGAGACTGTGCCAGAGGCGTATACAGCTGTGGCTGATAAGGTTGAGGGGCGTCAAGCGGCGGTCATGAGTTGTGTGGTCGAGCCATATCCCGTCTGGTTTGCTTGTCCCTTCCGAATAACTTGGGTCTCGTGGGAGACTGATTGGATTTCCCCTTCCCTAAATCTCCATCCTATCAAATATTTCTCTCATTTTCCATTTTTATTGGCATGACTTTGGTCAGTGCAATAGGAAGGAACTTTCTAAGGTCAATGCGAATAGAAGTTGACTATGGTCAGTGCACAGTGTAAGATTTGAGATTTCGTAAGTAACTCAGTGAGTGCTTTCTAAGAGGAAGAAGAAAATCAAGTTAGACTTTTTCAGCCTTAAAAAATAGATTACTGGGGGCTGGCTGGACCTGTGCCGCTTTATCTCTCCACCTTTGGGCATACTCTTTAAAGCTTTCAGTACTTTTCTTTTTCATGTTTTGGAGCTCTGTTCGATCAGGAGCCATGTCCATGTTATATCTGTATTGCTTGAAAAAAGCCTCGGCCAGATCCTTGCATTTGCGGTGCGGATATGGGATCGGTCTAATACATAAAGAGATCCATATACCAGTCATGAGCTATCGCTCATGCCTAGAGAGGCGCAGGGCAGGATCGAAGAGCTTAGTGTGAAACGCTCAGCAAATTAGCTTAAATAAGCATGCGTGACGTGAAAGATAGCCCTGCTCTACTAATGAACGTATGTGGACTACCCGCCCTCAAAAGGTGCCCGGGGAACAGGCCAGACGGAGCAGAGACGGGGGAGGGGGAACCCCCAACGGGAGAACGAGAGACAGAGGCCATCTCGGAACACATTTGTACCGACCTAAAGTTTTCACCGGCGAGGCCCAACCTAGTAATAGTAATAAAGGAAGGCAGCTATTAGTACAGCTTAGATAGCACTGTTCATAAACGCGAGTTTGAAGGAGTAAGGAGGTGCTGGTCTCGGCTCTATCTGTCTCTCCTCTCCTCTGCTTGAACTGTGCCCGGAACCTGTCTTTTATCTCAAGGTGGGTGGCGGAAAGAAAAGACTTTTCTGTGCTCCCCTAGTGTATGATCCGCTTGCCTTATTTAAACAGGAAAGATAAGATTTCGTAGAGCGCTGGAACTTGACTTTAACCGCTTAAACGCTACCCGACAAGGAAAGCTTTATCAAAGTAGTCAAGAACCCTTTCCTTAAGCCGAAACCGCTTAACGAAAAAAAAAGAAACATCTAACAAAGGGGCGCAGCGGTCGCTCGAGTGTAACGAGAGGGGCGCAGCTCCGGCGACCGTAAGGGAGAGAGGCGCAGCTCCGGCGACCGTAAGGGAGAGAGGCGCAGCTCCGGCGACCGTAAGGGAGAGAGGCGCAGCTCCGGCGACCGTAAGGGAGAGGGGCGGGCTCGACCGTAAGGTAGAGGGGCGGGCTCGACCGTAAGGGAGAGGAGGGGATTGCCAGGATCGCTTGGTAAGCAAGCAAGCAGGCGCCAACTCCCAGTTCTTTCTCTTCTCTTCTTTCTTTTTAAGTCACGATCAGAAAGGTTGAAATCCGGATTGGATCTGGGAAGCGCTGGTTCGAATCCAGCTCGTGACAACCACAAAGCCTTTTTTCATTTAATCCCAATAATAGGCGAGGCCCCTTTCGTTTTCTCGTTAGGCGGATGACTGCTCCATTTCTGATAAAGAGGGATAGGATCCTATTTTCTAACTAAGGGCAGCTGAACTTCTTTGTCTATTTATCTAGAACCCCTATCTCTTTTTACTTTACTGCGCCCGAGAAAGAAATGTGAGGCCGATCGATGATCACATACCTAACCACTCACCATTTTGATGTAGATGTTCAGTGCAAGGGCAGACCGCTGCTGGTAGCCCAACCTAGTAATAAATAAAGGGTGGCGCGCTATAGATCGGATCCTAAGTAGCTATAGAATGAACCCTGGAAGAGGGCCCTACCGGAGGAAGCGGGTAGGATGAATCTCCTACACGATTCTAACGACCTAGCTAACCGTTGATTTAATGTCCTCTTAATCAGGGCGGGGCACCGGTATTTTTCTTGTTCTCAACTAGGTCTTTTCCCCTCGTAGTTAAACATGAGTTTGGAAATGCTCATTCTGTACATCTCCTCGTCAATCTGTGCATGAGCTTCTGGGCTATGTCTCGCTTACTCTCTTGATCTGTAGTAGAGATCAACTGCTTATACTGGAATTAAGATCTGTTATCCAAGCCTCGGGCTGAATCCGTATAATGGTTATAAACTACTGGCATTGTGGGGTAAGATTTCTTTTACATAGAAGGAAGTCCCTCGGAAGGTTGAGCTACGTCCTGTAAGAACTTGCTACAAGCGGGCAACTTACTACCGATCTGTCTCCTCTTCTTATATAGAAGATGGACTTAGTTTCATCGTATAAGAGACGGGTCGGTGGGCAAGTGAGCTGATCTCGCCTTTCTTGATCCGCTTGAAGAGAGTTATCACGACCCTGCTACATCGCGATCGTTTATTCCCAAGCGATAGAGAATACAAAGCACACAAGGCGCATGATGAACAAGAGTAGCTTCCCGTCCCTTACTCCATTTCTTGTCTTAAATAGACAAAAGAGTGGGTCTATGAGTCGAAGACAGCCTCGAAGCGCCAAACGCTTATGTAAGAGAAAAATCCCCTACCCAAGCCTTTTCCAGGCAAGATCTCCGCCTTAAATATTTAAATAAAGGCCTGATCGTAACAAGCTTTAATTAAATCAATGGGACCGGCTTCAAAATATGGAGATTTTCTCTCTACTAGCTGCCCCGCTCATAGAATGGATCGCTCAAGAAGAGCACAAAGCAAAAGCAACTAAAGCAGGTTATACTGAGATGGCTGTTTTTCTACTACGAAATAAATAAGTTTTTGACTCCTAATGTCTGCACCTGCGAGGGCATCAAGTCGTCTTTCTATGGTTAGAGATTAGCCTATCAAAGCAAAGGAAGATCTCAATGGGCGGGAAACTTAGACCGCTGCGCCCCTCTCGTTCTACTGATGGATCGGGTAGCCCGGAAATGCTAGCTGCTAGGAAGAAGAAAGAGGAACCTCGGTTTGACCGGGAAATGAAATTGAGACGATGGGGTCATTCAAAAGAGGTGGGCAGACAAGGCATGTTGACTACTCTACTTTTAAAGTGTGCTACTATATTCAAAACTCAAAACTAAAAGGCTGGTCTACTACTGAATGACTAATGTCATGGAATTTTTCCACTACTGAATAACTGGACTGCGAAGCTTTAAAGATTAGAAGTAGAGATTAGAAAAGCTTTTCAACTAGTTCCAAATAGCAAAAGACAGATCGACGGTGCGGAAGGAATGCTTACCGAAGGGCATAGCTCATAGAGTAGAAATACTCAGCTAAACCCGACATTGAAATGACTCATTGAACTCCTAAATCAAAGGGGAGAGAATGTTCTTTCTTCTTCCCCTGGCGATCTTTAATTTAAGAAGTCGCTGCTTACTTCTAAGCTATTGAGCGGTAATCCCTATTTATTGTAGCTAAATGAAGCCAATTTGCTCACTGCTTTGAAGTGCTAAATGATTCCCTTTAAGCCAATTACCCTCAGCCCCTAAGCGTCGAAGCCCTATGTGCTATAATACTGCGGAAAGTGTAGTTCGAGCATTAGAAGTAAGCTAAGGCAAGCAATTCGAGTAGGAGTGAAAAGAGACTATGGGGCTTGGTGGTAAGATATATAGAGATGTGGTCAAGTTCTACCAACAGAAGGTCTCTCTTTCGACGCTATACATGCTGCCGGACGTGAGGCGAACCCCAAATAGTCGGCTTAGTCTTGGACACAGATTGCTATGCTATAGAATGCCTGCCTAGTCGTCCCTTAGAGCTTGATGAAAGAGGTCTTGGCATCGTATATTAGAGTGTGCTCTTCTATCAAAGGCCTTTCTAGGTAAGGTAAAAGGTGCCATCATGGAAGATCTATCTCAAGGTTTTACCCTAAGCCTAAGATAGGGACTCTATCCGAAGCGAATGTAAATGCGGGACCGACTGTGACCGCTTGACGATCCCGAATCGAGGTTTTTCCAGATAAGTTGGATTAGGTCGGGATGCCTGATGACATAGGATGGCGGTCTCCCCTTTGGAAGTGGGGTGAGAAGGATCCCCTATGTTATCCAAACATCAACGAAAGCTCTTATCTTAATAGGTTCCCAATGATCATGCCTTCATTCCTTGATCATTTCCGACTGATTCAGTTAAGCGCTCCCCATGCGGATTTCTTGACTTATTGTTCTAGGAGAATTTCCACTCTTTCTTGTCCGCCCCCCCACTCTTTGGTCTTAAGAGTTCTATATCTTCTTATTTACGAACCACGGATTCTTATCCATATCCCATTCATGGACTATGGTTAGGTATATAAAGATCCAGCTGTGCCCCTGAGGAACAGGACAGTCTATGGTGCGTCTTGCTTTCGACCAACTATGGATCCCCTATTATCCAAGCAGTAAGGCCGGCCAAGACCCAAAAGAAGGGCCCGTCTTGGAAGCGCCTTCTCGGCCTGATAGATAGAAAGTGTCGACCGCCCCTTAGAGTTTGCTGAAAAAGGTGGGTCCATCGTATGTATATAAGAAAGAGATCTTCCTCGGGAATCCGGTATGTGAGAAATTTGTATACAAGGTCTCACATGTAGAGATGCCCTACCCGGGTGGAAGGACTTGGTAGCAGACAAGTCATTCAGCAATGAAACTTCTATGGCGTAGATTGACCTTTCACGAATCTGTCTTGAAGAGTGAGATCGTTTTATTGCGTAGATAAGGTGCCTATTTCTAAACGGTATTTCCACAATGAGATCAGAAAAGCAAAGAAGGAGCTTTCTATCTTTCTTGGGATGGTCCACTTGATGAGTATCCCCTGAATTGTTGTATAAAATTGTAGAAGGTCTGACTCCCTACCGTTGAATGCGTGTGGTCAACTGTGTAATCGAGGAAGCCAACATTGACTGACTTTCATGGTTAAGATTCGAAAGAAGAAGAACCAACAAGATAGGATGTTTTCCCCTCTTCTCTAACTAACAGGAGAAGCGGCTCTATTGAATTTGAATAGAGCTTTTCATCCTTGTTTGATCATCCTATCAGTCATGGTAACGGATTGAGTCTCTCTCTTTCGGATCCAGGAAACTGCTCTCCGAGATCTTTTTTCCTTTTGGAAGATAAAGGAGTGAAACAATCAACCTATTGATATTGGAAGACACAAAGGATTCTTCCAATGTATCATTTCTGGGTCCAATGGAATTCATAGGTATAGGAAGAAGCCCTGTCAAATAGAGATTTTTTCTTTCGACCATCTTTCGATTGTTGATACGGTATAGAAGGACCACTACTACAAATAGTACTACACCCTTGAATAGTACTACACCCTTGGTCGTGAAATCCTGTGAATTGCGTGAAAGTAGGATACTCCAAATTCGGGAGTCCAAGAGTTTTACAAAACGTTCTTGATGGAAAAAAATGTTAATGAAAGATCCCACTGAATTGAATTTGGTCCATGAATCTATTAAATAGTGAGAATTCTTGATCTCTCTCAATTCGAAAATCCAGAATCGAAATAAGTTTTCTCTCTCTTTAAATAAGTTTTCTCTCCCTTTCATATAATATATAGCTCCTATAAATTGGATTGATTCAAACAGAACTAAAGATTTCATTTCCATTTCGACTTTGTTTATCTACGATATATGAGGATCCCCGCTAAGCGTCCATGGCTGAATGGTTAAAGCACCCAACTCATAATTGGCGAATTCGTAGGTTCAATTCCTACTGGATGCACACCAATGGGACCCTCCAATAAGTCTATTGGAATTGGCTCTGTATCAATGGAATCTCATCATCCATACATAACGAATTGGTGTGGTATATTCATATCATAACATATGAACAGTAAGAACTAGCATTCTTATTGAGACTCGAACTCATAGGGAAGAAAATCGATTTATGGATGGAATCCAATATGCAGTATTTACAGACAAAAGTATTCGGTTATTGGGGAAAAATCAATATACTTTTAATGTCGAATCAGGATCAACTAGGACAGAAATAAAGCATTGGGTCGAACTCTTCTTTGGTGTCAAGGTAATGGCTATGAATAGCCATCGACTCCCGGGAAAGGGTAGAAGAATGAGACCTATTATGGGACATACAATGCATTACAGGCGTATGATCATTACGCTTCAACCGGGTTATTCTATTCCACCTCTTAGTAAAGAAAAGAACTTAAATCAAAATACTTAATAGCATGACGAGACATTTATACAAAACTTCTACCCCGAGCACACGCAATGGAGCCGTAGACAGTCAAGTGAAATCCAATACGCGAAATACACGAAAGAATTTGATCTATGGACAGCATCGTTGTGGTAAAGGCCGTAATGCCAGAGGAATCATTACCGCAAGGCATAGAGGGGGAGGTCATAAGCGTCTATACCGTCAAATCGATCGATTTTCGACGGAATGAAAAAGACATATATGGTAGAATCGTAACCATAGAATACGACCCTAATCGAAATGTTGGCTAGATAAACGTCCTGTAGTAAGAGGAGTAGTTATGAACCCTGTAGACCATCCCCATAGTGTATGAGACAAATGTATGCATTTCGATTACAGACAGCGATCTGATCGCTGAGAAATCAACGTTTAACATTGAATAATGGGAGAATTCACCTCCCCCCCACATTGTATTGACAATTTGTACTATAAGACTATTAACTACTTTGCCTCACTACTTTAATAGTCGGGTAACGTAATATGTTAATATTGCTTGAAGACGTCACACCCAGGGCGAGAGATCCACCGGAGATTGTATGAGAGAGACATTGCAAGTAGTCTGAGAATGAAATATTGTGATAGGTTAACATTGGAAGCGCCAGAAATGCCTACTTAAGGGGTGTTTCAGGTAAACAAGCAACGCCCTGACCTTAGACGAGTAGGCGAGATAGGGGTAGTAAGGTACGAGAAGCGGTGGTATCGGGTTGAGCAGCCAAAGCTGTCAGGCGAGCAGTGGTCCCGAGTAGTTCAGTTCAATCAGACCCGCAAGGGAAGATCAAAAGAAGGACACAAGTCGCATAAACACCGTATTTTGGCTGTAATTACCGATATTTCATTCATTAAAAAGATTTGTGTATCGGATTTTCTTCGCTAACCAATCAAGCAAATAGGCGCGGTTGGCTTATACATTTCCTTATGACTATCTTATAGCCTGCCATATACAGGATTGCTGTAACTGGTGCGGGTCTCCTTCAATCATACCAGCCGAGTGGTAAGGATAAGATAGTCAAAAGCTTTGGATGGAAAGCGCCGGAGAAAGATAGGATATTGGATCGGGTTCAAGGGCCTTACCATCCCGGTTAAGGAATGACAGGTCTACGTTCTGGTCTACCCGCACGTGACGGAATTGTGCATAGTCCGCGTATGTCATCCCGCTTCCAAAGCCCAAGAAAGATCTCAGGAGTAGCGGGCGTGGGTCTTTTATTTCTATACGATATTACCAATACAGCCTACCATCCCAGGCATTCAAAAGAGGCAAAGCTCAAAGGCGCATCATTGGCATTGGTCGGGCCGGTTCCCCTCCTTGTCTTTCTTGTACCTTACTTAGAAGTTCTTGGCCTCCGCCCTTTCTAAAGCTCTTTTTCTTTCCCTTTCCATCGTACTCGGGCATCACCCTTCTCCCTTGCTCGAACAGAAGGCGCATTCACCTACTCGCGCTGGGACCTAATCTACATCACACCTAGAGCCCGGATCCGGTAAGGTACGGCGAAGGTCTTAGGCACCTACCACCGCCCTAAATCGAGGGGTCGTCATTCTATTTATATAGCAGCCAGCTTACTGTAAGCCGAACGAGGACGAGAGTGATACCTCGTATAGATGAAAGAGGTTAAGGTTAGATCACGGGGATAGGGGTTCGGTTCGCTTTCTATTCCTTTCTTATGGTAGCTAGGCCTGGTAGCATGTTTGCTAGTCTTCTCGGAAAAGGAGCTCTACTAGGCTTGACCGTGGAAAATGGCTTTATTAAAGAAAGAATGACGTAGGCAGATAGAAGTTTTAGGAGTTACCGTCGAAGGGCAAATTCTTCATTTAGAAAAGATCCGATACCAAGTGACAGCGCACTAGCTGGTCGGTGTGAATGAGAAAGTGTTAAGTGAGTCTTTCTGGAACGCCACATCGTAGAATAGCAACATCTTTCTTATTACAGCACAAAGCACAAAAAACGAATTGCGTATAGAGAGGTACGGAGTCGCTCGAGCGATAGCGATAGCGAGAGGAGTGGAGCAGCTAAGAGAAAGAAAGGACCAACGAGGATGAAGAAGAAAAGGGGGACGGAGGGAAGCTGCGGGCAAACAAAGAACATAGCGGTCAATTCGCGCCTTAAAGAAGAAGAAGATCAAGAAAGAGGATCAGACCAAGTGCGAGATTGGATGGCTCTTTTGCTTTTGATTCTACCCACTTTCCGGATCTTTGACAGAAACATAATGAATATGACGGGACGAAAGGAGACAATTAAACAAGCGACGCACGGCGGGGAAGAAGGCACCTCTTCAATACACAAAAATCGACATCAGACTCTCTTATCGCCCAGGCAGCCTACGAAAACAGATTCGGACATAGAATCATTCTTTACTACACCACAATCCCTCTCGTCAGCCTCCTCTTCTTACACCTCCACTCACGGAAAACAAAAACATTGCTTAGCCAACTTAGAAGCACTCCTCAAACTACAGGCCACCAGTTAGCCATCTCTTTTTCCCTCTCCAGCGAAGGGATGGAAGAAGCAAATGCTCACGCAGCCGGTCCAGCGAACAAAACAGAAGGGAACTCACTCATGCCCAAACGAGGGAGAAAAACGCATTATCTCTCTCTGAGAAAGATGCACTCAAACACACTCTTCTAGGAAGAGGGACCAGCTATGGAACAAGAAGACCAGGGGGGGAAAGAGCACTTGCAGCAGGCCACAGCACCGGATGAACACACGGAGCTCAGAACTACATCAATTAGCACAAAATGATACCACTTGACCCCAACGATCAATGGAATCCGGATAATCCATTAATCCGGGGGGAGGGAGATGAAGATCAGGCAGTTGCACGAGTGCGGACACTGAGACGCTTGAAGCAGCAGGGAAGCAGCAGTGGGTCTAGAACCGTGAGTTCTAGATTGACTTGTAGAAAATGGGACCCCGAAGACAGCCCACCACTGAAACTAGCATTGCCAACGCCTCAGCTCTGGCTTGGCTCGCTCCCACCTGTCTTCTGCCAACAATAGTGAACCATCCCTCTATAAGCGAGAAGTTTCACTATTGTTGGAGCCTCACTGTCACCTTATCAGGGCAGTTACACTAAGCTGGGGGGTCCCCGCCAGCTTTACCAATCAATCCAAAAGCCCCTAGGGCATACGTCTACCAGCAACGAAGTAATCATACCACGAGGGCCATCATATCAAGCAAGACCATCCCATTAATAATGCACACAGAAATATGGTTTATTTTCATCTTTTAACAAGTTATTTTTAAAATCTATAGTTTTACGTTTATGACCCTCCCATGTCGCTATTCTCTGCTTTCCAACCCGGTATGTGCTCCTAACTCGTTGACTTGAGGATGTCACAGGGCCATTTCCCCCCCCTTTGTTAACCCAGCTGGGAAAAGATAGCCCTATCAACTAGAAAGTCAAAGACCATAAGACTATCAAAACGCTTCTCGACCATAGCCATAGAAGCAATGGATGGATCAAATAGTTTAGTTAGAGGTGGGGATTCCAGCACGATCAAGATAAAGATAGTGGACCGTCCATTGACAGAAGTTCATAGGCTTTTAAGGAGAGATAACTAAACAACGGTCATCGGCGATGTGACATGATCCCTCTGTTCTCTTGGCCCCGGCCGAGAATTTCAAGCCTATCGCTCGACCAGCGAGAAAGGCCCTGACCCTGCCAACCAAGAAAAAAGAAAGAAGAGAACGAAAGGAGAAGAGAACTTCGTCTTTTTGTAATTCTCTAGGAGTAATCTTTAACCTTGAATGCTATTAATAAATTCTACAGCAATAGTCCCTCGGACTCGAAAAGTAATAACGAAAATGGCTAACCCAATAGCTGATTCCGCAGCTGCCACCGTTGAAACCAATGAAGCAAATGATTGACCCATCATATCATCCGAAGAAACAGAAAAGACCAAAAAGTTCAAATTCACAGCTAATAACATTGATTCAATTGGCATTGACATAATAGGAATATTTCGTCTATTAAGGAGAATTCCCTTCTTCCTTTTGAACTTCAATTTTAACCCCCTTCAACCAGCTATATTGGAAAGTCATGGGTCTCCCAAACTGCTTATTCCACTCAAAAACCTCCCTAATTTGTTTAGAGTAGATGTTCAAGAGGCGGTGGAGATAAAGCAAAAGGGTTAGTATAATCAGAAATATGAAGGATCCCCCGATAAGTATTAATAAAAAAAGTTGATCCGAAGACAAATGATTCAAAACCATCAAGAAAAAATTTTCCATGAAAAAAATGAAAGGTAAGAGAAATTCAAATGTTATAAATATAGATAGATATCGAATTCAATATTATATATAATATTGAATATTATAGTAAATAAAGTCAATAGGCTCACTCTCCCTTCCTTCTCGTTCCCCACTAGTTAGAATACTCCCGAAAAAAGGCTTGAAAGCGGAGCAAGAGAATAAGAGAATGAGGAGAATTGCATCTCAACCACTGCTGTAAACACTCAGAAATCTCCGAAAGTACTCAACAAGTAAACAAGTTGTCCAAATAGATAGATGATGACGTGATTTGTTTTGCAGGAAACATATTCTCGAAGGAGGAGGAAGGACCAGAATTGAGAATCAATGGCAAAGCATATAGAGATATTGACTCCATTGCAAAGCAAGTCAGGTGCATCACACTCCACAAACGAGATCCCACAAAACCAAGTACACGAATCTCCATCCTTCTCATCACTTCTGTTTCTTGGTGCATGAACCTTGAATTTCATATTTCTTGTTCACTATTTCAAGAACAGTCTTCTCATATTGGCAGAGGGTCTCTTGGTTCATTTAGGTTAATGTCTATACTCACTTTTTAGAATTTGATTCAAGGGGGGCTCCAAGGAATCCCCCTTGAATCACCTTCCAATTTTGGAAAAGTATGGGACATGGAAGCAAGGGCAGAAGGCTGGAGCAGCAAGGCTCAAGAAACAGCTGAAATCAAGATGGGCCATTCAGAAACTCATTGATGAGCAGCTGGCGCAATTCCAGGCGCATTACAGCCGAGCCATGGCCCCGACCAGGATGGCCGACGTGGCCTAAATTCTGATGCCCAAGTGGATTCCGGCTCATGAACTCGCAGCAGTGTCTTGGGTCGGAGATTGGCGGCCATCAACCATACTCGAGCTCCTCCGCTCGTTGTTCCACTTCTTGTGGGACCCTGTTGGGATCGAGCTCACTCTCTCTCAGCTGATCAACGACATACAGATCGATGAGGAGATGACCGAGATCCAGTCCAATTGTGTCCTAAACCTGCCGCGGAGAAACGAAGAACTCGGGCCTCCTCTGGCCCAAGTCATGTCCGAGTTCAATAAAATCCATCGGGTCATCGTTAAGGCCCAAAATTGAAGGTCCAACTAACTTCCCCTTGCATGTTATCATTCACTAACGTAACTACCCCTCTTGGTGATGCTTAGCAACTTAGGGAGCTCCCGGGAGCTGCTAATAATCATCCCTATGGTGAATTGTGGCTTATGTTGTACAATGCACTTAGTTTTTGACACAGAATGAAGGCCCTGGAATTGGCAGTGAAGAAGGTGCTGAGCCAGACAGATGCAGCAGAATTCCTAGTTGCATTTGTAAGAATTCAGGATGCTGTCCATGAGTTCTCGATGAAGTATAAGGCGCGCAATGGCCCTGTGTCCATCAAGGACCCGGGAGTCCAGGCAGATTTGAATACAGGGCTTAGCACCCTTTCTGTTTTTGATGAAAATGAAACTGGAATGGAATGTACATAATATACGCTTTTAAAAAGAACTGCACGAAGTCATTTGTTCCTGATTCCGGTTGGAAGTGCAAGGCAGCAATTGCAGAAAGCCTGTTTGCAGCATCCATAGCTATACGTGCTATTACTTCATTTCTTTGGTTTGAATTTGATGAAGAAGACACTTATGGAGCCTCCATTTATAGAGTGGTAGAGGAATCCCGCCATGCGTCACCGAATTTGATGGCAGGCACACTTCTGGCTAGTTCTCCGCACTACTTTTCTGCAGTTGAAGACTATAATGCCTGTTTAATGAAAACCTGGCTACCTTGCGGAGCACACGTAATATACCCGAATCACATTGTAACAAACTTTGTACAACTAGTTTACTATGCCAATGGACTCGTGACATCCATGTATTGAGTCGTCAAATGAGCTAGCCCAAGCAACTACGCATTGGCCCACAGGGTGCCCTACCTAATAGGGCTCGAATGAAAGACCCAAGCCTACATGAACCATCAAAGAAAGACATATCGATGGGGTTTTGCTTGTTGCCTGAATGAAAATGCGTCTATTTCTTTCAGACCAAATCCAATAAAGATGTAGGCTTAACTAAAGCCCAATGCCAAGCAAAGCCCTAAAATACAAGAATAAATTGGGTTCCACTAACCCAACATGAGGTGGAGCCTTAACCCGACACAAGATGGGACCCTATTAGGATAGTGGGCTTAGAACAAGACCCATCGGTGGATAAGATCACATCTTCATAACAAACAAAAGGTGTACACGTTCGGCCTCACTCAAGGTAATGGGCCAAACCTAACGAGTCCAAACCAATTTGATCTTATTGTATGACAAAACCACAGATTGGCTATATAATTGATTCGGTAATTTTAGAATTTCCTCAAGCAATAGGGTCATATGGTTGGTTGCCCATGAATCTAGGTACCTATTAAGATCATAATATTCTAGCTAGGAAAGATGCATTGCAGCAAAGGACCAGGGGAGCTTTCAAACACCTGGATATGAGCGATCAGATCGATGCTAGCATTTTTTTTTTAACTTACCTCCCACCAACCTGTGTTATCTAGCGCGGTCTTGCTAAAGCTAAAGGGTTTCTCGCTATCGCTCGAGATATGAAGATTCGTTGAACATAGTGAGACTAAGGACCCCTTTATTCACCACCATTATCTGCCCGAATGCACTTTTGCTGCCTTCTCAAGCATTGGATTCCTTTTCCACCGAAACCTGATCCCACAACCAAAGAAAGGTTTTTTGAAAGATTAATATATGTTCATAACCAGACTTCCTGTTAGCACGTCCCACTCTACCTCCTGTTTTTTATGAAGAGAATGAATCTTTTTATCGAAAAATGGGTCCGGATCTCCTGCGGGAATGATTTTGAAGATCCAAAACCAAAAATAGTGGTATTTGCTAGCAACAACATAGTGGAGGCAGTCAATCTAGATGGATCCGAAATCTGATTCAAATCCAATATAGCACCTATGGGTACATAAGAAATGTATTGAATCGATTCTTTTTAATGAATAGATCTGATCGCAACTTAAAATATGGAATTCAAAGGGATCAAATAGGAAATGAGACTCTGAATCATAGAACTATAATGAAATATACGATCAACCAACATTTATCGAATTGGAAAAAGAGTCAGAAGAAGAATAAATGGTTCGATCCTCTTATTTGAATTTCTCGAATCGAGAGATCTGTGAATCGGGATCCTAATGCATATAGATACAAATGGTCCAATGGGACCAGGAACATTTTGTTTCTGAGCAAAAGAGCCGTTTTCAAGTAGTCTTCGATCGATTACGTATTAATGTACGTAGTCTCTAGAGGTACGTAGTCTCTGCGTTCACGCAGAGGTACGATTCATACTTTCATTTGAAACGATTTCATACCGGCATATGAGTTGAACATAGTGAAACTCATTTGAAACGTTTCATACTTTCATCACTCATATGAAACGTTGAACATAGTGAAACTCATTTCATACCTCATATTTTAATCAATCATGCCCAAAGACTCCCATTTATTTGTTGGTCAACAACCAACCACAACTCTCTATACTTCTTCACTACTCCTACAGGCTTGACGGAGTTCAGTCTGTCTTGAGGGATCCTCAATCTATTATGTTAAACGAAATTCGAGATTTTTTGGTTCCAGTTGGACAGTCTGGTTCTTTCTTGGTACATTCTTTCTTCTGTATCTATTTGTTGCGTTGGTCGTGCATCGACGCGACCGTATCACGCTCGCACAATTAGCGATTAAGTATAAACTTCTTTTACGCTTTGAATATAGCTGGTCAGGGGTTCAAATCAGCCTCGATGCACGCGAAACGAGAAGGATACCTCCGGTGAGGGTGGCTCGGTCAGTGGCGGGGAAGTTAGCTTGGTGAGTGGGGAAAAATACACCAAACAAAGTGAAACAGATTGGGCTCACAGACTACTTCAGGGCTGGAGTGAAAACAAAAGCACCTGTCAGGAACTGGTCAAAAATTACCTCGAACTACATGAAGTCTGATGCCCATTCCGGGCTATGTAGGCTGTGGCCGTCCAAGGGCTGCTCGACAATGAAGTGGTAAAATAATATGAAGTCTTCATAAAGATAAAGAGGCTCTTTCGGTATGCGCGCACCCAGGGGGCTAGATTCGATTTAGATTTGCCATGTATGAACCTTCGCCTTGCCTTGCTTCTTCACTCTGGGCTCACTTATCAAAAGGAAAACTCGTATATCTTCCCTACCGTGATACGTCTTCGCCGTGTGCGATTACTTCTCTTGTTTGTAAAGGAAAGGCCTCTATGAGTGTATAAGGCAGGATTCCAGTGGTTTGGATGCTAACGTAGATAAAGGTCGAGCTAAGTAGAGAGTCCAGTTGCTTCCGTCAAGCTAGTCAAATAAAAAGAATCCATTTCTGATTTCGTTTTTTAGTTTGGCTTGCTTTAGCGTTCAATGTGAAAAATGAAGTCAGTATGAGCCTGGTCCTTTCGAACCCGCTACGCCCCTGGGATATCCGTAAAATAATCTTTCAATCCTATTAGTCAACTATTAGCGTACCAAAGCTCAAGCGAGCCAGTTACACAGCCACTTCTTCCTCTATTCGATTTTTATTCTTCCCAGGCCCGGGTAGCTTTGGCTCTTGTTGAAGCATTGCCGGAAGCTTCACTCTGTGTAAAGGACTTAGCTTTTACGGGGAAATCCCCGAATGGGGACCTTAGGAGCTTTGTTCAGCACTGACCTTTTCTAGACCGGTCAAATCAGATTCCTGCGTAGAAGTGAAGTTTCAAAGCGCTAATCATCTCCAAATATGTTGTTTCGGGCAACTCCCGTCCCATCTTTTCACGAAGAAACTGATTCTCTGCTTGCTTTTGGGGAAGCCCCTGCTTGGCCCTTTACTGGCAGTCCTTTGTAATGCCCGAACCCGGGCTACTACCGATTCTAAATTCTACGGGTAACCCTTCCCATGACTACTTCTTGTCGTAAGACAGTTCGCTTACCCGATTAGCTGGGGAAGACTTAAAAATAATCACGGGAAGGCCTGGTGAAGCTCCTCCTTTTCCATCCGCTGTCTCTCTTCTCGCTACCATGTTGATAAAGAAAATTCGTATTTGAGAGAATCGTAAACAGAGGATTTTGTACAGCGCGGTGGCACCATCTATCCATGAGGAAGAGGTGTACATCCTTTAACAGTAGACTAGTTCCATAGTATGGTCAGTCACTCATGAATTCCTTCTCGAATCACTACTGGAATATAGCAACAAAGCTTGAAGCAAGTGGAAATGCGTCAAGGGCATTTCTTTCTCAATGGAAGCCTACTTGAGTAGTGCGTTGAATCTACACTTGGACAGCTTCATCGAGACTTCACATACACTCATATGAGGTATGAAATGAGTTTCACTATTCGTTGAACTATGTTCAACGATTACCTCATATGAAAGTATGAAATCTCTGTGTTCACGCAGAGGTACGTAGTCACTGTTCGAAGAGAAGCTTTATAAAAGGAAAAGATACGTATAGAGCTTCTCTTCGAAGTGAAACGACTCAAAGATCAAGATCTCGACTATACGTATAGAGCTTTTCGTTACACTCCTTCCGTTACGGTATTTCCCTACGGGAATACCTCCACTTAGTCCGCCTTTTAGGTTGTTGCGCCTTATCCGCCTCATTGAGGCTAGTTCACAGGAATGTGATCTTTGCAGAATTGAGAATACGTACAGCAAGCCCCTAACTCCATACTCTATTTCCTGCCTTTGCCCTCTCAAGCAAGATAAATTGAACCAAATGCAATCAATCGTAAGACCTGCGTTCGGCTTTCCCTTCTATATCTCTTCCATCCCTTGAAAATAGCCTTCCATCGCGTTCCAGTCGTGCAGTTCTTTCTCGAAAAAAAGGGCTGTTCCCTCTCAATGTTCAATGTGTGTATGCAAAAGTCAAAAGCTAGGCAGGTCAAGGTTAGAGGGCAATCTCATATTCTAAGTATGCTCACTATATTTTTTAAGTTTCTAGGGCTAGGAAGTTCTCTTTAAGTTAAGCAAGCGCTTTTGTTTGAGATCCTGGAGAAAAAAGAAGATCGAATCTTTTCTTTCTGCTTTCGAGTCGGTTGAAGTTGCTCTCCCTGCGGTTTTCTTGGATGAGAACAAGTAGTTTGCTGGCCATTTCTTTTCTTGAGTTGCAGTTCCAGTGAGATCAGTAAAGATAGTTAGATAACTGAATCCATGCAGTGATCAAGCCAGTTCAATCAGGTGATCATAGTAGATTAGCTTCGGCCCTATTTTTAGAATACCTTATTACTCTTTCTAACGAAGAAGAAAGCTCCAATCTCTGTGCAATAAGCAACTCGCTAGAAGGAAGAGTCACTTCGTACCTTTCTTCAAAGCGACTACGTAATGAGTTTCAAATGAGTTTCACTATGTTCAACGATTTCGTTACACTCATTTCATACCTCATATGAGTTTCACATAGTGAAACGCTTCGTACCTTGTAGCTCGACCATAAGAAAGGAAAGCAATCCGCTTTCCTCTCACTGACTAGCTATACTACAGAAGGAATTGCTTCCCTGGCTTACGACTGGCATTACTATTTTATAAGAACCGTGCTTTCAACCCTTGGCTCGATTGCTTGACTGGAATCAGAGGAATTCATGGACAGCTACTGTTAAGAAAGAAGCATGAACTCTTCATTCGCCTAGGTGTTTTCATAGCGGAAAAGCCTCTATATGGACAGCTCCCACACTAGACCTGAAAGTCGAAAGAAGAAAAGGAATTCTATACGTGATGAAAAAGAGAAGGAAAGTACTTTAAGAGAAGACTTTAGCCGGTACTAGCTTGACAGTAGGAAGAGTCTAAAGGCCTAAGCCCAGCTATTGAATCCACTATTCTTCTTCAAGCGATGCTTCCTTGAGTTGAATCAGTCGAGAGTTCATCCAGAGGGGAGGATCAAGGTAGTGAAGTGAGAAAAAAAAAAAGAAAGGTGATTCAGTGACCGATCATTCAATCTCGGGACAAAGGGCAGAAGGGAAGGTAGCTCGGTCTTCTCGAAAGGTGGTTGAGTGGGTGGGCAACTCACTCAATCAATAGTCATTCTCTCTATAACCCTAGAAGAAAGCCTTTGGCTAGGAACCAGAGAAAGGGAAGTGTTCATGTAGCAGTGGAAGATCTTAACTAGGTTACGAAGGAACTTCCGGATTCCAATTCTTTTGGGGTTCCCGGTTTACTCTAAGCTAGCGAAAAGACCTTCTTTCAAAGCCACTAGAAAGAGAATAAAAGAAGAAAAAGGGCTAAGATGAATTAGCTAACGAATGCTCCTCCCCTATGGAAATGCTTTCATAAACTCTTCTTCCTCTTGCCGACTCTGATAGTGAGTGCTGAAGAAGAAAAAAAGTAGTTCTTCCTTCTTTGCAGTTAGCTCTCCAGGTAGGTCACCGAGGGCGAGGGGAGAGAAGTCACTAACTAGAGTGCCAAGGAAAGCAATTGCATGTGTCAAGCCTAGTGGCATGCTCTGTAGACGGGACCGATTCACTTCACTCTCCTTCGCCTTCACTTTAAACCAGAACAAGAGAGAGCTTCACCGCTACGGGGATGCGAAGACACCACAATCGCCAGTCCCTCGATACAAAGGAATTGATTGATCCGCTTCAAGAGTTAGCCCACCTCAAGGCCGAAGTCAAGACTGCCTTTCTACATCAAGATCTGGCCCTGAAAAAAGGTAGGTAGCTTATCCTCACTCGATCGACTCAGGCTATGGTTTGATTCCTGTCATATGTACCCGCTAAGGCAACCCCGTCACAGCTCGCATTGTTTTTTAAGTTGAGGATTTCGCTTCTGATGTAGTCAGTCGTTCCATTTTTAGCTTTAGGGATCCACACCTGAACAGACTAGTCTACGCCCAGCCCGCGAGCCTTTCCCACCCCAGGAAAGCGAGCCCATAATGAGAGTCAGATCCCAATGTGCCCCCTCTCAAAATAGAAAAATGAACAAGAAAAACGATCAAGTGGGTAGACCCATAGGAAGAAACTGACATCAATCTTGGGTACATCAAGAATGAAAGGAGAAATAGGACTTTGACTTTCTCGGGCAGGAAGGCGCTTCTTCGATTAGGTGTCTCGTGGCGGGGGTTGTGCACAATCAAAGAGGGGCGGCTACTTTCCCTTATGTTACACTAATTGTGCTTTGTCACCTCTTTTTATGATGTTTTTATGATGTAGTAGTAGCGCGCGCGCTCGCACTTAGAGCAATTACGCGCTTCTCTCGTTATGTTATGCAAGCCAGCTTTCTCAAGGAGGAGACATGATTTAGCAGTTAATTACATCTCGAAGAAGACCTCCTAAGCTAAGGACGCCGGCCAGTAGAAAACAATTTAGATATTTTGAAGGAGACACACGAGAGGATTCAGACTACGGTCGAAGCCAATTACAAAGGTTCGGAGGAGGATGAGACCCTTTCAAGGAGGTGATTGAGGCAGTACGGTAATAACCTTTACAGCTACCTGTCCTTATCAAGCGTCAGCTCAAAAACAGGGGTCCCCTTAATGTATGGGACGAGACCAGGAAAGAGATTCGTTTATCAACTCATTCGGATTAGTAGCTTGAGGGTCGAGTGTTTCGTTTCGACCATAAAAAACTTTTGGCATTGGCTCAGGATGCCCCGACTTAGGATGTATGCTTCGATACACCCCCTGCTCTGTAGGAATTGACATATGATTTCGAATCATCGTTGATGATGATTTTTTTCACTGCCGGCTGGGGAAACCTTTCGATCTAGGCCTGACTGAACATTTATGAGAAAAGCCCTATAAATTGTCGTACCAGATCATTTCGAAAGGCGCTTGCTTTGGTTAGTTTCCTTCAGCAGCCCGCGAACTTCTGTCAGAGGTGATTAGTCTCCTTACGTGGCAGCAGGGTCGTCACGAGCAATAAGCGTCGACAACATCCTTCTCCTACACACTTGCTAAGGACTCGGTGCTCAACCGTGCCCATATGCTAGTTGAAACCAATCTTACCTTACCTTATTTACGATAAACCCCGAAGACACTGCTCAGTCTATGTCCTCCAACGTTAGGTAGTATCTTGCGCTTAAATGGACTGGCCCTTCTTTTAGGGAAACTATATGCTTGTCTTCCCTTAGATCTGAGGGCGGCAATGTTTAGAGGGCGAAAGCACACAAAGGGGGGGCACGTCAGCCAAAAGAAGGGTATGGAGTCGGAAATCGAACCCCTTGTTGTTGACCTGTGACAGCCTCAATGCTCTTATGGCAGGGCAGTAGCAAGAACACGATCTCTCGGAAAAGAAAAAAGAAGACTAAACCCTATCCAAGATGCCCCACCAATCAAATAAGGCACTGCAGAGCCAGGCCCCAAAGTACGCTTTTGCTCGCTCCGCAAGTAAGTACGAACCAGGCAAAGAAGCAATGTCGACCACCCCTAAAGGTAAAAAAACCTGATGCATGGGACAAGGGCGGAGAGTATAAAGACTATAAACGCACGCAGCCCTTAGGCAAACCTCTAACCAGGCTGATGAAACCTAACCAGAATGTTAAATCAATTACGTCGGTCGTTGTGATCCTTCTTTCCCTTCCAGCTCATCTTGACTATTCCTCAAAAGAAAGGAAAGAACTCGATCACACTGCACGGAAAGAAAGGCTTCATTATATCAAAAGGGGCGAGCGTATCGATTGCAGAAAGGCTGGCTGTACCCGAGAGTCGTTATTCTCCCTTACTTCGTCCTTGCTGCTATTGTAGCAGTAGTGCCTTTTGGAATTGTATCAGAAGTCCCTGGCTTCTTAATACTACTCTAAGTAATTTCGTCCCTTGAATGCTGATCTAAGCGAGCGCGAATAGGGTCCAGCTAGTAGGTTGTAGTTGCATAGTTCCTAGGCCATCCATCCTGCCTTGTCCCTTCTCGCGTAAACCGCTGTATTAAAGGAGGTGAGTAAGTAAGCCAGTTAGAAAGCATGATAAAATAGCCCCTTAAATATCCCTTTCTTTTATCGAGCTAGCCTTTTAGTATGATTACCAGGAGTGAAAGAAAGCTACGAAAACTCTGAAGTTAAGGAGAAGAGTGAACCCCTTTTACTACCCGTAAAAATACGAGTACCTGTTGCAAATGAATCAACCCCGCTTGTTTTTTCTGTTGATAGGTTAGATTCTCGGTTGAACGTTAGGAAACCCTACCAAAAATGGAGTCTTTCCCCTATATCCCAGTGCCTCGACTAGTGCTTTTCCTAAGTGGTGGATATTTTTTTTAGGCTTTTAGTCATATGTATTCCCCTCTTTGAGTGTGCTAGTAATAAGCTGGGAAAGTCAAATCCATCAAGGCGAGGAAAAACGAGTTTGAAAGTAGTCCTCCTTGAAGTTCCTTTTAATTGAATGTGGTAAGGATAAATAGAAATGCAATCTCTGAATCTCTTACATCCCGCCTAGTACCTTTTTGAATCGAGGGGGCGAAAGCTTAATATCAAGTAGGAGTTCTGGATTGAGGTCCAGTTGGTTGGATAAAGGTTGGAGTTCTAAGGGCATCATCTCGAAAAATTGCCTTTCCTGGAGTTTCTTTTTAAGTCTTTTCTTTCTTCTTCTATATCTGCTTTCTCTCCGCTCCGGGCAAGTCCTAAGCTTTGCCTTTCCCCCCGTCTCCTTACCGCCCTACTCGCAACTTGATTTTGACCATATCCCGTTCGGGGCTCTCTGGTCTAAATGCTCGAAATGAGCGATATTCACTCGGAACCTAGAGATTCAAACAGGCACAGGTCAACCAAAAGCATATTGCCGAGCTAAGGGATTTCTTGCTATTGTCCCCCCTACTGAGCCGTGGGGTCTTGCTTGGCTATGCCTCGGGAATTGGGCCTCTGGTTTTTGGTAGTACAGGGAACCCTGTTTCTGGGGGGCAACTATGGGAACGAGACTAAGTCCTCTCGAATGAAACCTGGCTTCGACCCGAAGCGATAGGTTTGGTCTACCACAGTAATGAAACCAGCGATGTTTCTGATGCTACTATCGATACTTCCTTCATTGCCCATGTTCGTTACATTGCGTGGGCGATGTTTTCACAGCCAGCAGGGCTTAAAAAATCGATCTAAACTGGGGAAGTGTTTTCGCTCTCAAGCGCCCTAGTCGAACCAGATACGCCGATCCACGCCAGTGGCGAGCTAAGCGAGTGGAAAGCCTACCCATACCAGTATAGCTGCTTGGGCTTCCATCCCGGGATTGACTTCGTTCACCTACCGACACGAACAGCCGGGCTTCCCTTCCCGCCGAGAACTTGATTTCCAGTTTTCCTAGGCCTACATCCCTTAGTCCACGGATTAGCAAAGCTTGTCCGAAAGATGACTTCCCTTTGATCTGCTCATAGACGCAACAGCTGGGCATGAGATGTTCTCATTCATGGATGAGTATAGCGGCTATAACCAAATCAAGATGAACCCTGTGGATGCGGAAAAGACTGCCTTCTGAACTCCGAAAGGTAACAACTATTACACAGTGATGCCTTTTTTTTGGTTTAAAGAATGCTGGTGCTACTTATCAACGTGCTATGACTGCTATTTTTCATGATATGATGCATGAGGAATTGGAGGATTACGTTGATGACATAGTAGTGAAATCCAAGCAAAAGAAAGATCATGTGGAAGTGCTTCGTCGAGTCCTACAGAGATGCAGAGAATACAAGCTGAAGATGAGAACCCGATGAAGTGCGCCTTCGGAGTAACATATGGGAAATTTCTTGGTTATTTGGTGAATCGACAAGGCATGAATGTAGACCCAGCTAAAGCAAAAGCGGTGCTCGATATGCCAGAGCCAACCTCAGCGAAAAAGTTGAAGTCATTTTTAGGAAAAGCTTCCTACTTGAGAAGGTTCTTACCAGGCATACTACTCATCGGTTATTTTGCCCTTTGGGATCGAAACAACCTATTCAGGGTTGTCGCCTACATAACCTACCTCCCAGACTAAGGGAAGAAGGTCTCAGATCACTGTAGTTCGAGCCCTTTTGTTAAAGCAGTTCCTGTACTTTGAATGAATTCAAGCTAGTAAAGTAGTCTGCTTGAAAGGGGCCCTCCTCACCTCTCCCCCTTCCCCTTATCATAGAAAAAAGACTAACCATGATACAAGGGTCTGCCTTTCAGTACGTGAAAACGGAAGTTAAACTCTTTCACTGTCTTACTTTGGCCCCTCTCTAGCCAAATCCAAAAATTGGAACAACTCCCGAGACACCGCCTAGAACTCACGCATATACCATGTCAGCCTCCACCTTCAGATCCTTACTGTCCATCTTTATCAGCCAACTCCCCCGTTTCCAAAAACTTTATCCACCAGTAATAAAAGGTGCCTTAGCGGCTATGCTTCTCCAGTGCCTTACCATAGACGTCGCTCTCCCCCGGATGTTGTAATTCTTCTAGTCATTCATTTTCTTCCCTGCAAATGAAGAGAACAAGTCCTAGTAGGAGAAGAAAGAGGTCGAGTCCCTCGATCCACCCCTCTAGCCACTCCAGGTTTGGAAAATATGGCAAAAAGTACAATAATGCCCCAAAAAGTAAGGGGACTAGAGGTTGTTTTCCCGGTAGGATATTCCTCTTAAAAATGAAGAAACCAAAAAAGATAAATATATGACAGAAGAGAAAAAGGAAGGGAATGGGGCAAGATATGTTATCCCCGCCCGGCGCCGACGCTATGGAAATGACCCCTAAACTTGTACTTGAAATCAAATAAAGCAAAAATGCAAAAATAAATCCAATCTTTCCGCGTTTTCTAAAGCAAAGGAAAATTATGCAAGCTCCCGAAACAAGGGCGAGTAGCCGTGCCGGTTCATGCATAAAATATTAACTATAATTAACTGCTCCTAAAACATAAAAATAGAACATAAGTAGAATAAGGGGAAAAATTGACTTTTTGGGGCGAGCTTCCAAAAAGAAGCACAGGGCGTAGTACGCTATTAGCTGAAATAGAAGAAAAAACGTCCATTGCGCCAGTCCCTTTTCCAATGAATAGAAGATAAGGATGGCAAAAGGAAGAACGTCGTCCGATGGAGGACACAAAATAAAGAAAAAAAAAAGTGGAACTATGATGAATAAAAGACCCTCGAGACTTACGAGGTTTTTTAGAAACAGAGTAGCTAGCACCGAATAAAAAGCGCTCATTATCAAAAGCCACTTCGCCTCTTTTTCTTCTTTAGTCGTAAAGGAGCGAAAATGCAAAAGATAGAGAGAAAGTTGCAAAATAACTTGGAAAGGACGAGTATAATTTTCCCCTTCTATAGTGGGAAAGATATGAGAATAGGAAAGAAGGAATACTAAAAAAAAACATGTGAGATAGAAAAGCTTGACAAAAAAAAAGAATAAATTCTCATTTTTTCTAAAGAACGAGGAAACAGAATCTTTCGTCCTCTTTAAGAGGGACTCAAGAAAGAAAGAAATTTTCTTTCTCCCTACTATATCTGAATCTGAACTACGATTCAGATCACGTCTTACCGAAATCGGATTTCCTTTGCGTGCCATATGCGCTTAGACTTCACTTTTTCCCCTTTTTTCTTCCCCGTCCAATCTTAGTTTTCGTGTAAAAGCAAACTCTCCAAATTTATGACCAGTAATCTTACAACGAACAGGAGTTTTTCCATTGTAAATTCGTACGGAGCAATCAACGAATTCCGGCGAAATAGAAGATCTACGTGACCAAATTTTCCTGTTCAAAAGAAGATCTCTCTTCTTTTTCATTCTCAAGAGGAATGCATCAAGAAAACTGCCCTTCCATATAGATCGTCGTGGAATCCCCTAAAGCTAGCTCCTTGGTCCTTTTTACATAAAACTCTCGGCCGCCCAAGAGGACTGGCTATCTTTCTCTTTATACGCAATATCTTGAAAGGACATCTACCTTGATCTACCTTGGCAACGAAGCCAAGCCCTTACCCGCCTGAATGGAATTCATATCTCCTTCGTCTGGGAGAAAGCCCGGGGAACTAGACTATGATTCTTCAATCTATACGAAAAGTACAAGTCACTCCAGACGCTTTCTCATTAGCTCGTATTATAGTAGCAGAAACTCATCGTCATACTGGTTGGCCCCGGACGGAGATCTCTTTCTAGAGGATTTCGTAACAAAGGGCTCCTGAGGTGCTAGCCGCCCTCTCGGGCTACACTTATACAGCCAGGCCAAACATACTGTGATTCGCCTAGCTGGGTGATACCTTTTGGAATAGATCCCATCCAGACTTACTAGAATGCCACTGATTTATACATAGCCCACAATCTCTCTATCTTTAGATTTCGGGTATGCACCAGAGCGAGAAAGATACTTAAATCCAACACCAGCTAACCGACAGATCGTTGTCAATCTGCTTAACCGGTACTTGATATGAATGGCCATTTCCCCACACCCATTAGATTAGGGTGATGAGCATGAGTCTTTCGCTGAGACTGGAGAGAAATCTCTAGTCAAGCTAAGGACTCTGAACCTCATACACTATTGTATGAGTCACTTCGTACCTTTCGCTTCACTCAAGTAACTGCGTACCTTCATTTCGGAGCTAGCCATTCATGGAAAGGCCTATATAATAGAATGAAGAAAGGCCTTACACGCATAGCTTAGAGTGACTTACCGTACCTTACATCCAAGAGGAATCGAACCTCTTCCAGTTTTTTTTGTTTAATCCATTGGATGTCCTCCCTCCCCCCCTGCGTTATTTTAGCTGCAACGGTATAAGACATAAAAACGAAATGAATGGCTCTCCGATGACTTCATGGGTGGGTCCCGAATCCCGGGGATCCCGAGGCGGCTCCCAAATATGACGTGAACCCTACAATCACTACCAAAGACAATAATTCCGAACATTATTTTATTCTCCATCTTCCTCAAATTGATAGCTGTCAAGGTCACGGTCTTTTATCTGCCGTTCATAAATATCGTTCATAATTTCACGCGCCCTCGCCTGTATAGGATTGATTTCTTGGTTATTGTTTATTTCTATTAATACTTCTCTGAGTCTTGTTTTACTCTTCAAATCGGGTCCAACCACAAGCTCAAAGACTCGACGATACTTATTGAGAGAAGGTGGTCGGTCAAAGAGCGCGTTCATATCGGACCTAAGGTAATCTAATATTTTTTGTCGAATAGACCAATAACCATGGGGCTTATTGTAAGGTTCCATAGTGTCATCTCTTAGTGGATGTATGGGAGCCGGCTGCTCTACTTCATTATCACTTGAAAAGGATGGTAATGACGGGACTGACGGAACAGAGCCCACAGGTAATGTCAGGTCTGAAGGGACTGGTGGAAAGGATCCCCAAGGCGAGTCGGCGGGGGCCGCATTAGAAGGATTAGAAGGCCCCGCGCCATTCCTATTCGGCGGTTGGTTTACGTTTGTTTCTGAGCCAGCATCAGCCTCGGGTGGAAACATCCACAGAGAAAGAGGCATTTCCTCGGCAGTGAAGATGGTTTTCAAAAAAGCAGCAATGGTCAAGGCCAGACCGCCGGAGTAGCCAATATTTATTAAAAAAAAAGAAAGGGCTCGAGCTCCGAGAGAGAAACTCGTTTTAACAAACATTGCCTGCAAGAGGTCAGCACAATCTATCATCAGAGAGAGATAAAAGCTTAACGCGAGAACGCACACCACTAGAGACAGCCTGACCCAAAAATGTTTCATTTTCGACCATTTCTGTTCGTTTTTCCGAGAATTTTGATAACTTTCATCAAAAGAAAAGATTCGCATCATGGCACTTATTACCTGAAAGTCGATCTATTACGACCTGCGCGGTTGTTCGTATTTCATTTTCTTCAATCAAAGGCACATGCACTAGGTTACTTACAGATACTCTCAATCGTCCAGGAGCACTTCGTTAGATTTGCAGCTGTCAAGATTAGCTGCTCTTCTTATCTATGTCATTTCTTTCTTCTTACTATAGGAAAAGTTCCGAGTTTCGAATAGCCCGGAGAACCCTTTGATAAGCCCGGGAATCCACTGTTCCCCATCGGGAGATCTGTCTAAGATAGGACCAGATATATTCATTGAGGTAAGAATGAACTTTACAGTAGAGTAGAACATTCATTCCCTACCGCCGCTGTGGTGGATGTTCACCCGGCTATTCACGAAGTTTTGAGGCGGGTAAAAGGCAGTAGCAATAGGTAGTAAAGAGGAGTCAACGGTTGGCACATAAGGCTTGGCTAGTTCAGTAGGAGGCACAAAGAGTCTGTCCCTTTCTTTAGTTCCAGAGTGAATGAAGGCTGGCGAAATAAGGTAATCGATTGGGGGAATAGAATATGGGTCTTGTCCTGTCATCTCTTTATTCACCATCTGTTAATGAATTACTTCCCCCAGCTAGATCTTCCTTCCATTCACGTTAATCTTTTGACTTTAGAAAGACTTACTCTACTCCTATCTATTTAAAGCTGCTTATTCCTTACTTGCTTCTTTAGAATGCATCATAAGCCCTTCGGTCTCAAATAGTGTGGTTGATTGTCTTCGACTTGCCCCCGGCCTTGTCAGCTCATCTGTAAGGGTCCAGCGGTCTTATATGTCTATCATTAGCATTGGGCTTTGCTGCTTTCTTTTTTCTCCATCGAAAATTTCAACTGTAAAGATTAGCCTACTGAACGATTCGATCTATCACTTACGTAATTTCTAATGGTGAAAAATCCAGAATTGTTTCATTAAGTCATCGTTCCGTCATCCAACATGCTTCTATATTCCCTCCGCCACCCTCACCCTTCTAAGCTCCTTTGCCCTATGCCTTTAGTCTGCTTTGAATGATCATTTCACTCTTCGAAGGTGAGCGAAGTACTTCGAGGGATTAGATGGAAGGAACCTCTTCTAAGAATGGAATACATTTTTTTGTGTCCTTATTTAGCTTTCAAGTGGGAGAAGACTTCCATAGAGTGAGCCCTTCGATCGCGGTGCTCATCTTATCATCTGACGCAGTCCAACTTATCCCTGCTAACCCACAACTAAAGCACCATGACTCTTTGATTCCGAAATGCGGCCGAGGGCATTCCATCGGAAAGGACACATCACACGCCCTAACTCCACGAAGGGATGGATGGAATAGACAGGCACAAACCGTTGACCCTAATCTTACCAAGATATAAAGGTATTCAATCCAGAATGGGCACATAAACTGTTCAGGAAGTGACTAAAGCAGAAATAGAAACATTAGTATTGGACTTAACCCCAGAGGAGAACGAACCACCTCCGCTTGTCCTAGAGCTAGCCTCAGAGTAATAAGTTTATGTTAACCATACCACTAGGACAGGAAGGGTCTATCAACCGCCTCATTTGCAAGGCTAAGAAGGGCAAGAATCTATTATGCCTTTCGCTCAGTTATGAGCCAGTAATAGAACAGGAATTTGACTGGATTGAGACTCGAGGTGCTTACACCTCTAAAGTCAGCCTCGCTCAACAATTCCTCGAGACCAAAGCAAAAGTTCTCTTTCGATCCCTATTACCTATTCTATTCTTTTTTGCTATTCCAATGACAGAGAGATTAGGGGAATATACTGACCGAGAAGAGGGAGTTAGACCCTAAATGCTTACGGGACAGAGAGGAGATACGCTAGTGAGATGCGCAGGTGTATGAGCTCTGAGATGTGTAGGTAGAAAGAGAAGAAGCCGTTCCAACTGGTCCTATAATCCTCCTTCCTAGGGTAGTAGTCAATCTGATGTAGCTAATCCGACCGGCATTAGTAGACGAGTACAATTTCATATAGTAGCCCTATACAATAGAAGGCAGTTCCATTAAAAATGGAATTTCAAAAGTAACCGGTAGGTTACCAAGGCCTATTAGTTTACAAAGTAAACATCGGATAGTCTTCTTAACAGCTGTACTAATGCCGTTCGCCTTGACTTTAGTCATGTATAGCATTCTGTTTTGGCATAGGAGCCTTCTAGGCCTACTGACTCTTATCTAAAAGGGCATATCGAGATCCCTTAGCCCACAAAGCCCTTGACTTTCCTTCTCTGCTTCGCACCATCGTTACACTCACCCTTCGTTACCCAGCCCATCGCTAACGCTCAGCCTCGTCTTTTGATTTGACCTATATTATATCCCTCTTTCTCTATTTAGGATAGAAAGCAGAAGGTCGCAAGTGAAGCTTCTGGAGAGATCAATGAAAGAGTGAGAATTTTACCCATAACATTGACACAGGGAGAATCAATTGCTTGGTTTCCCACAGGCAGAAAAGGGCTTGGCCTGGATGTAAGCTGTAAAATGAAAAGAAAATGGTTGTATCCAAAAGGGCAGCTAAGCTAGCAATCCGAACAAGAAGATCTTCCCGTGGACTCAACAGGGTTCACGAATCTTTTCAACTATTTACATTAAGTAAAGTTGGAATAGATCCCAGACTTCATAGGGAGATAGCCACCACTACTACTACTTTAGAAAGGACCGAATGGCGTGCCTTATACCTTTCAAATGAATGGTGGGGAGACCTGAATCGCTTTTGTCGCTCCGGCTTTCCCCTTTACAACATTGGGCACCCCGCCCTGCGTCCCTACCTGTTCCAACTAGTGATCAAGATTTAGATGTCTTCCGTCAAGTGATGTTCCGGGATTTTGCACACACCAATGGTTCTACCAGGTGTTCCATAGTTAGTCCCATATCCCTAAGGTGCAGGAGAAGCAAAGGCATGGGCGGAGATAGGAGCATGGGTTGCATCTCGTACAGATAGATACATCTCAGTAGCACCACTTTCTTATCCATAAGCTGGAGTAACAAGACTAGTATCCCGTCCGGGAACATACCTATGCTCATGAACGGGTGAAGCGGAGGCGGGGGCACTAGTAGATCAATGCCATAGTCTACTGTAACAAAACCATACCCATACGTCGGGGTAGGTGATGCATCACAAGTACCAGCAGCATCATCTTAGCCGGATCGATAGGCAGATTCCTTCGTGATCTAGAGCCATACCAGCACCCCTGAGCCCGCTTGGTCTTCCTTTAGTATCTTCTCCATGGAAAACGGATCCAGCAAGTCTGCCCAATCTTGTTCTGCTTTCTCTTCCAACTGCAATTCCATTCTGCCGTCTGTCTTTACCTTCTTTCTTTTAGCAAAGTAGGTTCACTTTTGGCTTGCTACAACAAGCTGGGCTCAGGGACTGCAGTCAGCCGCTTCCCCTGTAGTCGTCAGCTCGTTCTTGACAGATCCGATCGGGTGTTCATAATCTGGAGTAAAAGGATTCGAACCTTTGCATGCCGGTACCAAAAACCGATGCCTTACCACTTGGCTATACTCCATACGGCCTGTTTTGGACGAGAGAGGGGGAAAGGAGAAGGAGGGCTCGAAGAACGAGCCGAGCCGTGCAAGAACGCGGGGATATAGCAAGTAAGCAGCAAGGTTCTCCCGACTACAACAAGCTCGCGACTCTAATAGAAAAAAACGGTAAGCTCTCTGCTTGCTCTATTTGCTCGCAATGCTATACCTATCAAAGTTGGCGAACGCTTCTTTCACCGCTCTGTGGGACTCGTTACGCTATTCGACTGAACTCGTTGGCTCCGCGTCCACCGAAAGTCGGTAACCTTCGTCATCGTCAGCATTTGGTACTCTCTCGATAGCTTCAATAGTTCACTGAAAGCCTTTGGTGTAATTGTAATGAACCGCAAGCCAAAGAAAGACATAATTCAAAAGAAATGCTTGGTTGCGGGAACCGACGGTGACGAAGGTTACCGGGCCGATACGGCCGGTTACCGGGAAACAACGTTCCCTTTGTAAAGTAGGCTTTTTGATAACTAATTCTAGTTGACATGAAATGGATCACGAAAGAAGACAGACGTATCCGATGAATGAATGATTTAATCTAATCCCCTCCCACTCACACGGGTTCTTCTATTGAATATTGAGGGGGTTCCCCCTCTTCTATGTGAGGTGGGGCGTACGTCAGAGCGGAACCTAGATAGAACGCGGATCGCCGGCCCCCGGCCGCCGATACAGTTACCATGCTTACCAACCCTTACCATTGCCGCCTATAGATATAGATGGAAGGTAGGCGAAGGTAGCTTGCTTCTCTTCTCCTAGGCTACCTGCACATCTTATTCGCGAAGAAAGGGCAGCGAACGGTTCTTCGCTTAGTAGAGCTACCTGCCGCCGGACGACGACCGCTTCTTGTTCTCGCCCAGCCATTTCTTTTGATTTGATTATTATTTAGAATCCTAGACTAAAGAAGAAGCTCCTGAATTAGCGCAGGGCCAAATCAGCAGCAGGAGAAGAAAGAAGGTCCGGGTCAAATTACTAATGAAGCGAAGGTCGCCCTTACCCTGCTAACTCTTAAAGCTTTATAAAGCCCCGCGATGGTTAAGAACTATTGACTGTAAACCATAGCAGTTACACTCACTCAATGGAAATGTTCGCCTTTGGAATGAAGATGGATGAGCAGGCACTTGAGCCTGGAACTGATGAAATTCGGGGAAAACATGGAACCGGTCACTATACTGGGGGGCGAGACATGACCGCGACTTAAGATTCAAGTACCGTTGAAAAGACTAAAGGAACGGGGGGAATGACTACCTGTAATAAAGCACAGGCTAATACGAGCCGACCAGAAGAAGCAAGGCTGAGATTACCAGATCCTGGACACAATCTTCCGTCAGATGGAGAGCCCGCCTTTTCTAGGTTATTTTATGAATGTTAAAACGGGTAGATTTTGCATATTTACCAATGAATTGGATCCGCCCCGATTCGATCAATAATGGGATTCTTGGCTAGAAGAAAGGTTCTGTGACATGGGCGCCCAACCCAACTCGATCGGTCGGTTGGCCCACCTAACAGATGATGAGATTCTCGATCGATTTGATCGAATTTTGAAAACTCTTTCTCACTATTCAGCTCTATTGTTCTGAATAGTGAGCTTTCAATCTTCATGTTCTCGCCTCCCCCGTTTGGGCCCTCGCTCGAATCGGAACCTTTATGCGTTGGTAGGCTTTCGACTCAATCTAAGAGCCTACCTATACCTATAGAAAAGACGCCAATCAAAGAGAAAGTTTTCGCATGGGCTCATCATCTGATGCAGAACTTCTTTCATAACCACCATCCATCACCAATCACATTCCACATCCCACTTCAAACTTTTCGATTCCTCGGGTAGCCTCCTCTATCTCTAGAAAGGCATTCCAGCTTCAGAGGTAGGTGAGCCAGGTCAGGAAGGAGTTTGACTGCTGGGATGGGATCGGATCCTATTCGAAGCACTCCACCACGAATAAGAGTCTTCGGGTTGGATAGGAGAAAAAAGGGATAGGTTTCCTATCTAATCTATAGGGCGGGCTTTCAAGACAGAGATGCACTACTCTATCTGCTTTTAATTGATAGGGGGGCTTTCCTAGAAGGAAGTCAAAAAATCAATAGAAAAAATCCCTTCCCGGCCCGACGGGACTCTACGTCTGGGTCTTATTCCATCTCAAACTCGGATTAGGAAGAGTGCCCTTGAACTACAGATCAATCATAATAAACAATACAAGAAAAGAAATGGATTCTCCTGCCGGCGAGGCGAGAAAAGGGGAGATAGGGAAGAAGAGATTAAGGATAGATATTCACTCCACTCCATAGATAGTGAACACAGATTTTGGTTTCATTTTTCCATTTTATGAAATTCAAAAAAGGGTCAAAAAGGCGGACATTGTTTTGACTCTAAAAGTGGGGCTGTGCCCATTCCATTCTCCCTCTTCTTCCGCTTTACAACGGGAATAAGGAACCTTAGAATTCACCCTACCTATCCATGAAAAAATGGGATTTTATAGGAGTGGTATGAAGTTGCTCGACTGAAAGGAGAGGGGCGCAGCTCCGGCTCGACCGAAGGATGAGGGGCGCAGCGGTGACTCGACCGTAAGGGAGAGGAGGGGAGCTCCTATATCCTATAAAATAGCAGAAAGATTTGGATGGAATGTCCTACTCCTGCCTGAGCTTTCCGATCAACTAATCCCCTATTTCAAGGGCATCTCTGTGTTAGGTAGGGCCAGGGATCTCTGATTAGTCGAATGAGCCCATCCCTCTGGCCTATCATTTATTGGTCGATCCGGCTGGCGGCTCCTGCATCTCCTGCGTTGCGTCTCCATGGGGGCCCTTCATACAAGTTTGCTGCTAGGAGCCCCTCTAGTCGAATCAATAATCAATAGAAGTCCCAATAGAAGTTGACTGACCCGGCTCGTCAATTTGAGCAGCCGGGATATTGAACAACGAACATTTGATTGAATTCCTTGCCAAACCCTGGGATGAGAGGGAAGGTCGATTTGACTCGAATCCTGGACCTGATCTTGAATCCTACACCGGTTAATGAGGCGATGGGAGAAGTTTTTCTTTTTTCATTTTTTCATCAATGCTGGCCCAGTCGAGGCTCGTCCATGCCCAATCCCAATAGACAAACCTTCGATCCGCCCCTAGCTCTAGAATCCACCCGTCTTCCCCAGTCCCTGAAAGCCCTCTTCTCCTGGGCCTAGCCCTCTTTCTCAACTCGAGTATGAAGTTCAGCGGCTTTCATCGTTGACGAACACCTGCGCTAATAAGACAAAGAAGTGGGGAGTCTATGCCTTGAATGAATCAGTAACAACGGATTAGTGGAATGAGAGATCAAGAGACGGATAGGGGGGGAATGGCCTATCAATCATTGGTGGACCTTCCCTTGAAGGGTCCCGGAGCTCTCAACTAAGTTGTTTAAGTTATAGAATTCCATCTCTAGTTGGGGCTTTCGGTTCGAAGGTTAGAAAATGTGGTGCGGGTTCATCTCTCTTGACCAGTTCAGGTTCAAAGGAAAGGGTGATCGAGGGGACCCAGACTTGAGATCTCTTCTCTATGGTGGGAGGTTTTTTTCGTATCTTCAGTGTGTTGGGGAGGCCAGGGAAAACAGATTGGATCGAGAGGCGATGCCTATGCCTCTTCTTTATCGATAGAATTCCCATCATTTACAGTCTCCGGCGAAGGAGCCTTATCAAGTTCAAGTAAGCGAGGCACCGAACATGTTCTATTCTCAACCTCCATCCGTCATTAGTAATCTCAATCAGCTTTTCCTATTCACTAGTACACTGCGCGCTACAACTAGCAGCCCCTTTACTAGTAAGGGAAAACGCTAGCGCGCGACGGCTGAAAAGCCAGCAACTTGTTAGGAGTAGGTTTTGGTTTTGGCTTGTCCCTTTCTTATTATATTCTAAGTCAGAAAGGTTTGGAACCCTATACAAGACAAAGGGCTGCTTGCTGCTCGCCTCTATCTCTAAAGGAGCTTATGCACTCTACTCGCTGCCTACTCCACTCGTTATCACTAAACGACGAAGCCAAGAGCGGAAGGAGGGACTTGAACCCTCAACCTCAGCCTTGGCAAGGCTATGCTCTACCATTAAGCTATTTCCGCCAGCTACGGTAGTGACGAAGCACTACTGAGCAATTCACGTATCACTTGATACGGACGACTTCTGTTTTTCCGCCGGACCACACTGAAGACCCCCGATCGAGCTACGAGCACGAGTAGGTAGGCTAGGGGGGGGCGGCTGGCTGGGCTGCCTTTTCAATTAATCTCCGGCCGTTCAGTGCCGCTATTGGTGCGAGTTGTAAGGAGTCTTGGTTTCGAGTCGAGCTGGGGCGTCATTTCATTCTCGTAACGGGAGTGAGTGCACCGCAAGACCAGACAAGTTACTCCTTCGCCTCCCTTCCATCTATATCTATAAGGGCGGCATCTGTCTTTTAAGTTAAGTCATTTCCTAAGACGGCTTCTCTTATTCTACGACAATCCAAGCAGCAGCTCTACAAGTCCGCTCGGAACCAGTCGATTCCTGAGCCATTCGTTCTCCCCTCTCGGTTGGCCTTTGCCAGCCACTAGAGCAAGTAAGAGAACCTACAGTGAATGAACTTAAAGAACCGCAGATTTGGATCGGATTGTACACCTTTGTGTCTGGCTATGTATATGGATGTGCATAAAGAAGGGACGGGGCATCTCTCTCCTTTTTTTTGGGGGGGGGAAAGAGAGAGGGAATAAGCTGCAGCGGCACCTCACGAACTTCTTACTGGGTCCATCCTATAGTATAGCATTTTCGAGTGTTTGGATGCACTTGTTTTGTTTTCATATTCCTGCGCAGTTAAGAACCCAATTTTCCCCAAGGAAACCACTTGTGTCTTTCTTGGATATGCTCAGCCCGGGTATAGATGCTATGACGTGAAATCCAAGAGACTCGATGTATCCTTGCATGTTTTCTTTAAAGAGGTCGCCTCATATTTTGCTTAACCTAATTAATCAGCCCCGGGGGAGAATGGTGATGGAGATGTATTGCGGCCTTCTCCTGTTCATTAAGTCGAACCCCTTTAAAGAGGAGCAGTTGATGTTACGGATCAGCCTCACTCTTCAGGCCAGCATCTTCTGCCGATTGTCAGCCTGTTCAGCTGACCGATGAGGATTCCAATCACCCGGCACAGCATCTTTATTCTCGGCGGAAATTACAGTCTGTTTCCCAGGGTAAGACTACTCTATAAGATCAGCAGTCTAGCCCAGTTGCTTCTCTTCCAGTCGCTTCCTCAGATTCTGGATCCCTCTCTCAGGTTTATCGATCCTCTCAACTTTCTTATCTTGTTAAAGTCTTTTTGTCTTATCTTATGTCCCCAAAACATCGAGTTTACCTCATGTCAGTTCAATCTTCTCATGAACCTGAATCATTTGCTGAAGCCTTCAATCATTCTTGCTGGAGAAATGCTATGCAGGAAGAAATCAATGCCCAGGAAAAAAAGAATAAGACTGAGTCTCATTGCCTGCAGGGAAACAAGCTTTAATTAAATCAATGGGGGCTGCAAGTGGATTTACCAAGATCAAGCAAGCATAAAGTAGATGGCTCAATAGAGAGAGAGATACAAAGCTAGATTAGTAGCTAAAGGATTCCTTCAAGAATATTGAGTCGAACCCCTTTAAAGATAGGGAAACCCTTTTCCCTAGGTTGCTAAAATGACCACCATTCGTGGCATTCTTGCTTTGGCTGCAATCAAAAAGTGGCCCTTATTTCAACTTGACGTGAATAATGACTTTCAACAACATAAGGGAAGGGGGGATTCGCAAGAAGAAGTTTCTATTCAGCCTCCTCCAACTCCAGGCTTCTCTTCTCCTAGGAATCCTAACTTGGTATGCAAGCTCAAGAAAGCGATTTACGTTACGGCCTCCGACAACTAAAGCAGGCACCAAGAGCTAAGAAAGGGGCCTGCTTTCAGAAATTTAGCTCGTTTCTCACTGCTTTATTTTTGATAAAGGGTTCCACTGTAGCCGTGCGGATTCTTCCATCTTTGTTCGTCGACGTCATGGTCGTTGCCTCATTCTTCTTTTATATGTTGACGACAACATTCTCACCGGCAAAAATTCTGCTCTTTTATTCGATTTCATCAAGGAGCTTGGCAACCTGTCTCTTTCATCCGCTGCATTACTTTCTCAGCATGGAGGTATCTCGCTCTACCTTTGGACAGTTTTCTTTTTAGAAAGGCTAACCCAAACAAAGTAGACTCTTAAATTCTTATCTTGTCCATCTTGCCCTGCGCTACGCCTATATCTCCGGGTGCCAAGCTATCCGCCCCTACTCTTTTAAAATAAAGGAAGGCAGGCTGCCCTGACGACCGACGCTCTACCTCGGGCTTTTTTTCTTGGTCGAAATCTCATTTCCTGGAGCGCTAAGAAGCAGCCCCTTACTCACCTCTTAATCTATAAAAAAGCCCTCTTAGTCTTAGTAATAGTAAAGCGAAGAAGCAAGCTGCTAGAAGTAGCGCGCTAGCATTTGAATATATTTGGAAATAGAAAGTCAAAGCTCTTCTCATCGAGAGTAGGTTCTTTTCAGGTACAAAAAGAAAATCAACATTTGAGACCTCTATTTACTTCTTTAGGGCTTTCCGTTTTCCAACAGCAAAAACACATTCCCTCGGCCTCAGATTACAGTCGAAGTGCCATTGTCCATATATGAAGAACCTAGTTCTTCAATCATATCTGCACCAAATTCTTTGGAAAGGAAGAAAAGATGATGCGAGGACCCCAACTATCTGAAATGTTAGAAAACAGGGCCATAGTATAGTTTTGACCAACACTACCTTTTCCTGATCATCACGGCTTTTTCCCTTTGCCCTTCTTTTATGGGCACTCAAAACTCAAGTGACCTTTCTTCTTGCAGGATCAACACTCTATGTTTTTCAGGTCCTTCTGCACTCACTTTGTGCTTATTCTTCTTTTGAAACATATTCTTTTGCGCAGCATTAGTCTTTTCAGCCCCACATTAAAGGTTCAAATCTCTTTTCATCTTCTCTCCTTTCAGTCGAGTGGCGGGCACTCGAGCTCTTCAACCCTCTCCTTTCAGTCGAGTGGCCGCTGACGCCCCTTCAGCCATGCAACACTGTGCAGAATTTCCGTTTTTTTCCTCGCCAAGGAATTCACCTACGGAACATCTCCTGTGAATTAAGGCGAGTCAGAGGAAGAAACTCAACAAGTCGAACCCCTAACCCATCTCATAGCTAACAACTCAAGCAATCCTCGCTCTTTTCTCAATCGGCTAAGCTACTTAGCTTGAATACGAACTCGAACAGGGATCTTCTATTAAGTTAAGTAAGTTAAGGGATTCACCCTTCTACTCGTGCTTCTTAACCAACTCTCACTCTTTCTTTTCTTTTTTAAGTAAGATAAGAGCGGGGAATGAAGATTATCGGAAGAAGGAGACTCACTACTTTTCTCTATGATCCTTACCAACTATCCTAGCCATAGTTCTCTTAACCTTTAGGATGATACAAGTAAACCAGACCTTACACGAGTGCTACCAATCGTGGAAGAACGAGCCTCGCTGCACCGCTGCACCAATATAATGCAATAAGCCTGACGTTCGGGACGAACTGAACTCACTGAGCCGGGACGGAAACCCGGAGGGAAGCTCTCCTTTCCGCTGACTCCTCATTACCACTAAAGAGATGCGAAACATGAGGTAAAACGAAGAAAGTCAACTCATTCTCTTACTAAAGGGTAAGGTGCTCCCCTTTATTTGCTGCTTCTCCTGCTGATGTTTTGCTTTCATACGATTTATCCGAGGTAGAATGCCGGATTGACTAACCTTGCTTTCACTCTAGCTACCAACTCGACAAGTCATTCTTTCCTTACCCTAAGCAAGCACTTCTTTAGCAAGAAATGCATCATTTTCACATTCACACGACCAACTAGCTTTATTTCAGGTGAGCCCCTGCTGCATGTATAGGTCTATGAAGCATGCCGGTCTTGGAAGACGGGCTACTTCTTTCTCGATGCCAAAATTGCTTTGTTTCGTACCCAAGCTAAAGGAATGCATCCCAAAGGAGGGCTATGCCCCCTACCTATATCTTTCTACTACTGCCCGCCTCCGCCCCTCTCCCTATCGGTCGAGCATCCGCCTCCGCACCTCAATTCCTGAACCAAAGCTAATTCAACTACCATCCTTTAGAGATGGGAGACGACTAACTAAGCTAATAGTTATTGCCCTTTACTACCCTGTGATGTCAACTTCGGATAGCTTCTCTCACTTTAAAAACGTTAGCAAGAAGAGCTCTGATTCAAGGGAGCAGGGCCTATTGCTTTTCGTCTGGTATGATTTCCAAAGGTGCTAATGCTGTCGATTTCTTCATTGCTTTGATTCTATTAGCCGCCGAAGCTCACTTCCTTTAAGATGCCGATGGTATTGAGAGACTTTCAATCCCCTCTGGTTCTTTTCTATTAGTTGAATCCCTAAAGCAGAAGAAGCGAAATAGTAAAGGTCCATTCCCTCAGTGAAAACCTTGCCTTCCCTTCCCCTTGACAAATGTTCTCTGAAATTCGATTTATTTGGTAAGATAGAACCCAACCCTCAAAAATTGATGCGCCTTTCTTCTATTCTCTGATTATCAATCCTTCTTTCTTGCTGTCTGCCCATTCCTTCCAGGCTACAGGCAGGAAGGCGTAAGAAGAGCAGACGAAAGGAAAGAGAGAAGCAATGCCAAGCTCTACAGGAAGGTGGAGCACTCAGTAGCCCAGCTCAATAATCACTTTCTTTTTTTCCGTTTCAAATCCGAGCAAGGTCTCTCTCTTTTGTTCTTTCTGGTTCCTCTTGGAAGATTGAGCCTTTCTCAATCAATCTGTCAAGGTGGTATCTGAGCTTCAACCCAAACCAGGATAATACTGCAATAAAAGCAGTTCGATTTCCTCTTCTTTCGGGAGCTGTGGAGGTCGGAAATTCGCTTTGCAAAAGCAAGTGGCATAGGGTTGAAAATGGATGACATTACTGAGATAAGATCGAAGCTGCTATACGCCCTATATGCTACGACATCGACCTAAGTACCTTACCTTAATAGATCGAAATCACTACTGATTTAGGTACATTCTGGCAATAAGTTCAAGACGAACCCTCCCTACCGGACACCCTTTAGGCTCGATTCGATGCCAAACCCTTTCTAGCGGTTCAGTGAATCAACCGGAAGCAAGTCCAGTGCTTCCTGCTAATCCAAGCGCTTCCCCGGGGGCGGCTCAAGAGGCCCTGCCGCTGGCGCCAGCACAGGCTGAAGTTGCCCACTCCACTCCTAACCAAGAGGAGGTTGCGGCACTCCGAATGGAGTGAAAGCATAAGCAGTAGGAAAGCTTTGCCCGGTCTTGACGAAGCACCAGAAATAGAGCCAGTGGACCTTGTTGACCGAGACAGTTTGAAGGCTAGATCGGGGATACAGAGCCTGTTTTCCTAGTTGGTGACCCAGTCGACCGGTTAACCGACCGCATCAGGTGAAATAAGGACCCAATCTTCCTATCAAACTGATAAAGATCAGTTCCAGAGAACAAGTTGTTCTTAATTTCATATCCCCCTGATACGATTCTCCCATAGAATGCCCGACGACCAAAGACCTTCCAGTGAATGTATAAAACACAGTAGGAATTGGTACGACGAGAGGCGCGCAAGCGGTTAAACAAGAACGTATGTTCTTGCCCCTCTTTTCATCAACCACCTTGAAGTAAATCGATGTGTAGGGAGAGTTTTCCAAGTATGGTCCAGGGTCATCCCCTGGTGAAGGGGAATCCGGGATACATCAGGTAAATACCGATTGATAACTTATCGAAAATTTTCCTTTATTTCGCCATCGCCAATAATTTGATCTTGATCTATGACACTGTTTTTTTTCCTATCGGATATATAAGATGGAAGAGATCAAACTGCACACCTTCGGTAACACTTCATAACTGTTATGGCAATGGAACATTTCATAGAGGAAGAATCGAAGATTCCTGTTATAAGGAAACCATGTCTTTGAAGAAGTCTTTCCATTTCTCCTTGTCTGTCTATGTACATGCGCAGGGGGTCCCCTTGGTGTCAGTGGGCAGAGAGAGTTCGCTATCCGTTGGATTCCCATTAGAAAGAAGGAGTTTACTGTTTGTTATCTTGATTGGTTCGAAAGAACCGTACTTCTCCCATTGTAATCAGGTTAAGTCGATTCCACAGGCCGTCAAAGGAGAGGAGGGAACAGGAATCCCTTTTCTATAGGCAACTATGTCAGCTGTAGCGCCCCGTTCATGTTCATGACTTTGTCGGGATACCACAAGATGGTACATTCCACCAGACTCGGCCTTTTTACTTGCTAGTTGGAAATGTGCTATAACTTCAACTACCGATGGGTGGCCTTTCGTCTTGCTCTTTGACACTATGATATGCTTGTTCGATAGGTCGTTATCCGCCGAATTCGAGTTCATAACATCCATACATTTGGACAAATTCCTGTGTGCCTGTTATAAAGATTCTATGGACCTCCTATTAGGGACAATTCCCGGGCCAGCCTACATAACCTTGCCTTGCTTACCAAGCCACTGTTCTTCGATATGTATCCTTTCCAAACATACAGCCTTCCCAACAATGTTTATTGATTCGTTCCAGCGCACAGGTCTGTCAAACTCAGAAAGCTGGCAATCCAATCTCATAAAGGGGTGCCTTTCCCGCGGAACGTCCCGTGCTCTTCCTCGGGGCTGTGCTCTTACCAACCCTTGAGTACATTCCCAGATCTGTGAGGTTAGTACAGTGAGTACGTGGGAATAGCCCAGTAATGACCTTTTCGACTATGCTTTGCCAGTGCCAGTAATGGGAGGACTTGGATTTTGCAAATCGTGTCCTGAACGGGAGACATAAAAGGCGCCCTTATACTGACGTGGTGCTTGGACGCCTATCAAAGTACGGAGTGGGGGCTATGCTCATATGGATCAGGTAGGATCCTTTCCTACTAAGGAGCTTAACGACCTTATATTATGACCCTCTGTGGACCCCGCCGACGAGAGCTTTTCGCAAGATGAAAGCCGTCCACAAGCAAGGAGGATGGTATTTCAACGGATAATGCGGATAGAGGTTATATACTTTCTTATGTTATGTCGTTGCTTTAGCGACTCTTGGGACCCAAAGGGTCGGTCCATCGCTAATTGGACTCCGTGTTCCACTTGGACACTTCGTGTCTTTATCTTTAGCCAAGGTTTGGTATCTTTCATACGGCGCAGACTCCAGGAAGAAGGAAATGGAATTTATACGATTCGTAGCAATACTCTTAGACCACTGAGACAGCTTCGAATGAGAAAATGATAGAAAGATAGAAGGCAGACGGGTATCAAACTATTCCAATTACAAAGCAATTAATTAAGAGTACGGCGATACTGATAGATCAAATAATAGAGGTAACCTTAGCATCGATGTTTGACAGGGTGGGTCGCTTGAGTGTCAAAACCAAGCGGTGGTTGTTTTTCCTTGGCTTATCGCGTATGCCTATTCCTCCTCCTCATCAAAGCGAGCCTTAGAGAAAGCCTAAATTTGCCGATGTGGATTGAAAGGAAGTTGGGGATAAACATAGATCCTTCCGCCTATCCGGAGTGTTGGATATAAAGCAATGGTTTTTGTATTTATTATTTCCCGATCACTGGAAGCAATCTTCACTACGATAGAACCCAACAATGAGTTTACGAAGGCTTCGAGTAGTGCGAGATAGGCTAATCACCAGCCCTGGATTGTGTTATAAGGCTGAAATAGGTTAATTGCCTACGACAAGAACGAGTGAATCTAGTTTCGAGAGCATGCCTTGGGAGGGGGCGTAGAGTTTCTAAGTGAAGGCAAGCGCAACTATCTATTTTATATCCTCCCTGTCAGCAAAGCAGGTCCGCTAGAAAGCCTACCGGCCAGAAAAGAAAGTCCTCAAGAACGGGAAAGCCGACCAAAAGACTATTCCATAACCGACTCTTGTTGCCGAATCGAAGGGGCTTGGCTTGTACCATTGATGCTGCGGCAGTGCCTAATTTGCTCCTGCCCCAGACAGCTTCGAGGTTCCCATCGATCAATTACAGAGGTTTCAACCACTGAATTTGCTTATGCTCCCCGAGTGCTCTTTCTCTTTTTACGATTCCTGTTAGCGTTAGCGAATCTGCTGCTTGAAGGTTTGAAGGCGTAACCGCAGTTATTGATTGAATCCGCATCTGGCAGCAGTTTTCACGTGGCGAATGGGATAGCATTCCCTTTCCTTTTGATTTGGATGCCGGAGCTTCTTCATCAAGAGGTAAAAAGTCAATAAGTGAAAGACTGACTCTCTTTTACCCGTTTGAGTATACTACTATTGAAAAAAACTTCGCCGGCGAAGCCTTTATCTTATAGAGGGTGGGCGGTTTACTGAGACTCCATCTAACAAGATCCCATTGGGCAGTTTAAAGACCTTGAGAAACAACTAATACTAGAATAGAATCTGCTAGAATAACTCCAAGGGCCAAGAAAGATAGTTCTTTATGAGTTCTATTTGAACTAAGCCGAATCGCTATCTCTGAAACGTCGTACTCTCTTTATCTGAGGATTTTGTATGCAGCATCTAGATGTATCGTTCTTGGCTTCTGCATGAATTGACTCACGACTCCAACAACATAGGCAATGTCGGCTCGATCATCTTTATATTGGCAGGAGGAGGTACAGCACGAGTGGGTAGGGGATTGGTAGTTACATTGGGACGGTTTGCCCGGCTATTACTATTATTAGAGTCAGTAACTATTAGAATAGTCTATTATATAGCTAGATTATAGATAGCTAGATTATAGCCTATTACCATGATCTTCTACTTCTCGCTTTGTCCCCACCAGATAAGGAAATGCCTCTCTTAGAATATCTGGAGCTCTACCAGGGAATCTTATCGTTAGGCCTGGAAAGAGTCTTCACTATGGAAGGGCAGTGGCTTGACCCGAGGAGATGAAGGTGACTCTTGTTCAAGTGAATACAACCTATTCTTTGTGACTGCTCTGCAGGCTTGACTTCTTCAGCTGGCTTGCCTTCCATAGTCTAAAAGACTTGCTCCTTCCTAAGCGTGAAAAAGAAAGGAAAGAAGAAAAGGCGAGGGACTAACCAATCTAAGGAACTCCCGAGATTGAGAGATTCATAGGGAAGGATGCCAAAGAAGGGCTAAGCACGAAAAAGGATAGAAGTTAAGAAGCTGAAAGAGAAGCCTAATTTCCTTTTTTCACTAGAGTATGGACCCAAGTTCATCAGAGGACTCATCTGACTTTGAAGTGAAGGCCAAGGCCGGTTCACGGTAATGAATGGTGGTATCGGTCGGGGCAAGCACTCGTTCCCGCAGCATTAATTAGCAGGAGAAAGAGCAGCTGATAGATTCAAAAGTAAGGGCACGAAAAGCTGTCTTAAACAAAAAACCTTCACGCGGGAAGCTTCGATGGGACAATTGCTCTGAAAGTGCTTTTGCGAGCGTAGATGAATCTTATATCGGGTATTATTTCGATCCGGATCGAATGTCTGATTGCGAACATTATTGAGGTCAGTCTTTTCGGATTACGGGTGACAGGCGAATGCCAAAGTCCGAAAGCTATGAGCAGTTTCCACTCTGTAAGTGACGTTTAGGTAAGCTTATTTCGACATCAGGGCTGGTCTTATCGATGGTCCAATCGAGAAAATAACTCCAAAAGCTGCGCTCTATACAAGAAAAGGTCTCTCAAAGGGCACTTATAAACTTGGAAACAACTACCGAAGAAAGGCTCGACTGAAGGGAGAGGTTAGTTACTTTTGAGTCGGGTTACTAGCCTAGGGAGATGAAATGAAGGATCTGTAATTTCTCGAATAAAAGAGGAAAGCCTAGCCTTTAGGCACCCAAACTTACTAATAGAAAGAGTAGGGACGCAGCGGTCAGCCGCTGTAATCTAATCATGGAAGGGAGGCCCAAAAGACGTCGTCAGTTATTATTTCCAATATTTTCAATAGACTTGGCAGCCCCAGACCACGGAAAGCTACTCGACCAATCAAAATGGAGCCGGTTCGGATTCCTAACCACTGGAATAACTGGAGGCGATGGCTTCGCTTTCTGAGCTCGGTTGGCTGCCCTTCCCTCTTCGGACATCAAGGCCCGCTGGCTGAACGGTTACATCCTATTAACTTGTTTTGTTTGAATCGATCTTTGGTGATTGGCAAAGAGCCCCCGCCGCCTTCGGTTCCACTTTCTAAAGGGCCCCAAAGAAGAGCTGGCTACAAGGGTCTCGGTTAGCTACTGACTGACTGGTAGACAGAACAGACAGGCCTCCTCGATGCTACTTTCAAAGAACAAGATCACTAGGGAATTGAACCGCGAGTACCCACCTGGGGGCGGATTCCTTCCGATCCGATCTGGTTGAATAAGACCAAACTCTCAAACCAATCTCTGCCACGTCTTACCGAACTACACGACCTCAATCCTCATCGCTTTCAGTCTTGATGGCAGATAGTTTACCAGTTGCTATCTTTTTTCCCTTGAGCCAACTGAATGGGATATTCTCACTCTGCATGGGAAATGATCCCCGCTGTCTTTTTAGTATGCCTATACTTCTATGAAAGATAGAGCCTTTCTTTCTTAGTCAGATTCCTTCCTGACTCTTTCCAAAGCAACTCTTTCACTTCTACAAGGACACTATCACTAAACCATAGCTACTTTCCTCATTGATCTAGTGGCATTCTGTCTTTCACCCCGTAGGCTAGCCGCTTGCTGCGACATTTAGCATTCTTCCTTCATGGCATTAAAAAAAAAACAAAGATCGAGAGAGAGGAGAGCGCACAGGCCATTCCCTATCTGTTAATTTCTGGTTAAATCAAGTCCTATTCTTCCTAACCCGCCCGAGGCTCACTCGCTGCCTTAAGGCATGCCTTTACCCCGACTCCGACGCCCTGACTCCCACACGAACAAGCGGAGGAAGCTCTCACGACGGCCTTCCTTTCTTCGGCATTCATTCGTCTCAAAAAATCTGCTTCCTACGAGTGAGAGTCATTCTAGGTTAGGTCGTCCGGTTAAGGCACAAAGATCTCTTTCTTTCATACCACCAGGAAGCCTAGCAACTTTCTTTATCGGTGACTAAACTAAGAAAAGAAAACTGGAATACTAGATAAAAAGTATTCAATAAAGACTATCTTCTTACTTTAAGAGTAATCTCTCAAAACCTTCTTCTGATATCGTTTTAATGAGACCTTAAGGCAACAAACAAGCAATGGAGGGAGACTACAGATACATGCTAGCTAGAAAGATAAAGGTAGTTCTGATTATTCAATAGTAAGCTATATTAGAAAAGCAAGGATCTGAAAGAGAGTAACTGACTTCTAGGGGACGAAGGAGAAGAGAGAAGATTACGAGACTAAACTCTCTATCAGTAGGCCGCCCTTACGCTGCGGTCGATCAGTTAGGCACTGACTTTAGCGAAAGAGCACTCGACCAAAGAAAATAGGAGCTATAGAGGCGGCTTTTTTGGCCTACTTATATATATTTGTTGTAGTTCCTTAGTCAGATAGCTTACTTTTAGGCATAGCAGTCGAGCATCACATCTCGGTCAATCAGTTTCAAGCAAGTAAGGACTATTCGCAGATGCGGGGAATCTTTTAACGTGACCCATAGTATGAGTAGAGAGGTTAGCCTTTCGCCGGTAGAAATGACTTAATCAAGAGAGAAGAAGCAGAAGTGATCAACTATACGATAGAACCAAACTCAACAGAGTCACCAACTGATTCAATAGCTTCGGTTACGCCTTTTCCTTTCTTAATCCTAATGCCATGGCCCTTCCAAGGCATAATGCTATTCCTCCAACAGATGAAATAGCTGCTTCTTCGAATGCCTTATCTACGTCAATTTCTTCTTCAATCGATTCATCTCGGTCCTTAGACTGCATGGGCTAGCTGAACCCGTGGAAAAGGCTTGATTGCCCCTTGCGATAACCTTTTATCCGAATCTCTTAAACTCACGGAACACAAAGCAAATCTCTACCTCGTAGCGCTCGTGCCCCCATAGCATTCGTAGTTCGGACTTTATTTGCCGGTAGGCCTATGGATGCATTGACCATTCATTCTGTAACGTTCATAAAGCCCTTCTCGTCTTTCTGGCTCCTCTTAAGCCTCTGATTCCGTTGCTGATTCGTAAATACATTTGCACCCTCCAATCTCTTTGTTAAAAATTAGGCGTAGGCCCATCAACACACCTAGCCCCCTTAGGTTCAAGGGGTTTAGGCATGAAGGACGCTCTCGAATAGGGTCGGAAAGGTGACATTTTTTCAAGGACTTGGAGGCTAGGCTAGTTCTTTAACCATACCCCCGTATTAGAAGTATCCATTTCACCCTCGGTCTTCAGTTAGAACTCTCTCGTCGACTTTCGCTTTCTTTCCTTCTAGGGCATCTCTTAACTATCTCCTTGCGCAGCCAGCCTTTGACCTTCATTTCCAGGGTAAACCAGGAGTAGGATCCCGGTAAGGTGATTCAATTCATTCATCTGCAGAAGGCGTATCAGTCTCGCTACTTCGTTCATCTCCTTCCTTTACTAATGTGCAGTTTAGTTCCAAGCCTTCGGGCAAAAGGATCGGTTCATGCCCCATGGTTTCAAGATTGTGCCACAGCTATTATTCCACAGGCGAGGTAAGCCAGTGAGGAAAGGACCAAGCGGTCAACCAATTCCCAGAAAAAAGACTGCCTCTCTTTCCTCCTCGCAGACAATCTAAGCTAATGCTGCTCTAAGCTCCTGTTCTAAGAAGACAAAGAAGCTTCTCCTGTCAACGCCAATCATCTTCTTTCTCCTTACCACCACAAAGAAATAGGACTCAGTTCCGCTTATTCTATTCCAGATAGGGATTGACCAGCCAATATGCCGATCGGAGTTCCAAGCGTAGTTCCTTCCTTCCGTTAAGGTAAGGAGCTGGTCCGACCCTAAACTAATCAATCGATACATGAAAACCACGTCCAAATGGGCATCAAGTTCTTTCCTTAAGCTTCTTATCCTTTTACTGAAGTAACTATCAATCAGGAGATCGCCTATCCTCTTATAGAAGGAGGTATCTCATAGGATCTTACTCACTGGAAGAAGTGAAAGACGAATAAGTAAGGAGATAGGTATGCCCTTTCTCATTATATGGTTTTTGAATATGCCATTCCCTTCGATCGGAACCATTTTGTTTAGTCTCGTACCAAAGCTCCTATCCATGCCGGTTTAGTACCATCGGGCAAGCATCTTCTCTCTATAAAGAAGTGCTGAGCACAGTCTTTTCCATATGTTGGTCTCCAGGGTAGGTCACTCTATCCCACACCTACGGTCATGGGTACACAAGGCGATCTTGCCTACTCGTTTTCCGCCTCTTCTCCTTGGGCTCAGCCTTGTTCGTAGAGCTACCTTCCTTTTCCTTTTTGTTCAAGTAAGCATGACGCTGACTTTACACTTGACTTTGTTCTTCTATTTCAATGTGCGTTTCGGCACGACGGAGGAGGTCAGCTCTATTGTAAACTTTGCGTTCAACAAGCGAGTTGGCTAACAAGCCGGGGCACTGTCCTTGTCGGAATGCGCCAATGAAAACTCCATCATCCAAATTGAGAATTTTTCTGGCCCTCAAAGCCTCTTCACTTCATTCCAATAATCATGATGAAGAATCCAATAGCTCCTCTCAGGACCCACAATCCTCTATCTTTGATAAAGATTGGAAACTGGAGCAAGGTCCTTTACTCTAGCTATGCCAGGCTGGCTTCTTTTCTTCGAAGACTTGGGGATATATGGTGTATGAGTAAGAGGCATCTCTGGCTGATATAGATGAGTAATCTCTCACAGTGAGACTCGTAGGAGGCGTCGACTAATCAGTGTCGCAAAAGTGGAAGCTGTGGAGGCAAAAGGTCGAAAATCCCCACTCCCCCTGAATTGCGGCCGAGGGAGAGAAGTCAGATCGCTGCTCATCGAAAGTCACATGACGAGAAACGTATGCGGCGACGGGTGGATGGGGCTTTTCATTCATGTTATTCTTTGAACGATTGTGATTCCTCCGAACATGGAGAGTGAGAGGTCTTTTGATTGATAGAGACCTTCCTTAGATTGAGAGAGCCAGAGCCCTTCCGTGGTACAAGGGTATACAATTACCAATGGGAGAGCATGCGCCCTGAGAAGAGAAGCGCTTAAGCTAAGCAAAGAAAGTGGACTTGGAAGTCGTTCAGTTAGAGAGAGGACGCCCCAAGCCAATGGTGACCGAAAAGCACCTTTTTATGGCTTTTGCCTTGGGTTCTATCGAACACTGTCGAGTGCATATATTTTGTACATCTACAAGACGATTATATGCCATTAGATTAGTTGTTTCAATTTCATCAGATGTGAAACGATATTCGTAGTGGAGCCCTCTCTTGTCGGTGGATAACCAATTTCAAACCAGTCAGTCTTCTAAGGAGGTTCGAGCGGTTTGTCCTCGGCGATAAGCCTACCTTTCAAAGAAAGGAGCTAGGTTGCTTGCAATAGCCAGAAGTGCCGCTGTGCCTGTGGAAATCTACCAGTACCCGTTGAAGTGAAATCCGCTTCAGCATCAGAAATTGACAAAATTGGATTTGCGGACTCGCCTCAGGATGGAGAGGAAGCTACTGTGGAAGAAGGCAGTTGTTGAGCAAGTGACATTGGTTGAAGTTCAATATTCATATGCATCATCAACTGGAGAAGATGAAGATTTCGAAGAAAGATACGAATATATCTTTTATGATTAAGACGAATATGTCGAGTTAGAGCACGGATGGAAATTGTTTTCTTACTGTTCCTCTGCCGAACTGTAGTACAGAAGGAATAGCCGTGACGCGGATCGTTCGGTCGCCAAGCCCGCTTCTCTCTCTCGTTGTTGCGCGCCTTTACTCTATAGAACCAACATAGCTCGCAGACGAGCACGCTAATGAGGCTCAGAATGATAATGCCCTTGGTTGGGGAGGGGAGATGTACGCGCTTTTCCACCAGGCGAGAAAGAACTCCAGGCGATCCATTAGTGAGGAGTGAGTACGATCCCGTTGTTTGGCGTGGTTCAACAAGGTTTGAATTTCTCAGCAAAGCTGCTGGTCTAATTACAAATAATCGTTTGCAAGGCATGGGCTATTAGGGCATCAGGAGACGCTAACTTCTTTTCCTAATCAAGAAGGCATTGAATCACTTCCAGGGTAGAGCTTGCAAAAAGCTGTAATCTCAAGTAAGTTGAGTCCGGATTACATCGAGAATGTGGAAATCCTCCAATACGCCTATTGCGCATTACTGGAGACGGGCCCAGTAAATGTGATAATGACAGAAGTTATGAAAATGAAGCTGCTATGGCTGCAAGGGTTCTCTGTAGTAATAGCTGTCTCTCTTCACTCATGCTTGCTGCTTAAGACTCTCTTTCCTTTCGCGTACTCCTCTCTCTCTTTCCTCTTTCTTTTGTCCTTCTCCGGAGAGCAGCAGCGAGAGAGTCGGTAATTCTATTGGGATAGTAGGGGGACGGTGCCTCGGGTTAGCACTCTCTCTTTCCGTCGGTGAACAAGTCTCATTCGTTTGGACGGCCCAAAATCAGCATTGAAATCGTTTTTTCAATGGGCATAGAATTCATTTGACTTACGAGTAACAGGCTCAGAAAGAGGTTCATCAACTACGGAGGATCAATTAGCATTACCTCACCATAAATTGGCACATGAACACTCGAAACCGCCTCTCTTCTTGCCCCGAAACCTTAGACGAGCGACTATGCTTAAACGGGTATGCTGCTTTGCCATGGGTTGATTTCAGCTGCTCTTTTGGGGAGAACAAGTAGTTTAGTACTCAAAGGGTAGACTTGCTTTCTTATCTCTATCACTAGAACAAGGGACTGAGTCCTACAATGCTGTCTTCCTTGCTGCACAAGGGGCGCAGCGGACTCGACCGTAAGGGAGAGAGACGGAGGCGGATGCTCAACTGAGAAGTTGAGGGTCGCGTCAGCTAAGATAGGGAGAGGGAGGGGAAGCTCGACCGTAAGGGAGAGGAAGGAAGCCCTAAGGTTTCAATATCCTTTAATGGGATTGGATTGGCTGCTTCCAGCTAGAAGCACATCAGTACAAGAGGGCGGACATCGAAAGTTTCTCAAGCACTGCACCGGATTCTCTTTGAAACGAGGGGAATACTACATATAAGATATAGTTAATGTACGAGCAGGAGAGAGTCAAAAGGCAGAAGAGGAATTGGTTGTGCTCGGGTACCTATGACACTTCTTCCTCAAACGTCATTGCGTGGATTAGCGCAGTAGCAGGAGTGTCAGCTATCATCCTATTTGGTCTCTTGCTTACGGTTCTTTTGACTCTTTGGAAGAATGGGTTATTTGCAGGAATTGGTAGAAGATATCCACGCACAGAGAAGTCACGCTCTTCAAGCCCTAGCTTTTTACCTAGCCTTTCGTCTCTTTCAACCCATCTCACATCTGCTTATTTTATTTAGGAATCCTTTCTGGATTGAAACCTGGACTTGATGCCGACTGCCACTTGAAGGGACACAAGGGAAGATATTTAAAAAAGAAATCGATTAAGAGATTGCCGTAAACAGGAACGCTTTCCTTTTCAATTATGTTTTCTACTATATATATGGCATATGTCCCGTACTCCACGCTACTATACTAAATTAAAGAACTAGCCTAGCTATTTCAGGGGGAAGCTCCTAGCCTGTCAGTATGAGCACGTTATACGCATCGCCCCGCAACTTCAATCCCTATATGCGCCTATTACACAAGCACTATCATTAAGGGAAGGAGATTTAAGGGCAAGAGATTGATTTAAAGACTTTATTCGTAGACCAATTTCTAGCCTTAGCTGCTTGAAAGGCTCATCCCTTATTCTTGCTTAACCTCAGCACCTATCGCACTGATTGGATTGACGCCTACCAGGAGTGCTTACCGAAGCCCATATCCGTTAACTGCCAACCCTTTGTGCCTATCGAGGCAATATTTCGATTTGTTATCCCAGGGGCGCAGCGTCTGTTTCGAAAAGGACCAGGAAAAAGAAAGAGCGGACGATTCTCAGCATCCACCTTCTGCTTTTTCAAAAAAATAGTAGTAAAGGAAGATTTTGAGCCCCAACGACAAAAGAACGAGCATTTTCGGGGACTAGCCCGCTTCCCATTACTCAAGAGGGCTTAAAAGCGCCTCGCACATAATTAAGGGAGCCATTGAAAGGTGACTAAAACACCAGAAACGGGGACTACCCGAGCTAATGATAGAGGCAAGAACACTTTCCGGCCAAGTCCCATTAATTGATCATAACGATATCGTGGAAATGCTGCACGGACCCATATATATAGAAAGAGAAAGAGAATCACCTTGATACTAAACCAGATCGAGCCCGGGATCTTCTGGAAAATGGAAAGATCTAGGATAGGCAGCCAACCTCCTGGAGAGAGCGATGTGCATGGACCAGGTGAGTAGGGATGCAGCTCCGTGGACCGCTCGTCGGGCCTGATAGGTGGTGGTATCACACCCTTCTCAAAGAAACCGTACGTGACACTCTCGCGTCATACGGCTCTGTCCCGGAATCAGGACCTCCCCTTTCCTTTGACCAACGGGTCCTCGAACCAACCTTCCTTTCCTTCCTTAACTATTCCTCTCCTTATCAGTTGAGTCTTCCTCCTCTCCCTTACGGTCGAGTCTGCAAACCTCAACATCCTCTCGTCTTTATTATCAATTCTCCCCAAGTAGGATTTGAACCTACGACCAGTCAGCCGACTGCTCTACCGTCGAGCTCTTGGGGCGGGCTTAAGACATTGCTTTTCGAAATCGACATAGAATCTTATTCTATCATGGAAAAAAGAACCCATAACTAAGAATGCAATAGCTGGATACGATATGTGGTGGCCCCCAGTTCTTCCCCCATTTAAGGCTACAGACGTAGCTTCGTTCACAGAGTCTGTTGAGATCTGTCCTACAGGAATTTACCGGGATCCGATATCATCTTCTGTGAAAGAAGCCCACATACCCACTCATCTTTTTGCAAAGATTACTTTTTCCTAGTGCCAGAGAACTCCTTAATCAGTGAACTCGGGAAGGAAGCCATTCAGCTGTAGTCAATAGAAGAGTTGTCTTATATCCCTCATCTCATTCCGAAGGAAAGGTCAGCTTGGCGAACTCTCGGGAAGGCTTTGAAGGGGGACTTTGGAATCGAACTCGATGTGCACCAAAGAAGTATGGTCAGTGTTCAGCTGTAGGCGCGTCAGCGGATCTCAACCCTGAAGAAAGGGAGGATGCCCAAATGGTGAAGACAGCCCTTCTCAAAGGGAGAAGAAAGACATACAGGCAGGCATGAGGCTTTGCCATTGAGTCAGCGCTTTCAGTAACAGTAAGCCAAGTACGGAAGGGAAGCTGTAATAAGAGCAGCAGTAAGGCAAGCAGCAAGGCAAGAAGGCACGCCTGAACATTGTGTTGTGGAGTCGGAAGGTAGGAACTGAACCTAGCTAGCCCGAGGGAATGTAGGCAAAGAAAGACGGTGCACCAAGGTGCGATTGATTGAGCGAAGGAGGCCGGCCGTTACAGCAGGCAGGAGAAAAGAGAGGGCTCGGCATACCACCATCTTAAGGCTGAATCTTCTCGCGGTAAGCGAAGCCAACACATACCCTGCTATCCAGGCGCCAGCAGAGGGGTAACTCACAATTGCAAGCTCACACAAAATCGGTTTGTTTAGTTAACTGCCCCTTGCCGGCCCGTCTCTTTTGTTTTGTACTTCCGAGCGCTATATAACTCACTAGAACGTCCTGTCTCGGGGTCACAACGATGCGGAAGAACTTCTATTCTAAATACGCTATTTCGCGCTTAGCGAGGCTAGGCTGGTCATTCCCATCCCTAAAATAATGATTCAATCCCAAACCTATTGGAATCTTCGTGTTGGACACGACGAACCACGCGGAATAAAGGAAAGCGGGAACTGAACTGAGAACGTTTCGCTGTGAGTCTCCGAACAGCCCGACCCACATCGCTTCTCTAGATTAGTGTACTTCCTAAGGTTGGGCACTTGGCTGAGCCTCTCTCCCTCACCAGTGTGAATGAAAGGGCACCACATACATCTCGACTAGTTTAGTTCGTGCCTGCGGAGCGAACTCAAACCTCTTTTGAATTCCTGACTCCGAAGTTAGGATATTTGGTTGCTTGCTTTGTACTCGACCCATGTGGTTCGGCTTGTTGCGCCACCTCACTTAACCAAACATATCCGATCAGAAGTTCTACCTGATCTACAGCACTTGCTGCTTCATGCCCGGTTGCATCTTACTCTGCTGGTCCACCTTCTAAACAGGTCTCCGCACCTGAGACACATCCTTCTCCTGTTGCTTATTCTTTTTCCTATATTGTGGTGGCTTATTCGGCGAGCTTTTCGCTCCTCCACTTACAGTCGAGCTTCTTCATCTCGGCTTCTCTAACTCTCGTGCTGATGCCTCCCTCTTCATTTATCGCCATAATGGATCTATTCTTTACCTTCTAGTTTATGTTGATGATTTGATCCTTACTGGCAGCGCCCTTAATCTTATTCAGAACATCATCAGACGGCTTGCTAATCGGTTCTCCCGGGTCCACTCCAGTGCTTTCTTGGTTAAGAAGTGCTGCCAACCGAATAAGGGTCTCTTTCTTACTCAGCACAAATACATCAGAGATCTTCTCCACCGTACCTCCATGGATGGTGCAAAAGAAGTTCAAACTCCACTTGCTACCACTGGCTCACTGCAACTTCATGATGGCTCCCCACCTGCTGATGCCACAGAATATCGACGCGCGATTGGGGCCCTACAATACCTGGCTTTCATTCGCCCTGACATTCGATTTGCTGTGAACAAGCTTGCCCAGTTCATGCACAAACCTAGTTCTACTCACTGGGTCGCTACTAAACGCCTTCTCCGATACCTCAAGCATACCATTCACCATGGTCTCCTTCTCAAGAAAAATTCCAAACCAGTTTTTCATGCCTACTCCGATGCTGATTGGGCCGGCAATCCTGATGACCGAACCTCAACCTCTGCTTTCATTCTTTTCCTCGGTTCGGTGACAATCCTATCTCCTGGAGTACCCGAAAACTACGGTCTGTTGCCCGCTCTTCTACTGAAGCTGAGTATTGTGCTCTTGCCACTGCCACCTCCGAGCTCGCTTGGATTAAATCACTTCTCACTGAACTTGGTGTCCCTTTGCAGCAAACGCCTGTCGTTATGTGTGACAATATTGGTGCTACTCATCTCAGTGTAAATCCTGTTTTCCACTCCCGCATGAAACACATTGCCATTGATTTTCACTTTGTTCGGGATCATGTTAACAAAGGTCTTCAAAAAGTATCCCATGTGAGCACTCATGATCAGTTGGCTGACATCTTAACCAAACCACTCTCTCGACAACGATTTCCTTCGATCCAAGATTGGTGTCTCCGATGGAGCCTCCATGAAGCGGGGGCGTATCAGAGAATCATCCTAAACATTACTGCAATACAGCTCATGCAAATCAGATATGGAAATCAGAGGGGCGAATTAAAGAAGGGATGGAGCACGATCCGCAAGCCAAAGCCTTAACGGAGTATGTCGAGCAAGGCAAGACAAGGCGATTTTGGCTCGACGAAGGGTTGCTCTACACAAAGGGCAATCGAATATATGTGCCGAAGCATGGGAGCCTTCGGAAAGAGGTGCTAAAGGAGTGCCACGATTCAAGATGGGCTGGACATCCGGGCATCGATCGCACACTTGCACTCTTTGAGGATTCATATTATTGGCCGCGGATGCGAGATGATGTGGAGTTGTATGTTCGAACTTGTCTCGTATGTCAACAAGACAAGGTAGAACAACAACGTCCAGCGGGATTATGTTCACCTTTGCCGATTCCCGAAAGACCTTGGGAGAGTATTTCGCTAGACTTCATCACTTCTCTACCCAAGTCCGAGGGATTTGGCACGATTTTTGTGATCGTGGACAGATTCTCCAAGTATGCCGTGTTCGTGCCCGCACCAAAAGATTGCACAGCCGAGGGTTGAAGAGCTCGCTGACGCGACCCTTTCCGGCTTGATTTTCTTCAAATTGGATTGCTAAGACTGTTTTCATTCCGTTTTAGAGAGAGCTCCGTGGCCAATAGGCCTCTGGTTCTCAAACGATGGCAGCCCCGCTGCCCAAAGAAGATTTTCCACGAGTTCCTATTTTGGTTAAACTCTACAATGTCCCTCTGTAGTTCTGTACGCCCATGTGTTTGAGTTATCTTTATAGTGCTTTTTTTAACCCCTTACATACTTTCAAGATCACAGCAACGAGAAAGAGGATTAGTTAGGCAAGAGTTTGTGTGGAGGTTGATGCATCCACTGAGTTGGTTAAAGAGTTTGATCTCCGCTGTGATAACGGGGAATGGATCACTATCAAAGCTGAATTTGAGTGGGTACTGGCGAAATGTACTACTTGGGGGGTCTTTGGGCACTCTATTGCAACATGTGGTAAGCAAAAAACTTCACGAGAGAGAACTAGATTGATTGAAACAGATAAAGAAGCAAAAGCTGAGATACAAGCAGCAACCAAGAAAACAAAATCGTCTGAAGTTTGGGTTGAAGTCAAGAAGAAAGGGAAAGGAAAGGGGCGTAAGCGTGGATGATGCGGCCATTCTTGAAGATGGTTTGTGGAAGGTCGTTATGCTTGGGGAGCCCTCCGGTACTAATAGCAGCAATAAGCCCGTAGGAGAAATGGCCAGGAATGTCACTTCACCGTAAGGAGAGGCGCGTTAGCGGTCACTCGGGAGAGGAATTCATTCTTCTCCTTTGAATCTCTTCCTTGATACGATAGGGGTCCCGTCCCGAGCCGGATATGGTGTATTATAAGGGATTCGTGCAAGCAAGAGGTAACTCGATAGGACGTCAACAGCGGGAATGCGAATGCCAAATCAAAGAATGCCGACTCTTAGATTTATTTAAAAAGATCGTGATTCAAAGGCAAAGGAGAGAGAAAGTTCTCAGCTCTTTGTATAGGTTGGGGGCTTTGATGCTTACCTTATTATTATAAAAGGAAAGGGGAGGCACGAAGTAGCTTGACTGAAAGGAAAGGGGCGCAGCGGTCACTCGACTGAAAGGAGAGGTTTGCAGAGCTCTACCGGGTTTGAAGACTCGACCGATAGGGAGAGAGACGGAGGCGGGGAGAGAAAAGAGGGGGCCCTACGCCATACATCCTGCTGCCTCGGGACGACTGCACGTTACATCATAGCAGCACGACCAAATGAAGGCGGAAACCCCTTGTATAGGTTGGGCGTTCCTGTGCATCCGGCATCCTGCAAGAAAAGGCCCCTTCCCTTACTATAGATAGGGCGTTAGCGCTTTACTAAAAAAATCCAATTTCTTGCTCGTTTAGGCCTGACTAATAAAATAACATAGAAAGGGCTTTTTCAGCTTACTCTGCTACAGCGGACCGTTAACAGGGTGCCGCGGTTTGTGGGCTTGAAGGACTGAGCGCCGTGACAAGTGGTATCAGAGCCAAGGGTTAGGCCAAGCCATGGCTAGTGGGAAGAACCCGTAGGCTAGTGCCGTCGAAGAGGCTCAACGTAGATGGTTCGAATCAAGCGAAATCAAAGGCATTCGTTGGCACCCGAGATGCTAAGCTAAGGATCGAAGACTTTTTGGATATGGAGCGGCTTGTCGGACGTAGTCCGAGGAGGCGCCTCTATCTGTATAGGGAATACGGCTGCCATGTATCTTGATGGTTCAGCCAAGTTCTGGTGGCTGACCAAAAGACGTCAAGAACGCGGAGCGTAAAGTGCAATTCGATCTATTTTGAAGACGAGCTTCAGGCAGAATGGAGGGAGACTGCCCGTGTCCTACTTCCTTTGAATGAACACAAACCAATCACGTAATCATCTATACATATGTCATTATTGGAACATGATCCGATCTTCAAGAAGTAGTGTTATGATGCTTCCATCCCTTTTATCTTCTTTCGAGAGAAGAGGTTTTACTAATCCAGACCCAAACCAGCCATCAACCTTATCACCTCCCAGTGCATTATCCCTGCTATTTTCATGGCCAGACACATACCAATCCCAGATGATTTACCGGCAGGTACTACAATGGTTTTTCCTCCTTCCCTGAATCCAAATGCCATACTTATTGAAGTCAAAGACTTTGCAAGGAACAATCTCTTTCATTATATGACCATTGCCAATAATGAAAGGAAAAGGTTCCCCTCTATGACCACAATAAGTGAATATTACCCTGACTATCCATTTCTGTTGATCAGTTCTATCCACACACAGATTTTCTCCGAAGCTGAATTATGGTATCTCTGGTGCCTAGTTGTTTTATATTATGTTCTTGTTAAGGTCCCAGTTCTTTCTATGTCAAAGTTTCTCGATGACATTGAAGAACAGTGTTCTCTCCAATGGACATTCATGGAATGGTTTGCTCCTCTTTCCAGGTGGCGCAACCAACTTCGTACTGCTCTTAAGAACACGGACCCTCAGTTTCATCACCAAGTAACCATGCTTTTCACCCTTCATCGACCCTATGTTGAAGGAAAGCCCGCTTGGCCTCGTGGGGTTGCACACCCCTGGAAGACAGTCACCTATCCCATTCCTGTTAACGGACCTCATCACCTTCTTGACCAAGCAAGAGAATTCCTCTGCATGCTAAATGGATACAAATTTGACAAGTACAGTAGAATCCCCTATACAGCCTTGATTCCTGTATCCTCACCAGAACGACAGAACCCTGATCTCTCACAGATGCCTGAGCCATCGGATGACGGAGTCCCTGACGAATATTTCCTGGACCCCTACAGGTTTTTTCAAGATGCTCAGGATCCATATGAAGACATGGACGTCTCCCAACCAAGTGGAAATGAAAAGGAAAACTGGTCATTAATGAGAGCACATCCAGCAAAGGAAAAGGAAAGCAGGTCATTGATGAAAACGTGTCCAATCCATGGTACAAGGGATTTCTCGGAGACATTGGTTCTTATGACGAAGAATACATCTATGGCAATTTGTCTCCAAGTCAGAATTCCATGTGAAGAAAAGAATCTCGTGCTTTAGATTGTCAGCCTCTTTATTACTTTGTCAGATGCTTTGGGAATCTGTCCCCACTAGTATGCTTTGTTACTTTGTTCAGTGGGAATCTGCCCCCACTAGTATGCTTTGTATCACGTGATGCTACTTTGTCAGTTGATGCTTTATTGAGTGGGAATCTGTCCCCACTAGTTAAAGCACTTTGTACCTGGGGATCCTATGCCCCTATGTTGTCTGTATCCCCTCCTTTTGCTCTATATAAGGAGGATGTGTGTAAGCTTGAAACTCAGGATCTCTTAGAAACTGAGTTCTATTAAATAAAATGTGTGCTTTCTAAACTCTCTTCTCCTGAAAGTCTGAGACTTATATGCTTATATATCTTCTTCACTAATAACATGAGTATGCTCTACACTTGCCTTGCAAAAGGATCCTGTGTATCAGAAAATGTTTAGATAACTCTTCCATTGCTACGGTCCCTCAGGTTTAAGTGAATTTCTTAAGAACAAAAGTTGCATAGCTCTTTTAGTAGTCTTTTGTCTTACCAGAGCAAAGCATGAGTTCTTTTGATATTAGCTTCAATTTGAGGGCTCCCGGCCAGTAGTGGTAGCGGAGCCAGACGAAAGAAGAAGTTAGAAGTATATAGTCTCCTTGGATGAGTAAGGTCTTCATATCTCATGGAACCATCTAGAGCAAGCATCAGTGACGTTTCTACCATCTCCTCTCCAATTTCCTTACCCGATTCTGTAAGAAGAACACAGTCTCATAGAATAGACCACCTTGTTGAAATCTCACACATCCCAGATGATGTGAGAGTTGAAGACTCACCGCTGCGCCCCTTAATCAACCCATACAACATCTTCAAAAAAGGGTCTATTACACGTAGTATAAAGACTCTTATCTCATCAAGAAGACCAGTGGTTAAGGAATATATTCAGTCTTCTAAACTCAACCAATGCACCCTTGGATCTTCTACTGCTGAACAGTACGTGACTATTGAGATCCCCTCTGAGTTTATTACTCAGTGGATCAAGCAAGGATACACTCATCTCCACCTCGGAGCCATTCGACTTGTTCTCTCATATCATGGAAGAAGAGGCACGGAGTCACTCGACTTACAGGAGAGGAATGAGAGTCACAGCAAGGCTTTCACTTTTGGATACCAGATTTGTTCATTATGAGCATGCTGTCATAGGAACTATCTTAACAACACTAAATGCTGGAAGTGTTGTTCTCACATTTTTTCCAAATTTCAATATGTCTCTAATGGATCCTAATCTCCCAACAGCAATGAAAGTCCAAGTCCAATTGATTGGAGCAGAACAGACAATTAATTCCATCTCGGCCACTCTACACCACCAGTTGGTATACCGGCTTCAAGATCATGCTGTGAATCTCACTTTACCAGGTGTCTCATCAGATCCCCTTTTTATCTATACAGATACAGAATCTGTACCCACCATTGTCCAAGCACCAAGGCAACTTCCAAAAGAAGAATTGAAGAAGCTTATTTCATTCATTTCCCTTACCAGCTAACTTAACGGATGGATTGGCCTTCTAGGCATGAAATAGGGGAACTCCACTTCTCAGGTATCAGCCTCAGGTTTTGTTAGTGAGATAAAGATCCTGTTGTGGAAATTCCCAACTGGATGAATCTTTTGATTCGATGTAGCACAGGATGGAGTGGGGAATTCAGTTGACAAGGCCGCCGACCGGAAACTACCTGGGAAAGAAGCTTAGCAAGGATCTATTTTAGCATTTCGGACCATCCGCTTAGTAGCCTTGAACCCCTTTCTATGAAAGAAGGGGCGACGGGGCAGAAGGTAGTGGGCATGTTCACTCGGTCGAGTGAGACCAGAGGAGTGACGAGAGTCCGAGGCCTCGGTCTTATCCCTCTTTCTTACATTCTTCTTTTGAACCTACAACCCAATCAATCAACTTGTCTACTTGCTTATCGGCATTCGTTGCCACTTGGGCAGAGCTGTTGACCTCTTCTTCGACTCGAAATGAGATCCCATTTCTTCGCTTTGAAATCGCCTTCCTTCTTCCTTAGTCTGATGCTTATCCGAAACAATATGTTCCAAGGCTCGTGTTATCATTCCGAGTTAAAGAAGCTAGCACCGTACGGAGGTGTGCGCTAAAGAATGGACTTTAGTTGACTTAGTCTTTTTCAATATGGTTTAGAGGTTACTCACTTGAATGGTTGCAAGCAGTCCCCGTGTCCATTGCTCATCCGCATTTCAAAAGCCATTTTTGAGTGGCTTTGACTCTTTGGCCTTCTGTTTATTGATCTTTTCCTGCCTGCGAATCCACTTCTTCCTTTAATGAAATAGATCGGTCTTCCCGCTTAATCAGTACAAGATTCCCGTCCTCGCTTCTTCCGTGGGTATAGTGCTTTCCTTCCTCTAGTTCGAGAGTTGCAGAGCAAGAAAGGGGCTTACATTAGCATTTTGAGTTGTAGTTGGCACTCATCCCGCTGCTCTTGCTTCCTCGAGCATCGATGCTGCAAGGGGCGCCAGCGGCCACTCGACTGTAGGGAGAGGTTTGCAGAGCTCCATCTGTGGAAACTGGGGATGAGTCGTTCGAGCCCTCCTTTCCAGGGTTAAGCGACAAAGAGGTTTAGGAAGATTTGCCAGGTGTTTTAAGGCATGTTTGGTAGAAGGGAATCCGCGTTCTCCTACGGCTCTAAGTTAGTAGTGCTTTAAAAGGAAAGTGCGTAGGCTATAGAATCCCAAATAGAGTCCACCAACTTCCGCAAGGACTGCCCTGAAGGATAGGACTTTTTCTCTTACCAAGAGAGAATAAGGTAAGAGATTCAGACTATGAACCTTACGATTTTGCTATCTGAGCAGTTGGACTTAAAAGGGCCGGAAGAGAAAGAAAGAATTCCGAACCCCTTTTTGAGAGAGCCGACCAATGGAATGGGACTTGAAAAGATAGAGGGGTTTTCCCGACTAGCTGAGAGTCTTTACACCGATAGTCTTTCACAAAGTCTAGGGCTATGGATCGCAGAGGTACCTCTGGCCGAGGATGAGGACATCTTTTTCTTTTTCGTAACAGAAACAGAATCAGGGGTGGACCTTAGTGGCCTTATCGTTACGAATACACTGGGTTAACTAATGCCGAAGTAGAATATCATAAGGAAGTTATTATGAAAGGAGTGCCATCTTTCAGACTTAATTAAGTTTAAGTTACCGATTGAAGCCTTAAAGTACAGTACCGATTGCATACTTTGAAAGTACTTATGGATATGCTGATGGCGAATCTGTGGGGTAAGCTTTTGTTGCAGTGAAGGAAAATTTGGCTTATTAGAGGTCCGGTCGGCTCTCTCACTCATCTCTCTCTATGAAAGAGTCTATACAAGGGAAATTGTCCTTAAATGCACATTACGAAAAATGGAAAGCAAGAGAAGAGAGCAAGCAGTACGTATCGTATTCACATATGATGGTTGGTGTCTATTCGTTGTGAAAGACTAGTGATGGATTTCTACAACTAAGAAAGCAGCTTACAGCCAAGAAAAAGCAACCTCCATTCCGAGCGATGGATGAGCCTGACTTAAGCTTAAGGGGCGCAGCGGTCACTCGATGCCTTCATTGAAGTACTTCCTTAGGAGAGGATGGCCTATTGCCTATTGGAGGAAGCAAGTGGGAAACGTCAAGGAAAGCCATAGTTAGCGCATAGCCAAATTACGGCGTAACTGATGTACTACACTTTACAGTAGGAGCAAGTTCAGGCGTCAACAACTACTACGAAAACGGAGGAAATGCAAGATAAGCCGCTTTCTTTAGCAGCCGAATGTTAAGGCAGTTGAGCCTGCTTCTCTTTCAGATACTCTGCCTCGGGTCGAGCCAGCCTGACCGAACGTAACTATCTATCAAGTAGAGCGCTCCTTTAGCGAGACGGGGCCTACACTGACAGAAGTAGATCTAGTTGAAGCAGCAATGATGGCATCAGCAGTAAAGGCAGTATCTTCTGCGTCTCCTATCTCTCTCTCCCGTGCACTTATAGCTCCTTGCGGACCCTCGTTTAGTTAGAGGTTCACAGGAGCCAAGTAATAAGCCATCTGATCGAGTTGAATCAGAAGCTGAAGCAAGGATGGCATCGGCTGTAACGTCCTCTCTTTCAGATACGGATCTTGCTGGGAGAGGAAATGCTGAAGAGCGTCCTGTAAGCCAATTCTCCGATCTGGAGATCTATCACCAAACCAAAAGATGTTTGCTGCAAAGAGGAAACGGCGCTTTTACCTTGACGTAACTCCACTTTCTATAAGTAGGCAACAGAATAATCAGAGAGCAGAGTTGGAAATCAAGATCCAAGGAGATTTTACTGAATAGAGCGCTCTCCCAATTTACTAGCTAGCATACTGATATCAAGTTACGTACCTTAAAGTGTAGCACTACTGCTTTGAAGCCTCCTTATTGGCCTACTTATTGATAAGTTACCTCCTCTCCGTCCCTTGGAAAGACTTTTTCCTATGATGGTATGGTGATTCCTAATATGAACGAGACAGGGGGAACGACTATTGCTGGCCTGGCTACTCATCTAAGCTCCTCGCTCGTCGGTATTCTAAAAAGTGCCAACCTGACCTTCTCTACCCGCACAATCGCCACACGTAATTGGCACACACGAAACCGGCCGGATCAAGGTAGCTTGCCTGCCCGCCCAAGCATGAAAAATGAGGAAAGAAAGAATGAAAGCAATCCCCTTGTGCCTTGTTTGATCGCTTCAGCTCTGTTGTTCTTTCTTTATTGTTTCGGCCTTCCACTTCTGATCATTCTGTGTTTGTTCGTCACTCCTCTAGTGGTACCATTGTACTGATTGTCTATCTTGATGATATTCTTATTTCTGGTGATGATTCTGCTGGTATTGTTGACTTAAAGCGGTATTTGGGTCAACAATTTCATACCAAGGATTTGGGTGCTCTTCGCTACTTTCTTGGGATTGAGGTTGCTCGTTCTTCTCGGGGCATTTCTCTATTTCAACGAAAGTATGTTCTTGATCTTTTATCTGAGACTGGCTTTCTCGGTGCTCGCCCTGTTGATACTCCTATGGATTCACCATTAAGCTTGATGCTGATCATGGCGATCCCTTTCCTGATGTGGGCCGGTATCGACGTTTGGTTGGGAAACGGATTTATATCACTCTTACTCGTCCTTTGGAAAAAGAAAGAAAGTAATGGGACCCGGTACAAAGAAGTCATGGGTGATCATTTCACCGGGCTTGGACCATGTCTCCCGAATAGTATGATGATGATGTTGCTGTGTAAAATTCAAATAAGGATAGGACTCATAACTAAAAAGAAAAAAGGTCCCGCTCTGGACTGACAACCCGAACCCTTCGTAGATCTTCAGACATCTATTTCTAGCCTTGAGAAAGGAAGTCTTTGTCATTAAGATCCAACAGTAGTGGCCCAGAGGGGACCTCTAGGCATGGTCCCAGAGGAGTCCTGTATAACATCTACCACATCAGAACTTTCTTTCCTCAACTCATTTAGAAAGGCGAACCACTAAGTCCCTCAGGCGGAGAGGTCTATTGGACCGGTGAAGCACCTCTTCTTTCTTGAAGCAATTGGTTAACCCGAGAGTCACTCATTTCCATTTCCTTTCGAGTTAACTGCATGGGATCTTATCACACGAGCTGATTCAACGGGATCTCCTCTTTCTATTCCTTTCTCTTCTATTACTGCTAGCAATCAATCATAATGGAATATAGACTCTTAGCTCAAAGAAGACCCAGGTAATGCCAATCTCGATTCAAAACTACATCAAGAAGGCAGCTTTCCCTACTACCGGCGGCGAGAGCATTTCCTGATTCCTGCCCTTCGCAGGAGAGGAAGAAATAAATGGAAAACTGGTGCCCCGGAGTTGACGGCGGCGTTCAATGGTCCCCAAAATGGGGAGTTCCCTTCTCTTGGGTCATTGGCAGCCGCAGATGGGCTTTCACACCCGCTTCTGTTGCTGCTACTGGGTGGGATGAAGGCATCTATCTTATTATATTATATGGAAGAAGATCGTTAGATGGTTAGCGGCTAGAACAAAACAAGGGGGGTTGTATGGAGGTTGCCAAGCAGAGGATTGAATGAATTGAGATGCAGATAGAATAGATGGTAGGGTTCCAAACCCCGCCTAGCAACGAAAGAGAAGGCCTTGTTCTGCATTTCAAAACCTGGACAGTGGAGAAATAGAATAAGATGGAGCCTACCTGCTTGGTTCGGACAAAGTAGATAGATCAAAGGTTTTTATTCCAGGTGGTTCTTATGCCACTTTTGATGGTCTCGGTTCGGACGAGATACATGGAAAACCATTAGATCGGTAGCCGGCGGGGTAATTTCCTTCCCAACCTTCGCATTTCCTGCTGAGATCTAGATCCCTGGGAACAGGTCTTAGAAAAGTAGATGGCTCGACTCCACTGGGAATGGTAAACTATATGCGGAGCTAGAGCCTGATCATAGGGGGGGACTTCTACTTGGCTCACCGTCAGAGGGATGGGAAGTAGATTGCTCGATAGCTTACCCCGGGGGGAGAAGATGGATTTTCTTCTCAGGTCGGCCACCATAGCACTAAGACGGAAAGCCTGGTAGGCAGTCTACACAGATGGGAAGTCACCAAAGGTGGGAAACTGTAAGTACCTATTACTCGAAGGAACCGTCACCATAGGATTGAAGACAAGGATGCCTTTTGACCCGCTAAGGCTCTTACTCAAAGAAAGGAATCATGGGTGATCGTAGATCAGACTTCCATCCATCATATAGAATGATGCTCCTAGGCCGGGATTGATACATTACTACAAGGAAGCGCTGTATGAGCTGTTTGATCAGGTGTTTAAGCGCTATTATCAGGTAAGCGCTATATCCTCTTTAGTAAGGCATGCTTAGAGTATGCACCAGTCCTTATCTTCCCAACCATGCAAGGAAAGGGCTTGAAGAGCGTGACTCGACTGAAAGGAGAGGGACGGTGATACTTATGGATAGCTTTTCTTAGCCCGCTGGCGCGTCCCTCGGTATTCCCCTTCTTTGAGCGAGGCTCTCGATTCGAATGTGTGTTATCCTTCTTTCGTAATCCAGTTAAAGAGGCGGAAACTTTCTTGTAGTAGGAGGGGTTGTCATGAACTGTCCACATGTTCAGCCTGGCCCTCAAGCTCTTCTTTGTCCACCTTTCACCTATTATCTCTCTTAGTAAGGTTCCAAATCTCCCTGCCTGCTGCTGTTGGTAGTGCACTTTTCTCGGATGGTATTTCAACGGATAATGCGGGTGGATGGACACCTAGCCGAAGAATCCACGGACACCTTTGCTTTGCTACCTGCCTTTCTTTCCTATAAATGAGATGAGGTGACTTTTCCTTAGTTTTCTTTCATTCCCGTATCTCTGAACCTTAGACCTTGTAGAACTTGAGTAGGGGGACCTCTGATAGCCCCAGTTACGGATACTGTTCAAGGTTGACTGGACTGCCATAACAATTGATGGATAGGAGCCTACTCTAACTAAGAGCAGCTTCTCTAGTGAATCGCATAGGAAGGATCACAAAGGATAGAATTCCTGCCATCGGTTAGAGCGTCTAGACTGAGACCTGGGGATATAGCTCCAAGCCCAGCATCCGAAGCATGCGAATTCACGCAAGCTTTATTGAATGAAAACTCAAGGAAAGCCTCAACCTTGCAGGTTGAGCGTCCACCCCGTCCACAAAAGGGTCAAATTGAATGAAGCCCCGTTTTCTCCTCATTTTGAATAGTTGAAGGAAGTGCTGCGCTGAAAGACCATGGACAGCATCGTTGTGGTATAGTCTCGATTTCCCTCTTTCTTTGATAATCAAGTTCGGGTGCTCTTTCTTCTTCTGAGTGAGTGGATTAGCTAGGCCCGACAGCAGTATATGGTTATGGGTTTTTCTTTCTGTCCATCTTATCTTTCCTGTCATCGAAATGGAAGAGGGACAACTAGTTAGCTTTCAATTGGCATTGGTCTACTTACTTCTCCACTTTTCGGCTTAACGACTGCTACCTTTTTCGATTGCTTTCATTCCTTTTTTGTGTTATACCGTTCGTGCCCTACGACGAGTCGGCAATTGACTCCCTTTAGAGTTGGTTTTTTTCTAATACTAATAAGGGCGCCTTATTCCAATACAATAAGGAGTGCTATCTAAGAGAAAGGTTGCTTTTTAGGGTTTCCTTCAAAGACGAAAGATCATTAGAGAAGAAAGAGAAGCAGCCACTCTTTTCTCAATGTCAGTGCTTGATTGATCGGATATCACATCGGAAATTTGCGTAGAGAAAGGAAAAGTTTTCAATAGAATGAAAAAGCTATTCCGAATTTCCTACAAAGAAAGTCCCATTTCTTTTTCCGGAAAACCCGGGCATAAACTCTTTCCAATTCTTTGGAAGAAGGCCCCCCTTTAACTTTATTTCACTTTAAGGGGGTGCACGAGTTCAAATGATTTTCAAACGCAATATGGTACCACTTGTAATTATCCTTTTGGCTATCTTTGGTTTTTGGTTTTCGATGTATGTTGTGAATTTTTCAAAATGGTTAGATGATTTAATAACGAATTGAGTGGCAAATATCGAAAAAATCTTTCCGGCTTAAGCCCCCCTTTTTTTTTGCTATCCTCTTAGTAACCACTTTTGCGTTTATTCACTATTATGTTCATCGACAGCATCCTAGGTCGAAAAGACAAAAGAGGTTCTATGTGTTTTGTTTTGTTTTCATTTTGATCTGCTTCCTATTCGAATTTCTTATCTCCCTTATAAAAGTGCGTGACTTAAGTCTATGATATCTTTGGTCTTTTTCCCATGCTCTTAGTTAGTTGGTCAACAACCAACAAAAGCTTCTTATTTTGAGTTTGAGAAAGTCTCTCTTTATTCTTGTTTGGGGAGAGCAGAGCAGTCAAAGAAGAAAGCAAAGCAAATGATTGTTCTAGAATGCTTATTCCTCACAATTGCTCTTTGTGATGCAGCGGAACCATGGCAATTAGGATCTCAAGATGCAGCAACACCTATGATGCAAGGAATAATGGACTTACATCACGATATCTTTTTCTTCCTCATTCTTATTTTGGTTTTCGTATTACGGATCTTGGTTCGCGCTTTATGGCATTTCCATTATCAAAAAAATCCAATTCCGCAAAGAATTGTTCATGGAACTACTATCGAGATTCTTTGGACCATCTTTCCTAGTCTCATCCCCATGTTCATTGCTATACCATCATTTTCTCTCTTATACTCAATGGACGAGGTAGTAGTAGATCCAGCTATTACTATCAAAGCTATTGGACATCAATGGTATCGGACTTATGAGTATTCAGACTATAACAGTTCCGATGAAGAGTCACTCACTTTTGACAGTTATATGATTCCAGAAGATGATCTAGAATTGGGTCAATTACGTTTATTAGAAGTGGACAATAGAGTAGTTGTACCAGCCAAAACTCATCTACGTTTTCTTGTCACATCTGCTGATGTACTTCATAGTTGGGCTGTACCTTCCTTAGGTGTCAAATGTGATGCTGTACCTGGTCGTTTAAATCAGATCTCTATTTTTGTACAATTTTCCTTTTTCCTGGAGTTCCTCATTCAAGCGGGGGGTAGTCTCCAGGAGTTAATTGTGGCCTATTGTGACCCAGGAGATACGAAGTCGAGCGACTCTTTGGCAGAAGAAGTGCGAGCGGCGGCTCTACCAGAGGAAGCGGAAGTGCTTGCAGCGGCTCTACCAGACTCACCCGAGGAGGCCCCCGCTTCTCCAGAAGTGGAAATAGAAGTGGAAAGTCCTAGCCCTGATTTAACTCCCCGGTTCCCCACAGAGCTTCCGTTGATGGGGGATGCCACTCGGCTGGAGGAACTCAGAGAGCGCTTTCGAGTCAATACCCTAGGGGCACCCTATAACCCCAGAACTTTTGTAGAGGTGCTTGCTCGACAAATGCAAATTGAAGAGAGCATCGAAACCGCGCTGGCCGAGGATGGATTCGCTCCCCTTTCAATTTTCCTCAGGCGAGATCAAATCCGGGAAATCGCTTTCTATCATCATAGATTTCCCCTTCCTTTAGCTATATATAATAGGGATCTCGAAGAAATCGAACTCCATGGGACTAGGGGGAGCCAGCCTTATCAACGAATTCTCAGAGCAATAGACACTCTCGAATTGTCTCTTTGGCGCAGAAGGCAATAAATAAGGCTTTTTCTAGGGGAATCATCAAGTCGCCGTGACTCGGGGGAGGTGCGCAGCTAAGATAGGGAGAGGTTGGGTTGGGGTATAGAGCCGTAAGCGCGATGGGGGGTGACAGAGGACGTGCTCGTGCGGTTCATAGAAGGGTATGATCAACGAGTTGATTGTTGGGAACTTTCACTCCTCTATATTCTAAATATGCCTTTCTAGGAGCATTACGATCTGCAGCTCAAATGGTCTCTTATGAAGTCTCTATTGGTCTTATTCTTATTGTGCGCCTTGTGAGCGCGTTTGGATCCGCGAAAGCAATCGCTCGGATGTTCCCCTAACCCAACCCGGGAACGGACCGGAGGGAACCGCAGCATGGGGAATGTCCGCGTCTCGTCGCAAGGCTCATTTTGAGTTGTGGGTCATAGGGCGGGCTTCGGGTGGGCAGCTTTATCTGATCAAGGGCCGGGGCACAAGGGTCCTGGTACTATCCAGGTGCGAAGAACCCCGGAGGTGACTGCAATGAGCAGAAATCTCACTCACCGGCCTAAACGACGAGCAAACACTCGAACGTGAGAGCAAGGGATCACCCAACGAAAGGACGAGCTCCAAGAAGGGAGGAGAGAGGGAGGCAAAAACCATGCTTTCAGAGAAGTGCATTGTTGGAACTGGCCGAATCTTATCTGAACTGCGAGAATAACTGACTAAGCCGTGCCATAAGGCCCATTCTCCAACTCCAAACGGGACGGGGCCAAGCCTTTAGGTTGTTTAAGGAGGTTGGGTGACAGATCGGCCATAGGAGTACTCCGGGGTCTAAACCAGGGCAACAAATGTCGAGCATACGACGATGCCGCCCGTTTTCATTTCATGGAAGTCCCCGGCAGAGAAAAGGGCTGTAGGTGATGGCGCGTTTTGCTTCTTATCTGGAGAGAAGCCCTTAAATCGTTCCTATTGGGTCGTGCGTGGCAGCTAGTATAGATGAATAAGGGCGGGCGGCCGCTTGAACGGGACCTATTCTCTTAATAGACGGCAAAGCTGAATAGGAAAGGGGCCGAGCTGACCTCTTAAAATGAAAATATTCGTGCCTTTTTAGCTTAATTTTAGAAAAAGGCTAAAAACTTCAAAACGAAAGGCTCTCATGTGAAGCTAACATGGCTGGCTACATAAAAGTATAGCCAAGACGGGACGGACGGTCAGAGGCCGCAGCGGGACTACCATAGGAAAGCCCGCCCCCGCTAGCTAACATATAAAGATCTTCCCGGATAACAGTAGTCTGTCTCTATGTGAATCCAGGCCGAATCGGGCCACCATTTGGGATGGGAATAGCTCAGCCCACATGCATCATTTGATGAAAGCACTGCAGTCCAGTCGCCTCCTCGAAGTGGCTTGTCAACCACGCTTTCCCTCCCTGAAAATAATGCTCCTCACCAAATGCCCTTCCTTGGGTTGGGGCAAGACAGCAATGAGTAGTTCGCTCCAGGACTCCACTCCCTCGAGAGCAGGATGCCGACCGAAATGGAGCTGGGAGCCAACCTAGACTTTCCTGGGGCTTGCCTTGCCTTTAAAGATTGAAAGAAAAGGCGGGCGCCTAATTCCAATACAATAGAGAAGCAGCCCATCCACTTCTTGAAAGCTTTGCTTGGTAGGCGCTGCCTACTTACTCAGACAATGCTCTGAACACGAAAGTGTGCAGTTCCGCCCCCAATAATGAAAGGGGAATTTGTAGCGCCGCACGGACGAGCCACATGCAGGGAAACTTGCACGTGTGGTTCTGGCCGGGGACCCCGGTATACTGTACTAATATGTGTAGGTCCCCGTAATTCGAGTGAGATTGTCATGGCGCAAAAGCAGATATGGTCTGGTATTCCCTTGTTCCCTGTATTGGTTATGTTCCTCATTTCTTGTCTAGCAGAAACTAATCGAGCTCCGTTTGATCTCCCAGAAGCGGAAGCTGAATCAGTTGCAGGCTATAATGTAGAATATGCGCGGGATGCGATCCTTAATAATCCACTGTTGGCGGAAGCCAATGTCCCGGGGACTCATTCTGACTGAAACAAGGGGTGGGTCTTTACCAATTAATTTAATATTCGATTTTAGGGAAGCCAAAAAAAAAACGTGAGCGCCTAACGAGCAAGAAAACGGATGCGCCCGCCTCCGCCCCTCTCCCTATCGGTCGAGCATCCGCCTACGCACCTCTCCTTTCAGTCGAGCCCGCCTCCGTCTCTCTCCCTTACGCCGCTGACGCGACCCTCTACCTGTAGGTCGCCGGAGCTGCGCCTCTCCCCTCTATTCTTGCTTGTTTAATAAAGTCACGCTTTTCATTTTGATAGGAGTAGGTTCTATCTGGGGCAGGGCACTCTTCATTCTTCATTTGAAACTAATGAATGTCCGGTCGGGGGTTTCCGCCTTGTTATCAAAACCCAACACCCTTAAAGCAAACTCCCTCCTTGGACGAGCACGAGGCTTAGTCAAGTAGAACCAGGTTACGCTGCTTGATGCTCCGATCGAAAACAAATCAGTGGGGCCATGCCGGTACGACTGAATATGCGTTAGAAAGGTTAATCCCTCCCCTACAACAGCAAAAAAACCGGGCCGAACTTATACCCGCCCGCTTCCATAGAACAATATGGTGGCAACGTAGACCTAAGTGGTATCATATTGGATCCTTGGGAACCATCAAAAGTACGGCCGGCCTATATTTGAACGAGAATGCCGTGTCGTCCAGCGAAGCTTAAAAGAAGGTAACTCGCGCAGAGAGCTCACCATTTTTTTTTATTAGAAAGGAATAGCCAAACCAAGTCAGCTGTCTGGTCAATCTCTGAGATCTTATCGGCCGGCAAACTTGAGACGGACGACCATGGTCCCGACCTTACCAGCACCAGAGGTGTACTAATCAATGAACCCCCGAAACCTACTTTCTTTTCTGACAAAATCAACCAAGCCTAACTGGTCACGACATGTTGTTGATATTGATTGAGTTAAAGATTTTTCAGTATTATCTTATGATGACCTGGTCGAGGGAGTACGATACATCGGTGTAAAAGATTGAGTTGGATCTATGAGCTTACTTAGACTAAGAAATGGAAACTTTCCCTAAGTACGAGAATGGATTCGAATCCAATCTGAAGTGTTTATTGTATGCCGCGATAATGATCATATTAATTTAAATGAAATTACAGTGCTATTAAATAAACTCAACCTTATTGGATTTATTCAGACAACTGGGCTAAATAATAATCATCCTATTCAATGTGAAGGTGGATGTACTGTTTTTGTTAACTCTGATAGAAAGATAGATATATGGGATCCTTAAAGATATGGGATCCTAATGAGTATTAGTTACATGCTGCTCTTTGAAAGATAGATTCACACTACAAGCAAATAGCGCCGCAAGATGATAAATGATGATAATTGGGGCATATCAATTAGAAATAGATCTTTCTTTTGGCTTATTCTAATTGGGATAGCCTTAGAGTATCCTCTCCGTAAGGGGTGGGGCGGTAACTCGACCGTAAGGGAGTGGAGGGGGGGCGGTCACTCGACCTACAGCGAGAGGAGGGGAGAGCTTGGTAAGCAAGCAAGCAGGCGCCAACTCCCAGTTCTTTCTCTTCTCTTCTTTCTTTTTAAGTCACGATCAGAAAGGTTGAAATCCGGATTGGATCTGGGAAGCGCTGGTTCGAATCCAGCTCGTGACAAGACCTATTGTTTTCAAGTCGATGATGTATTTCGTTATCAAAAAAGCGTGAGAGTGTTAACACGAGATGGTAGGTGGGGGGCAGGAAGTTCAGTTACAGAAATGGTTGTCGTGGACTGGTACCGCTGTACTGCCTACTATAGGTTCACCTTCCTTATTGTGATCTCTCACTCGGGGGCTAAGATAGTCTCTTAAGTGCTAGCGTAGCGGGAGAGCTAATAGCCTGAAAAACCTTATATACAGTATAAGTTCCCTCCCCCCACCAAGAATGAAAGACTCCCTTCATGAGTGAGGATAAAGAGAGCGATAGGCAGATTGCCTCAGAGCTGGCAGGGAAGACTTTGTGCTTGGAATATGAAAGCTATGAGGCTTGTGCGAGAGAGCTGGTCTAGGATGCTTTGATATTGTATTGCATCATGTGAAAGCAGCGCTAAAAGAAAAGACCTATAAGAGCTGTAAACAAGTGAGATAGGCACAAAGAAAGCCAGAGATGCATTTGAGAGGGACTGAATTCACTAGTGGGACTAGCCCTTAACAAAGCAAATAAGGTGAGCGTCGAAAGAGAACTTACAGGCTTTCCTCAAAGCACACAGCTAGTCCAATTTATTGAATCGAATGACGATACCGCCCAAGCTGGGATAGAGTCAAAGTCAATACAGACTATGGCGATAGAGAGCATTCCTATTGAGTGAGCTTTCCGGAGGGTGACTCCGGGGGATATGTCGACAACTGATGAAATGGTACCGTTCGAGGATATTACAGTATGTGGCTAATCCAGTTCATTCACCTTCAGATCTTTCACCATCGATATTGCATAAGCTGAACTAACCTTGGTAATCAGCCGTGAGCGATTGAATTTGAACGAGATAAAATGTTTGGAGTTTATATAGCAATTACTTCCATCTTGAGTGCTCCGCTGTCTTACCACTCATTGGTTCTATAGATCAAACACTGGATAAACAGGCTGATATGCGAATTTGACATGATTCTATATGATTGAATGTCCCTATAGTATACAAAGAAGCCTTATCGGGAGAGAGAATCAGATCAGTCAGTTGCACGAGTGCGGACACAGAAACGCTTGAAGCTGCGAAGGTCCGCTTGAAGCAGCGATTGGCGGGCTTAAAACAAGAAATATGATGTCGAACCACCGGGGGCGAATGCCATATAACAGCCGAATACTACATGCAAGTGAGTAAGTAAGTAAGTAGGGCAGTCGTCAGAGCTGTAGTCATTGTCAGTAGCTGATGCTAAAGCCGCTGGCCATGCTGTGTAAGACATTGGTGGTCGAGCGATAGGCTTGAAATTCTCGGCCGGGGCCAAGAGAACAGAGGGATCATGTCACATCGCCGATGACCGTTGTTTAGTTATCTCTCCTTAAAAGCCTATGAACTTCTGTCAATGGACGGTCCACTATCTTTATCTTGATCGTGCTGGAATCCCCACCTCTAACTAAACTATTTGATCCATCCATTGCTTCTATGGCTATGGTCGAGAAGCGTTTTGATAGTCTTATGGTCTTTGACTTTCTAGTTGATAGGGCTATCTTTTCCCAGCTGGGTTAACAAAGGGGGGGGAAATGGCCCTGTGACATCCTCAAGTCAACGAGTTAGGAGCACATACCGGGTTGGAAAGCAGAGAATAGCAGAGAGGAAGCTGCAATTGCACCTGTTGAATAAGTTTCAGTTGGAAGAGGGGGCATTAGCGGTTTAGGAATCGATATAGCAGCTTCTCCTAGAGATGGAGTAGCGGCATAACCGTATGAACCGTACTCGTCTGCTTCTTCTTGGCATCAAGCCCGCCCTTATTCCTTGCATCAACAGGCAATCCCGCATAAAGCCTTGCATTCCAGGCTCTCCATCTATTCTATCATCAAGCATTGGCAACGCCGAAATCACTTTGTATTTTAAGTGTCTTTCTTCGATTGGTCCATCAGTTTTCAGTTGTGGAATAGCGCCTAGGGCATCCTCTGGCTTCCATTCGTTGAATACCACTCGATCGGGCCTAAAGTGCTTAGAATGCATCTCAAAATCCCACGAAGCTGAAGCACCCGGTTTACGAATCAATCAAACGAGCCGCAGACGCCAAAGCTAAGGCTTTCAAAGCATCCGAATTAGCATCAGTAGACGTAGAAAGAGATCCTATTCCTGAATAGGTTATTAATAAGAAAGCGCTAACTTGTATATGTTAGATAAGTGAACAGCTGCATTCCGTAAAGCAGTACTTAGCTTCAGTCTTCACAGTCCTGGGCGCACTAGACTAGAATGGATAGCACTGGTCGGAGGTGAAGCTTCTACTTAGACCTTGAATTCCTAACTCCGCTGAAGGTTAAGGAAGAAATCGTATCTTTTCAATATCCGGTAAAGAAGGCTGGAAAGAAGGCTCCAATAGTACCGGTGAGTCGGGCAAGTAGGTAGACTATCCAAATGTGTGAGAAATCGATCGTAAAAAAAGAAGTAGGTTCAAACGTGTTACCGCTTCCGGAATGGATTTCTTTGAGACAAGAAAAGATAAGGGATTTGCTTTTCCCAGCCCTTGTCTGAGAGATTCCTTTCTCTTTTAAAAGAGAATTTTGACCTCAACCTCACTCAAGGGATAAAAGGGACGATGAACTCAGTGGAGGAGAAGCAGTCCTGATGAAATAGAAAGAATGCCCTAGCTATGATCCCATCTAGCCGTGATGCGCAAGGGCCTATATTCAAATGAATGCAAGGGGGTGATTGCCCTCATGGGGATGGGATGAATACGAGCTGTCGGAAGAGCAGCTCTCTCTGAAGCAACCCATCCAAGAATATCTTGATTTGGTAGAGTACCAGTCACAACACTAGAACCAAGTTAGGTGAGCTTGAATGCATCGGTCAGAACGGGTAAAGCAGTTTTTAGAGCGTACTCCATCCGATCTAGGCGTATGGTGGAATCTATCCATACTTTCAAGTTGTGCTTGAGGGAGGTACCCGATCCGTACTATCCGGCACTTTTCCAACTCCAATTTCCTCTTTCAAGTGGATTGAACTCTTTCTAAGACAAAAGGTGTGAGAAGACAGATCTTCTATTTCAAACTTAACATACAGCGTAGAATGAACGAATTTGACCGTAGCATTAGCGCGATAGCTTGCTTTTCGATATGTGGAAGTGAGTACCACCAAAAGCCTTTCACTATCGCTTTTCGGCTTCATATTTATTCATAGCTTCTCACGCAGCCTTCTAATAGAAATGGTTAGGTTGATATTATTGAGGATAGTGCTTGCTTCTAATCTTTGCTATCGAAACCCTCCCCTTCCACAATGAAATATCTCACAGAGAGAGGTTCTGTTCTATGAAATGTTGAAGGTTGACTCCCGTTCGCCTGAGACGCATTCAACCCTTGAAACTTTCAGACTTCAGCTTAAAAGCAGAGCATTTCCCGGGACTACATGGGGGATTTTGATCGAATGAATTTCTTTTATAAGCCACCATTGAAATGTGGTCAACAGCGTCTTTTTTGCTTGTTTTTGATCGCATTGACTTAACTGGCGAGGGTGAGTACTCCGATACAACGGGTAGCGAAGCAGAGCTACCTTGTCTAACCCTAGATTCTATTGGATTCGAAGTTGATCCTGAATCGGTTTAAAACCTGACTTACATCGACTAGCCCATCTTCTTTCCAGGAATGCAAAATCTTACCCTTGAGCAATAGAGTCCTCCCATCCAGGTACCGCCAACGCCTGGTCGACCTTGCCTGATGTATCTGTCAGTGAAGGAAGCATCCATGAGTGGTGCCCTTGGTCTGCACGATGAAACGGGTAGGAAAGAAAGAGCCATATACTATCTCCGCAAGAAGTTCACTGATTATGAGGTAAGGTATAAGGTTCTAGAAAATACCTGTTTAGCTCTTACATGGGGCCTCGAAAGGCCTACACCACAACATGTTGAACTATACGACCATGCCCTTCCCCACCGGTTCATCCCCTTTCTACAAAGCCAACTCCGTTGCATTCCTTTTCCACGAGTGGGCGATGAAGGTTCTATCGGGACTTCCAACCGATGGAACTATCCACCAAAAGGGGCCATAGGCTAGGTTGCGGAACAATTGGGTAGAGGGTCAAGTATGAAAGCTTAGGAGGATTTTCGATAACCATTCTTCAGCCCCACCTTAGTTTTAGCTATTGCGGACATGGGTCTGTCAAGCCACGGACTCTGATACTACAGCTAAGCGAATGTATCCGTCGACGAGACAAACATTTATTTGTCTGTCGAGACTTGATTGATTTTCCAGGAAGACCTGTACTCCCCAAAATCACAGTAAAGGCTGTCGATTTGATAAAAGGGGATGTTTCAACACCAGAAAGTGTCTCTTTCTGCAACCAATACTATTCCACAGCCTTCCCTCTCCTCAGCTTACTTAACAGAGTTGGTTAAATAACTTGATTTCAAGTCCCTGAGTCACATCGCATCCATCTCTTTAGGTGGTTTTTGAAGTACAGATAGACGAGAACTCAAGGCGGGGTTCGTTTGAACAGGCATTTATCAACGATGGAACTAAAATCTATGATATATGTAACATGATACTACCTCTGATTGATTCCGTACTACAAGCGTTGTGTACCATGCTGGAACCGAGTACCAGTGGTGAAGTGGGCGTGCTGTGATACTAAAGAATAGGTCTTCAAAAGCTGTTTGAAAGTATGTTAATGCATATTCCAGCACGTGGTCAGACCCCCGGGGAATACGCATATCCAACTACGACCAGCCCGCAAGAGCCAGCTGCGAGGTTTCACTGAAGGAGTGCCCACGGGTTTCATAGGGCCTATGCAAGAAATGCGGAGGCTAGAGCCCTATTCCCGCCTCGCGAAGCTCTGACTCCGTAAGGGGGCATTATACAGAGGTGACTGGGGCTACGAGTCACTCCACCACACCTTCTTCGAGGTCAGGAACGTACCAGAGAAGTTGTATCTCAGGTCGCTAACAGCTCTTTACCCTCCTTTGAGTGATTGAATACCTAAAGCTTAGCTCGAGCTCGCATTCCTCAATCCACAATATAGTAAGCAAGTCTACTTACTTCCTCTAACAAGTAAGCAATTTCATACCTGATTGCTAGATTAGCCTTAGAGAATGAATTCCCTCTCTAATACCTTCATTCAATTCACTCTGACTTTATTAGAACCTAACTTAGCATTTATGGCGTTCGGGACTCCTCTGTCTTAGCTCGAGCTCACATACGCAATTCCATTTCGTTAGCAGGGCTGGCTGCTGGTCTGAATGTGGTCTTACGAGCCTTCTCCCAGTCCTTTCCTTACTCTGTCGATGGTATGCCTGAGAGGGCGGTCTTTCTCCTTGGCTTGTACTCGAATAGCCTTTTTGTTCGAAATCGAGAACTTCCTATTGCCTTTGATAAAAGGGAAGGATGGAATTCCGTCTGTTGTCACAAGAATAGTTCAAGTTGAATGCGAATAATCGATTGAATCCGATCTTTGAAGACTTGAAGGAATAGTGTCCTAACCCGGCCGATGTAGAGTTCTACCTTTTGGCAGTACTACCTCGTAGGGACTACCAAGCGCACTTCGCAGCATTTCTTTCTTGTCATTCTCGGATACAAAAGCAAAGACTTAAGACCACGCTGGCTCTGCTGCGAAAGGCAATGATGCGTGCCGCACTCATGAGGGACAGCCTATGTTCTTTCAATCCCAAGCCACTCAATCATTCTTCTTTTAGTGTGCCTTCTTCCCCACACTAATCAGCTCTTCATCCTATCTATTTCCATCAGCTCTTCATCCAATCTATTTACTGTTTTATGGCTACCAGAATAGGCCTTCTTTGCATCCAGATAGGCCTTCTTTGCATGGTGTATACTGGTATAGCGGAAGTTACTGACTGAACCAGCAATCTTCTACTGACTGAACCAGCAATCTTCTTCCATCCATTGGGAACAGCGCAGCCTGCCATCCATCCAACCTATCTTTCACTTTGAGTATGTGGTTGTATGTGGTTTTAGAGACCGTCTTCCATATGAAGGTACCCATTCTTTGTACTTCTATATGAGGGAACTCCTTTGTACTTACCATGGTCTGCTGTGAGAGGCAATTTGACATATAGCACCAATCTCCCGAGCAGTAAGCATGTGGAAGTGGTGTGAATGAGCCTGGATAAAGGATGAATTTGCCTTAAAAGCTGCTTGACTTATGGTAAATGGAAGTTGGCTGTCTACATATCATTCCTTAGCTTAATTAGGCTGTGTGTCCAGCCAAGATCCCTTTTGATCATTTGTCATACATCCGTGTATACACCAAAGTGTGAAACGGATTCCATAAGAGCAATAGATAGAATTATTGTTGCAACCATTATAGTCACTGTTTTCATCTTTCCTATTTCTTTATTATCTATTTGGAGTGGATCAAAGGATGTTTGTGGAAACAAATCCCTTACAACTTTATTGATAGGCTCCCCGCAATCGCATGGGCTATGAACATTTGGATGGCTACAACAAATATGTTTAACATAAGCATCTTCGATTGTCTTTATAAAGTCTTTGAGATGGGGTGTACACAGTGCCCCAGGTTGATTTAATAGTTGGTCAGGGGCTAGGCTGATCCATATTGCAAATCCCATTATGATTAAAAGAAATAGATGAAAGCGAAGATCATAGAAAAAGGAGTATTTTATAGCATATGGGAGTGATACGCTTTTGATTTTACTACTTAGAGCGTCTAAACTACTACTTGGAGTGTCTAAAACAACACCAAGCCCAACATTCTGTTTCATTGACTGCAGAAGGGGTATCTTATTTTCAAAAAAACTATTTAATATTCTGTAATTATCAGGCAGATAGGGATGCCCTGTTATAAGACTTTTAATTGAAGTCAAAGGTATCCAAGGTGCTAAAGTATATTTAAGAACACTTCCATCTTGAAAAATATATTTAAAATTCTTACTCCTCGAATAATTAAAAATAGACTTCATATTATTTCGATATGTTGGATTAAGATAATCAAGATTATATTTACGTCGTATTGATGCTTTTCTACCATTCACATAATACCATATTTGTTCTTTTATAGGCATTTGTTGCTCTCTTAAATGCATTATATCTCTTAATCTCTGTTTCTCACTTAAATTCACAGCAGAAGATGAGGAAGATGTGGAATCAATATTATTGGATGAGGAATCGATATTCTTGCTAGTTGTATTACTAGAACTTGGAATTGTATAACTAGAACTTGGATTTCTGTAGCTAGAAATAGGATTTGTATAACTAGAACTTGGATTTGTATTACTAGTACTTGGATTTCTGTAGCTAGAAATAGGATTTGTATTACTAGAACTTGGAATTGTGTTGCTAGAACTTGGTTCATCATATTGTTTGGTTCGTATCTCTGGTTTTTGTGATGTTAATTTCCAAAAAAGGGAGAATGGAAAGCCTGAACTCATACAACGTGATTGAACCATCGGATACATTTGGTATGGGCCAAGCATCTGAACATTACAGAAATTGTCATAAGAATATCTCATCAAAGGATATGGTACATGATTCTTGCGTGAAATACAAAAGGATGTACTTTTATGTAAAGATGAGGATACTGACACATTTATTGTGAATCTTGTACGGAAAAAAGTCATATTTCGATTTTCTCTTTTTTAGCAGTTCAAAAGCAGGATTTTTATCTGCCTATGCTAACTTTCACTCTATTTTTGTTCCCTTGCTGGTATGCTTGGCTTACTTGGATTGGGGTTATGGCGTTGTTGCCATGGAAGCTTCTTTCAATCAAGATTGCATTCCCTTCCTTTGATTGAGAGAATAAAGAATGAAACTGGTTTCAGTGAAAGAAATGAAAGCAAGGGGAAAGATTGACGTAGGTAGATATGCGGAGTGTTTGCAGTGCAGATAAATCTATGTCACGATATGAGACAATGCCTACCTTTCGGAATCTCTTCCTTCCTCTTTCTCCATTCCATGGTATAGTACGGGATGGAATAAGAAATATGCATTTGGTTCTTGCTCTTCCCCTTTCATTTTCTAGGCCCTTCATCTCGAATCGATTTCGTGGCATATTCCGAAAGAAAGAGGGAAAGACTTCCACGTACTAAATAGTTGTTTACCAATACAAACCGCACCGGAGAGACAAGACAGACCGAGTTGCTTTTCTCTCAGTCCAGTGAGGGTTTGCTTCCCACGTGTTCGCGACCGGCTTGGTTGCTTCTTTCCAAGTTCCAGTTGGTTATCTAGTTGTGCGGGATTGCAGAGTCGTTAAGCCAGCGAGTGATTCCCCAGTCCTTCTTTTAGCTTCAAACTAGCTATGCAAGCCCTAACCTAACTCCTATAGCAAGAGTAGTGCTACTAAGCGAAGAAAGGTACCTCTGCATTGATTGACTAAAGCAGGAATTCAAACCTCTATCACAGACAGCCTAAATGCTTTGCTTACTGATCCTAGGAGGCAAACCTAAGCAAGAATAGATCTTGCATTTCCTGCCATTTTCGAGCAGCTGGCGGTCTGCCTAGACCATGTGTTTGGATTAGCAAAAAAGGACTTCCCAAAGTTCATTCGTAATGCTACCGGATTTGGATTGTCTCCACAGCACTAGGTCATGTATTGTATAAGAAGGAGGACCGGGGATGATTCTCTTGGCTGGAATCGGCTCAATAGGCCTTTCTTGGTTTGCAGTAGCTTCCTCTGGTTCTTGATTGGCTTGCTCTTCAGCTTCAACAGCATTTCATTTAGATGATAGCAAGTTAAAATTCCGTTAGACGTGAGGTCGCGGAGAAGTGAATCTGAGAGCTCCTTTTCTGGCATGCCAAAGCAAGCTAAGCGATCTATTCTATCGATTCTCTTCAAAAATACAATGACATAGCCTTACCACATCGCAATAGGAGCTGCAGTTAGCTTGAAAGGTAGTTGAGTGGGTAGGCAACTCAATAGGAATTTTCTTAATTCAATCATCCCTATAAGTTATATCTCGATCTAGCTAGCTGCTAAAGCCGGGTACCAATAGGTTATAGGTGGGAAAGCAACCCGCGTGGAATGCAAAGACTCTTCACCTAGCTCGAACGTGGTTAATGGAAAAATAAGGCGTAGGGGCTGCTTCAAAGAGAGAAGGCGTGGGGACACGTAAGTCTCTGCGAAAGAAGTACACACCGGCACTGGCTCGAATATTCAATCTTTTCTTCTCTTTACCCTGTGGCGCGTAGGTCGGAGTCGAAAAGGGTAGCGAACCAGACCCCTTGTTTCCCTTACTGAACGGAAGGAAGGGTTCCCCTACTCGCTTGCTAATGGACTATAGCCGGAACGAAGGCACGGATTATATAAAAAGTCTTTCCTATTCTCCCAGTCTCGCAGTTGTCAGCTTCTTAGCTTTGGTTTTAGCCCCTTTCTTCTTTATAAGCTTGTTTGTCTTCGGGCTTTCGAGTTGGATATCACCATATACTAGTGCTAGTGCGGGTGAAAGCCTTGATTTTATGGGAGAGGAAGGAATCATTGAGGGCATTCCCGGTCTTACAGTGCATTCATGCAGCAAGATTCAGATTGAATGGACATAGAGGGAACGGGGTCTAGTTCCGGGTGAAAGCCTCTTTCCCAACTTTCCTAGCTAGTCAATTTGAAACACCTTTCCTTATTAGCTGCTTTCCTTCGGGCGAGCTAACTCCTTCTTTCGCTACTCCGCTCCTCAACTACTTTTGAGTCGAGCTAACTCGGTCGATCTAAAACTACCCTCAACCCATCGTATCGGTCTTGCTTGTACGTACCCTCTCTCCTTTTATTTAGTTGAGTACCTTCGAGTCTTTTCCTGCCTCTCCGAACTACTTCGAACCAACCTCTCCGACTTCTTTCGTCTTTTCGGGCTAGTTACTCTCGTATCCAAATTAGCCTTAGCTAGCCAAGCTAGTTCGGTTCCTCCCTTTCCTGCTGGAGATTATTCAATTAGTACCGAACCGCTACTCGAATCCCTTTTAATTAAACCCGATCTGGTTGAGGTGGAATGAATCCTACTATTGGCTTATGGCCTTCCCCGGGCCTAGGGGTATTATGCCATGCCCACTAACCCCCGATATTGATCTTGATCCCGATCCTTATTCAGTTGATGAGGTTGAAGACTCTTCGGCTGATGGTGTGGAATTTCAAAAATTAAGAAAGCTTTCCGCCCGCTACTCTTATTCTTCTTTCACTCCTACCCTATCTATAAGGGCTAGTTCCCTCGGTCAATCAGTTTGCAACTCCGATCCAAGACTGTCAGACTTAACTGACTTGACTGCTTAGCTTAGTCCATCGAGGGAAAATCCTATAGCTACTTCCGGTCGAATAGCATCTGAGAACGTTGTGTCAGCATCTCCGAACCTTGGCGAGGAATCATTCCTATCTGGCTAAAAATCCTCTTAGTCAATCCATTTGAAATGGAACTTCTAGCCACTGGGTCAACGTTAACTCCACAAAGATTTTCGAGTTAGCTTCTGCTTACCTGCATTAGAAGTCAAGTCTTGGTACCAGTTACATACTTTTCTACCGGACTGATTCGTTTTCATTTCCTATCCTCCCCACCCCAAGAGCTTCTCTCCTAAACTAACTGGATGACCTCCGTGCCGTGGAGGCGAAGTCAAGCTGGCAACCTCCCTTACCTTACTTTTAGTGCTTTTAGTATCGCCAATGCCTTCAGTCGAGTTCCACTTTCCAGCTACTCTGTACTCTTCTCTTACAGATGAAGTTAGAGATTTCGCTTTACCAAACCTTCTTCCAGAAGTCAAAGATTTGACAACCCTAGTTAGATTGTTATATTGGAATACAATATACTTAGCTAGCTGTCTTTTAGTCCCTCCTAAACCCCTTCACTCCTCTAAACTTCCTATTCTTACCTATCCGCCTCTCAAACTAATGCGCTTTAAGCCCTTCAATCCGCGCCTAATCCTTTTCAGCCTAGTAGTGCTTGACTTACTCCCGCATCAATTCAATTCCTTCTTTCTCTCTACCCTGATGGTGTTGGTTTGAACAAAGGGTTACCTGCACTCGGAAGCCTTTTTCTTAAAAGAGTTTCTGCTTCGGGGACAGAAGTTTCATTTGGGAAGGTGGTATCCTATAGTTGATCACTTAAGCTTTTAGCTTAAAGGACAGATCTTTGCTTGAACTTAACCCGAATAAGGCCGACAACAATAAAGATAACTAGGTGCTAAGCCTTTATATGAAACCATTTCTTTCTCTCTGGGAATCATAGCCTACTTTCGTACCAAAGGGTTGAGACTTTCCTTCTGAGATGGGAGGAGACTCGCCAACGGAGATGGAGAGAATGTGCTCCTACTATCTTTCAATCGCCGATGCTAAAACAAAGAGGGCGTAGACCCGAGGGGAGGTTGAGTCAGCAGCTAGTTTTGCCGGAATAGGAATAAACGATGCAATTGAATCTGTTGGAGGAATGGCATTAGAGCTATAGACGGAATTAGTCTTAGTCTCAATATCCCCTGCTCTTGTTGAGTCGACTGTGATTCTTCTTGATAAAAGGCGAATGGTCTCGTTATCGTATGAAGTCGTTTTCCCGGCTCGCAAAAGCCCTTCTTCTTAGTGTTCTAGTTGTTGCAGCTTCTTATTCTACAACCTTTATTTGAAAGAAAGTCGTTTCCGAGAAAAGACTTCCTTCTTTTCGGTCAATCAGTAAATTAGAAGGTTCCAAATGAATTGGTGCAGGAGCGAGGTCTCGTTTATGGTTCGTCCTTGCTTGAGAAAGAGAATGGCGCAGCAATAAGACTTTCTGGTTTGAAGTTTAAGGCATAATTAGACATTGTTGGAACAAGAGCATCCAATAAGCCAATTTCCTTCAGAGGGAAGTAGTATGACTGTTATTGCTAGCTCTAACTATGCCCAGCCAGGCAAAATCAAAAACCTATCCGTCAACCATCTAAGACCGGTCAACCATAGTTCTTACTCCGCCTTTCACTCGTTTGCAAACAATAGAATGGCATTCAGGAGTTGAATAAAATCAGCAAAGGTCTGAAAGGAGAAATCTGTCTCATGTCATGGCATGGAAATAGTAAATGCCGCTGATCGTCGCTAATGTTAATGTGTTTCAATAGTCGGAGAAAGAGAAAAAGCTAATCATTGATCCGAAAGTGCCACAGTCTCCTCCCCATTACCTATTATCTTCCTTGCGTGGGATATCTTAACTAGGGTAATCAAGGTCAAATCAAGACTTTGGAAAATTCCTCCTTTATCCCACATTCCATTCACAGCTGCTATTCCGACATAAGGTTAGAGCTAGAGCACAAACTAAACTCTTCGTCTTAATATAAGAAGGCATTAGACATGGTTAAGAGACCGGAATCCTTGATTGAAGTGAAGGAAGGAAGCGAAAAACGGAAACCCAAAGCCAAAGCGGTATAACGAAAGATTGATATCTGTAATCAAAGGTTATGTATGTGCAGCGCAATCAATCTTTTTTAGTTAGACGTTTTCTAACCTGCCCACCGAGACAGCAGGAAAGAAGAAGTCGACTGACGCTTATACCATGCCTTCAAAGAGCTTGTTTAGTGCGCTGGTTACGGTTTCAATTAAACCGAAAGCAGTCAACTTTTAGACTTAGACTCGGGAGATCTGAGAATAACAAAGAATTTGGTCTACTCGGCTGCCTCTATTTCTATGTATGTCATCGTCTTTTTTGAATGAATAAGGGACAGGGCTTCCTTTCCCTTCCGAAAAAAGCTTTGATTGGAGTTTAGTGCTTCCGGGAGATCTTTTATTACCATTCAATTAGAACAAGACTGTAAGGGGAGAGATTGACAGAGCCCCTTTAGAGAGAGGGGTGGCTGACGCCTTAAGAGAAGGAGAGCTGGAAGAGCGGGAATAAAATGAGAAAAGCGACGAACAGCTGTAGAAGCTACAGAGTGTCGGTCATAAACCGGAAGAAGGGCAAGTCAGTACCCCGGTTAAGTAATCGGATGCCTCGTTCCTGACCCCTATCCCTATATAGTAGGAGATGAAGATTCAAGCAAGGAAGGGAATCGAACTCTGTCCTAATTCCTTACTATTGAAGGTCGGGGTTCAGATCCAATAAGGGCATCGTTCGATGATGTCGGGAATTCCTCTTCTGGCTGGTTTGACACAATTCCTTTCGCTTCCCCATTTCCGCGCAGACAAGCCTTCTGGAAGACTACTTTACCGCTCCGTGGGATCTAAGGCGGGGAGCTTGCTTACTCACTTCCATAACTGATCTAACTAGAAAGAAAATCTCTAACTGGTCCTAAGGATAGACGCGCTGGGATAGCAAGTTTGTTGAAAGAGGGGCAGGAGATTCTAGATCTTGAAAACCAGGTTATAGGGCTATATCTTGCCATGGTAGGGGCATTCCCTCTTGTAGCAGTCTCAGTCCACAATCCAATTTCAGTTGCAGAATACAGGTAAGCCTAGCCAGCAGTTGGAGTGTTAAAGGTTGCAGTCCCCGAGGTCAACTTTCTAGATTACCATTCTCAGTCCCATTAGTCCCAGACTCAGTAAAGCCATCAGGATCAGACAAGGAAGCTAGAGATAGCAGATTCTCGTTGCAGGATGAAATTTGGAGTTGAAGTTCTCGTTGCCCTATTTTCCCTTCCTTTAAAGGCTCCTTACCAGATGCTGCCTTGGATCGAGTTGCAGTGCTAATCCTGCTTTTTGAAAAGCAGCTATCTTTTCATCTTCTGGAGTTCGATAGCCAGGTAAGACTTTCTACCAGTCCCAGTCTTTTCTTTGTCTATGGATAAGGATAAGTCGCCTATGGATAACCAGTATTTGCCTACCCTCCTAGAAAATAGAAAAAAAAAGGGTTTTCTTACTTATTTAAATGAAAATGAATATCCATCCATTTCATTTCGGGCTAGAGTTGGACGCTTATATATGATAGGTTCTTTATACATTTACATTCGCTGACTTCGAAGAGAAAGAGAGACTGGCTACTGGCTTGAAACCGTCCTTTGCTTTTACAAAGGGAGCTCTTGTCTTTTTTTTTTGCAGCTTTTTTTGTTGCTGGAACTATGTGGTATGGCTCAGCAACTACTCCGATTGAATTATTTGGGCTCACTCGTTATCAATGGGATAAAAGAGACTTCCAGCAAGAAAGATATCGAAGAGTTGGTGCTGGGTTAGAAAAAAAAAAGTTTATCCGGTCCCTGAACAATTAGCTTTTTATGATTACATCGGCAATAATCCAGAAAAAAGGTGGATTGTTCAGAGCGGGCTCAATGGAGATAGCATCCTGCTTCTTGTGAAAAAAGAAATTGCATATTACATATTATGAAATATGGATTGTTCGAAAAAGGGCTTGTTCTCTTTTCGACGGTAACGAGAAATTGAATAAGAGAGATGAGGCAAAGAAAAGAAGGAATTGATAGAGTTGCGTTGCGTATAGAAGTTCCATACCTTCTTGATCGAGTCAATTGCCTTGCTTTGCTTGTACTTACTTCAGTCGAGATTTCGTTGGTGTTCAGTGTGGTCAGTCTTCTTATCCTATATGTTTTTCAGTTTCAAAAAAGAGAAGGGGAAGAAGCGGGGTAGAGTAATGGTGAACTCATCAGGCTCATGACCTGAAGATTGCAGGTTCGAATCCTGTCCCCGCCTAATCAGTGAAACATTGTTGACCGGGATAGAAGGCTGGTCTCAACCCGTCTACCAATGTCATTTCATGAAGATGGACACAGGCTTGGGGGCGGGCGCCTATCCGACATATAATCGGTACAGCCGGTATATAAGATTCTTACTATGAATCAGAGTTCCACCCTATTCTCATCTCTACTACGATTAGTGCCTCTAAAATGGCAGAGAGTTTTTGAATATCAGAAGTCCGCTGTTAATTATTTTCTTTTTTATAAAGACAAAATTGATCTTGTTCTCCTCAATCATAAAATCGAGTGACCGCTGCGCCCCTCTCCCTATCGGTCGAGCTCTTCAACCCTTCTCCGCCGTTACGAAGTTCTTCTGCTCTCATCTTCAAAAAGGAAGGCTAGAGTAAGGGGGGACTTAGTCTCGTTCCCATAGTTGCCCCCCAGAAACAGGGTTTAGGAATTGTCCACCTAAACGCCCTGAAGAGCATTGGCTCAGTTGCAGCGCACCAACTGAGAGATACACTAAATGTATCAAAGCTCAATCGAAAAAAGAAAAAAAAAGCAAGAAATTAGATCCTTACGTTACGCTCCTGGGACTCCTCGGCACAGGGAGTACGGGCCTTCATCTCCAGGGGAAAAGCATCGAGTGCGCGGGCGCTGCTTTCGACAAAAAAAAATGCATTCATTCTCGAAGTTATGGCGGAATGCAGCAAATCCCCGCATTCACGTAGCTTAGAAGGGGTGCTGGTTCTTCCCTCCACACGTTCTCAAACCGATCGAGAAAGTGAAGTACCAGAGGATTTTTCGGGATTTCTCTTTCGGAAGAAAAAGATTGAAATGACTGTTCAAAATTTCACCTAGACTTTCTAGATTCAAAAAAATTGTATTTTCTTAAGAAATGTTTATTATTATTAGCGTTGATAGCTCTCTTCTTTCAAGCTTATGCCGTAGAAGCTGACATCAGGCTATTGGCCAATTATTTTATCTGCATCTTCTCGACCAAGACCCAGAAGGGGTTCGGATGAACTCGCAAGGACTCGACCCGAGAACTTCCCTCGTAGAGTGGCGTCTTTTATAAGACTCGAGTCTCTCAGTGGAACTAAAAAAAAGAGTTTGAGCTCTTTTGGCTTACTTTTAGCCACGGCTATCCGCATGTGTCCCAAAGTGACGTCCATTTTTTGGTAATGGATATACTCGAGAGAAAAGTGTGGAATTCGACCTCTCCTTATACGCGGGGTCATGGACTCCTTTTTTGTTTAAGACCCCCTTTTGATTTACATTCAATTCTTTATTGAGCGTGATGTGGAATCACCATCATTACACATTCATTGTTAATCTGGCTGCTGGTCTAGCGATCCCTCCTAGCCGCCGCCTAGAGTGCAGCCTGCCTGCAGAACCCTTAACGTAAGTCAAACTGTGCTCCAGACGGGGGAAATGAAAGCAGAATTCGTTCGGATCCTCTCACATGTTCAATCTTTTTTTAGCGGTTTCTCCAGAGATCTTTATCATTAATGCAACCTTCATTTTGCTCATTCATGGAGTTGTCTTTAGTACCTCTAAGAAATATGATTATCCGCCGTTAGTCAGTAATGTGGGTTGGCTTGGATTACTTAGTGTTGCGCGCCTAGGAGGGCAGCGCGCTTTGGGATGCGTAGGAGCTATTATCGCCCAGCCCCCTAACCTAATGCGGCACCGGGTTTGGATCGCAGGGAACCGTAGCATGGGGGACGTCTGATCCTTTTGCCGCCGCAAGGCTGGCTAATCGTACGCAGCAGGCTCGAAGACCCCTGGTTCTGGAAGGCACATGAGTCCGAACGCTATGTTGAATGTGCGACCGACACTACACTACGTAGGTACCTGTGCAGGTGGGGCGTCGGTCGGTCCTAGAAACGGCGGCAGTGGCGCGAGAAGTTAACAACCGGGCGTGCTGCAACCTAGGGATCACCAGGCAGCTCTTTCACTCTATAGGGATCGGGGGGGCATAGCACAATTCTTCTTGGAGGAGGGTTGGTTTGCCCGGGTGACTGATCCTGCCATAATGTACTCCTACCTATTATAGCATCGGCAACCGAAGTCGAGCATACATACGACGATCTTCATGCGTGAATAGCCGGGAGGAAAGAAAGGGCGGTAGATGATAATGAAAAAGGGCGCCGCGTCTGGACGGGCGGGCGGAATAGATGAGCGAAAGGTGCCATGCCATGGAATGGGGAAGATCCCGAGTCTCATGTAAGACAACTAAATGCACCTCTCGTTGCACTCGAGCTCTTCAACCCTCTCGTTGCTGCCGAGGAACTGGGGGACCTTATCGATCGAGCACAGGATAGGCAATTGAGAGAGAAAGCGAGCCTCTTCGTTATGGGGAATCAATGCTCCGGGCCGAATAGAGCTTACCTCCGGCACCTGCCTTTCTCCGGCGCATATTAGCTTAGCTGCGCTTAATAGGCCGCTTTGGCTTCCTCTCTGGAGGCCACGCCACTTTCCTTACCTTACCCACGCTACACTCCCACTTCAAGCTACGCCTGCTGAGCAAGATGCATTGCGATTTCCTCTTCTGTGGACGCCACCGGAATATGATCCGGGACGGGAGGAGAAAGACTTTTTTTTTCGGCGGGCTTTCTCTCGTAAAGCTAAAGACGCCCCAAGACAAGGCATAACTTTTCTTAGGAAGGGGACATGATCAATAGATAGAACCTGGCTGGATCGGGGCTGGGATAGTGGCGCCCATTCCTAACCAGTTCCGAAAAGGTTCGCTCATACTGGAGGGAGCATCCCCGCTTAATGATCGGTCCGCTAGTTCACGCAAATCCGAAGAAGTTATCACGGACGAGCCACATGCAGGGAAACTTGCACGTGTGGTTCTGGCCGGGCTTTCCTGAGGTATCTAATAACCTTGCTTCTGCTCGCCGCTGGCGCACCTCTACTAACTATTGCCCATTTATTCTGGAATAATTTTATTAGGAGGGACAATTTTACATATTTCTGCCAAATCCTTCTATTATTAAGTACGGCTGGTACCATTTCGATGTGTTTCGATTCTTTCGAACAAGAGAGGTTTGATGCTTTTGAATTCATTGTATTAATTCTACTTCCTACTCGCAGTATGCTCTTTATGATCTCGGCTTATGATTCAATTGCCATGTATTTAGCTATTGAGCCTCAAAGTTTATGTTTTTATGTGATCGCAGCATCAAAAAGAAAGTCTGAATTTTCCACGGAAGCCGGCTCAAAATATTTGATCTTAGGTGCATTTTCTTCTGGAATATTATTGTTTGGGTACGACCGGACAACTACCGATATCTCTTAATAGAATATCTTTTCTTAGAATGTTGTTAGAAAGATGTATCTATATATCTATATCGTAAACTATCGGATCGGGTATTACTTAGATGTGAAACTTGCAGACCTCATTGGTTGTGATATTGATCTTACGGGGAGAACGAAATCAAAGAATATATAGACTTGTAGAGACTCTCTATGTAGTTTTCTATCTAGGGCGATCGATCTACATCTTTCCCCATAGCCCTGGGGCTGTGTCTTGATCTCCTACGTGCGAGAGGGCTTGAAGAGCGCGACTCGACTGAAAGGAGAGGTGCGCCAGCGGTGAATCTGGAGATTCCCCTTGGTCTAATTCCACGCCTTATGACGTTTCGAAAAGGGAGTCGGTGTGGCGTAAAGTGAAGATTGAGGGAAGTAGAGAAAAATGCCCTTCAGGGGTATTCCGAAGGTGTAACCTAGGCAACGAAAAAGGGGCCCGATACTTCAACTAGAGGAGCGACCAGTTGGTTCACCAAACCCCGACCCAGCGTCACACGTTTTCCAGGTCCGAAGGGATCCAGTGCCCAACTACCGACTCCTACCGGAATTGCGTTATCGGAGCCGAGCCAGGAATGGCCGTTAGTGGACACCCACCACTTTTCACCGGTTAGAGAGGCCCTCTTTAATACATTAAGAAAAGATGTTCACAGGGGCCAGAAAGACTCGGTCATAGGAACTTAGACTACCTACGCGCTGGTAAACGAAAACCACCTCGACCGGATCAGAGTAAACAACAATGTCGAATCAGGCCGCCCTTTGCCTTTTCTTGAAAGAATTCACACGCGGCCACCAGCTTTCCCAAAATAAGGAGAGATCTGCTGCTTACTGCTCACGAAAACATTCGACCTATACTTATAGTCAAGTCGTCTGCGTATCTTTCAGATCTCCTTCTATGAATCCAATTTCTTGCCCAAGGTTGATGGTCTTGCCTAAAAAGGGAAGAGAGGGGCGCAGCGGTCACTCGACCGTAAGGGATGAGGGACGAAGTGGTCACTCGAGTGCAACGAGAGGTTTGCAGAGCTCTACCGTAAGGTAGAGGGGCGCGGCTAAGATAGGGAGAGAGACAGAGGTATGCAGTCACTCGACCGTAAGGGAGAGGGTGAAGCTCGAGTGCAACGAGAGGGGCGCAGCTCCGGCGACCGTAAGGGAGAGGAGGGTTTGGTTTAGGTAAATATCTAATGCGTTCCCCGACTGGAGAGGTCATTTTTGTAAAATGGTCGGAAGAACGGTTTATATATAATATATATTACCGGCTGGCTGGTTTTTATGCAAAAAAGACAAAACAAACGGGATTCGATTTCTACTCATAAGGAAGGAAGGTTAGATACCTTTGACAGGGTTGTCTTTTTGGTTGAAATGGGATGGTGTTCAAACTCCCGAAATGCAGTCTAGACAGCTGGCCTTCCCCTTTCTGACTGGACTGACTCGGGGAAGGGTCAATCTCCTCCGGAACATGCTGCACAGCCACTCATTCGTCCTGACTAAACTAAATAGTAGAATCTATCTCTCAGCGATTCTTTTCTCCGCTAATAACCCCTTCCCAACCAGCTCGCCCGATCTATTTTGTAAGATCGGCTAATTCAAAGGGTGAATCTGGTCCGAAGTTGTCGGAACGAATCGTTTGCTTTATCGAACAAAGCTTTAGTAGGGGGTCTTGGTTGGCCCCCCTCTTTTAAACCATTCTAGCTGGCGTCGACCCGCTTTGCGATATGAACGGACACGAAGAAAGAACGCAGGCAGCGGAAATGCAAAAGAGAAGAGCAAAGATTCCAGACCCAGAGCATTTTATTGACTCAATCACAAATCTGTTGAATGAAGGTATACTCTCAGTCGCTAGTTAGAAGAAAATCCCTTGACTTTGTTTATGCCCTTATGCAGTAAAGAAAGCAAGTGAGACGGGCTAAGATTCCATTCGAAGTAACGTAACAGGATTCGATGTTGCACCATCTTCAACTCTTCCGGGGATCCGGGGTTTTTCGAGAAAAGGTCCCATCCTTCAATATCATGATTGGGTCAACCAGGCCAGATCATGAGTGAATAGAAAATCGAAAACGTACATAGCTGTTCCAGCTGAAATACTTGGAATAATTCTACCACTTCTACTAGGAGTAGCCTTTTTAGTGCTAGCTGAACGTAAAGTAATGGCTTTTGTGCAACGTCGAAAGGGTCCTGATGTAGTGGGATCGTTCGGATTGTTACAACCTCTAGCAGATGGTTCGAAATTGATTCTAAAAGAACCTATTTCACCAAGTAGTGCTAATTTCTCCCTTTTTAGAATGGCTCCAGTGGCTACATTTATGTTAAGTCTGGTTGCTCGGGCCGTTGTACCTTTTGATTATGGTATGGTATTGTCAGATTCGAACATAGGGCTGCTTTATTTGTTTGCCATATCTTCGCTAGGTGTTTATGGAATTATTATAGCGGGTTGGTCTAGTAATTAGGGGGCGGCCGTTCGGTCGCCTATGATACTAGGACCAATAGGTCAAAAATAGGTTTGTTTGTGCCGCAGGTGTTGAACGATCTACTCTACACAGGTGTGGGCTTACAAGGGCTAGGGCTCAGAAACCTTTTCTTTCATTCATCAATAGGGCCCTGGTCGGTCACTTTTCCGGGCCGGGATCGATAAGTGGAAGTCATAAAAAAGAGATCTTTCTCTTCGCACCTCCGATCAAGAGGAAGGGTAGCTTGTCAAGCTGGCCTATATAAAAATATATATAATATAAAATTGATTTCTATTTATAAGCAAATTCGCTGTCTTTTAACCGGCTGTTCTTCTTTGTCAACGCTACTAAGGACCTATAGGTTCGCCTACTTGACTTATGAAAGATAATGAGAATGGATTATTCAAAAAGGAAAAGGCGCTACTATACAATACATTAGTAGAAGTAAGCGTTAGCCTAGCCTACCCTACTAATGTATTGTATAGTGGGGTGTAGTATAATAGGCGAGCGAGTTAGCGAAGACGCTTAGGCTAATAGATAAGAGAGCGTCGGTGCGTAGCCTTCATTCTACTACGCTACGCAAAGGTTACGAAGTCACTTAGCTCGACGTTAGGAGAGTCAAGGGGGAACGCCATACTTACATAGAAGAACCGCAGTTCGCTGACTTTCTACTTTAGAAGGTCTAACCTTTTGCTCTCCTACTGAAAAGGGGCAAAGCCGCTTCGCACCACTGATAGACTACTTAAGATTCAATTCAAAAGGCCCTACTTAGTTTCGTAAGCCTTTGCCATTGTCAGTCAACTAAGTAGGGCCTGAGGCCCCCTGCGAATCCGTAAATCTGAAGAGCATGCCGCAACAAAAGGATGGTCCCCTATGCATTTCATTCTTTCTGGAAGAGAAAAAAGAAAAAAGAAAAAAGAAGTACCCCCCATCATGGTGAACCTCTCCTTGTGATCGGGATGAGGTAAATGCCTCCCAGCCGGGGGGCAGATCAAATCGGAGTTTCCTTAGGTATCCACCGACCTACAGTTATCCTTAAACTTCCGTGCTTGGTGGAGAAGAAGCGAACAAAGGTACGCTCGCTTGCTGTCTTGTTCTCTGCCGCGAACTGGGATCGCTCGCCAGCTAGGTTAGATTGGAGCAACATTTTTTGAGAACATATTACCCATCTTCGGGGACAAGGGGCGGAACGACCTCTCGATCTACTTACTGCAGCCCAGGAAGAAAAACGTCCGTCTAGGCGTTCCCTGTTGCTCCGATCCCCCCTACGCCTAGGACGTTGTCTGGGCCAAGAGCCATAGTTAGTTGCTGTTTTCATTTGGTTGTTTTTTCTCGTTGTTGATACCGGCAAGACCCAGCCAGATGATGTCTACTGGTTGGTAGTGAGAGGACTCTTAGTATCTGCATACCCAAAAGAAAAGGGGACGCTGATTAAAAAACAAGAATTTGCTTTTTTTTCTTGCTCCCCCTTAGCAGCAGGAAAGGAGTCTATCTATCTGCCTAGCTTTGGTAGATTTCCCCCAACGCAATCCACAGAAATTCCACGAATCCCTTGGTGGATAAGTCCGACGACTCAGCAGCAGTGCGGAATTGACTTTCTTGTCTGGTAGATCTGATAGGGGGCAATACATACCAAAAGGTTCGAAGAAGGAACGCGCATAAGAGTATATAAACGAGTGGTGTAACTCAAACTTAGATATCGACTATACGTATCTCAGTGAGTGAATGAGTTGTCCCTATACGAAGTCTAATCTTTTCGCAACCGAGATTGAGAAGAGTGTTTGAAAGGTGTGATCGAGGTAAGCATCATTCCACCTAAAGGCGGATTCACCTAGCGCTGCCTAGGGAAGGACGACCCAGCCGAGTAGCGACAGGTCATCTACCGAAATCGAGAGAGGTGCTTGTACTCATCTTGACGGCACTGGTCATACATGGCTTGTGGCATTGACTTTTTTTATGATGGATTAGTGACCTTGCTCCCATAAGCAGCAGCCCTTCTGGTGAACCGGTTGAACGGAGGGAGAAGTAGGCCTTGTTTCGCTTGCCCCCTCTTTGAATGTGTACAGTTCGAGCAAGGAAATGGCTAGCTGGGCCGAGGAACCACAATGAACGGGACGAAAGAATATGACCAAAGATAACAGTTCTTTTTTGTGCATGCAAGTATGGCGCTCCTGAGAAAATCGAGATCTTTTAGCTACTTTCGCCTATAATATATAACCCGGACCTGGTGAGGGATACCGGTACCGGAAGCTGGGTTGTCACTTTCGGATTTGGCAGTGGATTTTTCTGTACGTTCGGCTGATCAGACAGGGGGATCTCTCCGGCTTCGATTAGGTCCGTTATCTTGTTCTTTATCAAGCTGTTTTCAATGGAATGCCAATAGGGCTAGGGCTAGTTGTCAAACCTAAGACCAAAGTGGTTCCCTTATTCACTACGTCAGACCCGATTCCCCGGAAACTGGCATACGTAAGTAACTCGGGTTTCCCCCGACCCGAGGGTACCAATCTAAAGAGAGTTTAGTAAGGGCAGTACTCTTCGACTAGCTTTTAGCTTGAGTGGGCAGCATTAGATTCGTTAGAGTCGCTAGCTCTTCTTTCTCTTCCTTTGATACGTCTCCAGACGCGGTTCTACGTCCACTAGATGTATGTATCTGAATAAGATCCAGCCACAGCCTAACTAATAAAGCCGGGAGTGAGTTCAAAATCCCGTTGATGAACCAGTTTAGGATAGTTACCCAGAACGTATTGAAGCTTACCTTATTAGAGAAGAAGAGCCTATGACTCCATATTTAGATTCAATGGTTGAATCTAACAACACATACTCGAAAGAGTTCTGACTCTAAGGCAGCACGTTTATCGCATGCCCGACCCCCAGGACCAATTAAAGTGAATGAAGTTCGACGCAGAGCTTATTTGAATTTAAGGCAAAGAACTGTTCTGGGAGGATTATGCCATTTGAAGACGGGGATTCAAAAGATAGAAGAGCACCCTTTCTCCCCATTTTGGAGAGAGGATAGCAGCATTTGCCAGCTAAAGAGGTGTTCTAGGGTGTTCCCTCTTTAAGAGCCATCGGTGAATTAACAGCTTCGGGTTTTCATAAGGAATTTACGAAGATCTCTTCCTTCCCTTCGGGGTCGCAGTCACTGGCAGAAAATTCTTTCATCCGGTAGTAAAGCGCTAACGCGTCCCTGCTCTCAAATGTAGGATTCACAGATTTTGTTGCGGAGCTCGCTGCTTCTTCAGCAAAAGAGGGTCCGTAGTTTAACGTACCCGGCCCCGTTAGAAAACTATCACAACCAAAAAGACATGGCAAGGCTCATATCACACAGCAGGACATAGACTCATGGGTATGAGGGAAATCTGACAAGGTAATGCTAATTAAATCATTTTTGAAATAAGAGCGTGAGCACAGACAAGAAGTCAAATCAGCTTCCTGAGCTCGAGGAAGAGCTTTGATTTCGACATTGTGGGAGAGTCGGCTATAGGACTATTGACTTATTCTCTAACTTTCCCTCCAAGGCGACTTTGACATCAAGATTCAGACTCAGTGCGATGGCTTGCTTTCGACAAAGATTCCCGCACGTATAGAGTGTCCGGCAGCCCCTATTAGTAAAGGCAAGATCTGTATCTGCCTTTTTAGAGTTCACTGGTGAAGCCTTCAAGGTAGGTACAATGCGAGTCAGCCATTCTTCTTCCGGACCTACGTGTGTAGCATGGTCGTCAGCTCATCCCTAACTATGGATAGAGCTGGGGTAGGCAAAAGCCCATAAAGACCGGTGCCGGCTCGTCTGCGCATACTATTTTACAGATTCAAACTATTGAGAAGGAAGAGTGCCGTCCGCGCTTACTCTACGTTAAGCCTAATCTTAACGTTCTAACTCTTCGTTCTTACTATTACCCGGGAAGGGACTGGCCAAGACTGAAGCTTAAAAGCGTTGAACCTGAGCTATTTAGGGGAAAAAGAAAGAAAAAACCCCTCCTCTACTTCTCCTCCAACAGATGCGGATGAATTAGCTGTTAACATTTGAAGAGCTAACCCCTGAAGTTACTTTAGTCTCTTTCTCACCTATAGATGATAGATGACGAATCTAAAGGTGCCATAATGAAGTCAGTACCAGAAATACCACCAAGTATCCACCTATCGAATTGTATTTTGGTAGCCGGATCAAACACATATGGAGGTGTGGTTGATATCGACCAACCTGCAGCCATATCGTACACTTTCCACACGAGTCCAAACATGACGAGATTCACATCTCGCTCTGTCCTTTTCCATGTAGTAGTGCACATAGGTGCATCAAATAAGTCATCGATAGAGAGAAATTCGTTTAACGCAACAGAGTGATACCAATAAACCCATTTAAGCCACTGTTTAACCCAACGGTAGATCACAGTACGCTCATTGAATTCAAGTTCACCTTCGAAAAGCAATTGCTCTGGAGGCAACCGTAGCTCCTTAGGCTTGAATTCCTTTCGGAGATATGCAATTATCTTACCCCTTAGATAAGGATTGAGAGGGAGACCTCTTCCAATCCAGAATTCTAAAGGTAACTGCCCTTCCCTACTGTTAGGCCGCCGTCAGCCTTTCCCAGCGCTTACTCTGAGTAGACATAAGACGAGATCTAACACGATAGCCTGCACCTCCTAGGCGCTGAAGTACATTAACAGTTAACACCTATTTGGCACAAGCCAATCGTACTCCTAGAACACAATAAGGATCTTAGAGATATAGGAGAGAAATCGACCTGCATTTCCTTGACCCAGAACTTCTTAGCAAACTCGATTGCACCATTATCTGAAATTCTAGATTTATTATAAGATATTGATACACCTAATTTACTAAGAAGCTTTGTGTATTCGGAGGCAACCTTACTATTGGTGATGAGAACATCATCACCAAGAATAGCGTAGGGTATTTCTGTTTAGCTGCGCATTTTCTGCTGCCAACCATACCAGAAAATGGTGTGACAGCGAGAAAAGTGACCAGGAGCCATAGTAGCCGAGAGGCTGTCCAGCCAAGAATGCTACCTCATACTTTGACGTACTTTCTAGCTGTAATAGGATAATCAACTAGAAAGGTATTGAGACCAAGAGTACTGTTAACTACACTAGACGCGTATGTTGGACCAAAGAATAGTTCAAATACGGTATAGATGATCAATAATGGCCACCTATCAGTCGCAGATTTCAGTATCCTTAGGATGCAAAACCTTTCACTTTAATAGGGGCGACTCTTGGTTAAAGGTTCCATCCATAGGAATATGAGATCAAACCTCCATAGCCCATTCATGAACTGGGCGCAATAATCTTTGCTTTACATAATTACATATAGCAAAGATTCTCCTTTTACCGGCGCCTGAGAGTGTCTGTGCTAACTTACCTGTTACTACCGGAATACCGGAATAAGAGAGGCCATATGAGGCCCAATCCTCCTCTCAAACCAATCGAGAGATTCATTAGCAAACTGAGTCTTATTACGGTCAAAAGGGTACAAGACCCATTCTCTCCATAAAATACCAGGTGAAAAGAATCCATCTTGGATTGCACACACATTAGTGATGAATGAAGCCATCTCGTGCTTTCAATTCACGAAGAGATTTTGAAATTGAATATATTTCTTACATTCATCACTGATCACCGCGTATTGACTTACGTAGCGATCTGAAATGGGTGTACTTTTCCAGGTAGGTTCCCATACTAACCCTTGTTTTAGGGGGATAGTATGGGCGAACGGAAGATAAGTGGATATGAGCTTTCTACCATGACGTTTAATCATGTTCGATACCTCTTTTACAGAATCGAGATCTTCAATCGGGTCTACAATAGATTGAAAAGTAGCTTTAGACACTTTTGGTGCTAACTCTACCAATCAAACCATGAGAGCAAAATTCTGACCCACTTATCTGCCCTGGAATCACGACCCCTTCTTACTCTTCTTAACAAAGGGGGTATGATTCTAGGGAGCCCTGTTCGAGTGAAAGACACAGGTACTGATAGTTGATCATGCCTGGAGTATGAATTAGCATAATATCGCTGTAGACATACGCCACACTGCTTTAGGTATAATGCCGTGAATAGCAGACCAGACTTTCGCACCATGCCAACTACAGTTCTCGCAAAATGCACAGAAGCTAAGCCGACTTCAACTGATAGAGACAAGGATACAATTAAAGGGACTCGTAAGAGAAGCCCCTTCAATTGTCGGGCACTTTCAAAAATGCCTCGCCAAGAAAGAATAGGGACCTTCTCAGCACTAGAAAACAGTTTCAATAGCTTCATAATACAATTTTTGACTTATAATATGACCCCCTGCTGCTAATGCTGAGCTGAACTCTAATCATTCTACTCTCCTTTACTGAGATCACGAAGATCCCACGTGGGAAGGCGCCTGTCTTCCAAACAGGTTCTCAATCTTGACTTATCTATTTTATATTTGATAATAGGATTGAGATGAAATTCTTATCAACCAATTACCATGCTTCTAGCTAACACGTTTGTTCTTAACACGTTATGTGCTCAGAAAACCAGTGCGTGAGGGCGGACGTCCTCACCCACCCTGGATGGTGCCAAAGTGACTTTAGTCGGCATAAGAACAAACAACTAAATGGGTCTCCTTAGCCTTTTGTTAGCTTCGGGGGCATAACGATGAGGAAGTCGATTCAGAACACGCAAGAAAAGGGTTGATGGAAGTGCATTTGATTGGGACGCTAGTGAGTTAATGAGCACTGTTTGCATGGTTCCATCAACTCATTCCAAAGTACTTCCCCCATGCGCCCCATTTCGGAACAAGCTCTTGGTGAAAAAGACTGGCGTGTAGTCCGAAAAGCGCCTATGGAAGATCAAAGATTCTCCGTCGTAGTTCTTTCCTTTTTCTTGAGAAAGCTCTGCCGAGTAAGGGTGTAGTCGACACTTGCACTCAAAATGAAATAATAATCGAATTGATGGTATGCCGCCGGATTTATGAGTAGGAAAGAGCACCTTATTTCGAACTTCAACTCTACCAGTGCTTTGAACACCAAGTCAATCTTCATGAATCTATTCTGCCAGTTCTCATTCATCTATGAACTATTGGACAAGCGTTACCACACTAAGCAGCGGAAATCCGCAAAACCCGACTTCAGAAGAGGTGCGGCCGGAAGAGATGGGAAAGCAAAGGACATTCAAGCTATTTGTCGGCGAGAGTGCCGTCAAATGGAAAGGGAATCCTCCTTCCCGCTTCCACAAGAGGGTCCGGCTTATGGGCGTTAAGAGCATGGCCGGGTATACTTTTTGATTCTTCAACTTGTCAACCCCTCCTGCTTACCTTGAGAAAGAGTGTACCCGCTTTAAAAAGCTTGTTCACTTCCCCTTAGATTGGATGCTGGATAGCTTGCACTTGGATCTTTCTCCCCAGCTTCTAAAGTGGTAAATAAGGGGAATTTGCTTTCTATCTGACAGGAAATAGGTTCTTTCATTGATCAGTCTAACTAGAAAAACACTTTCTCATTCAGCGCAGCCTATTTCTTAAGGGCGAACTGATCAACCTGCATGTGTTAAGCATAACGCTAGCCTTCCTTCTGAGCTAACGAGGGAAAAGAGATCCGTTGTTATCCGGCAAGAATAGGGCGCCAAGCTGACTGAATAACGGAGGCGGCGGAAGAGGTCTGACCAAAGGCGTCAAACTTCTTCTCAATAAAATATGGGTCTCACTTACGACGACCTTTCTTCTCTTATGATTTTGGCTACTTTCTTTAGAAAAGGAACTTGCTTACCTGGCGATTGGAAAGCAGTTTCAATAGTTGCATCAAACCAGACAGCTTAGTGAGGGTACGTAGCGCCCGAACGAGAAGGGGAATGCGATTGGCCCCATCAATGGCACCCCTGCCCTGTGAAAAGGCCGATATCACCCCGAAAAGGGGCACAGAAGACAACCAGAGACAGATCCTTGACTTACTGGAAGGGCGAGACCAATCACTAATCACTAAAGGCAGGGACGGGGGATATTCTATTTAAGGCTGGCATCGCGCCGTAACCCCAACAGAGAGGGATTGGATTGCATTTCCCTTGCGCTGGGTCTTTCTCGCCTTTCTATACTATGACTTTCTTCGTGAACTAGTCAATCGAGTTAGCAAAGAGAAAAGTCTATCTGAAAGAGGAAATGTGCTCTATGCTTCAACCACCATCTTTTCCCTGTGTTCTTTTAGTCAGCCTCTTACCAGGCTGGTGGAAGGTGTGAGATCCGAATCACTGTCTTAGTCTGCTTATATTCTTCTTGTTCGGATGTATCACCTACTTCATTGGGAGAGTTCTATCCCTCAACGGGAGCAAGGAAGGATAAAAAACAATCTCAGAAAAAAAAAGAGGAAGAATAGGTTGTTCTTTCCATGCTTCATCTTACATAATTACATTCATAAGCAGGCATGATAGAGCTATATCAGATACAACAGGTGTTGGCATCTTAGAGCCGGTAAGAGAGCTTTGCCAGCGAACCAATCCCATCGGTCGTAGCCAGGTCATTCCAATTCCAGTCGGTGTAGAATCAATCAATGAAGGAAGGGAAGGATTGAATGCTTTCTGTCAAGAAGCACAAAATTGACTGTGAAGTTCATCCTGCATGCCAATGAAAGTGAAAGGTACTTTCCAACAAAAACGGGAAAAGCATAACTCATATCCCGGGCAGCTAAGATCCATAGGATTGGAAGGCCCATCTGAGTTCTACATTCTGAGATAGCTTATCTGTAAACTGTTACTAGTAAACGGATTTCTTACCTGAAATGAAAGACCGGGAGAAGATTGAAAGAGATCTTTTACACCAAAGTTGATTGGATCCTTCTTCCATTCTTGATTTGTCGATAATGCCAGCATGGCATTGTTACGCTTATAGCTAATTCAAATTAAGCATAGAGATTGATTGAAGGATAAGCTATATTTAAACTTTCTTTGCTGATACAGTTAATAGAAACTGATGCCAGTCATGCTTGAACCAGGCTTTGCTTTCTGCTTTCCTGGATTGGATCCAAAAGGTCCTGAATGGGTGACCCGAAGGGAGAGCAGGTTCGCCTTTTCATCGGGTTTGGACATTCAGCTGTTCAAGGGACTTTTTCAGGGAATGCTGAGCGTTAATCTAAGTCTTGAGAGAGACGTTCTGACCGCGGTCAGAGTGACGTCCTTGAAGACCAAACTCTAAGAATACAAATACTGTCAGCCATGCACGGAGAGAGTCAGGCCTTTCTAATCCATATGTCCTTTTTCACAGCGATTCTTTCTTTTTCGAGGTGACTTCTAACTGGTGACCAGAAAAGAGTGGCTAGCGCCGGAGAAAGCGAGATAGTTACATAGATCAGAGAAGGTTTGAGATGAGCTTTTACAATCTTTTAGCCCTGTGAGATATGGTTAGTCATAGCCATCAACCATCCTCCTTGGGATTGGCCCGAAGTAGGTGAAAGACGGTCTCTCGCTGATTGTTCCGCCTGAACGGAGTGTCAGCGGTTCTGAAGAAGAAAAGGAAGAGATAAGTTACTCCTACTAGAAAGGGACCTAGATCAATTCTGACGCTATTACCATCTTAGGCAAAGACAGATTTCCAAGAGTAGAGAGCATGATTTACGGCTACAACCTTAGATAATGATAATCTGAGGAGTCTATCTTATGCTATCGGATTCTCTAACCCTGCTTACTTACCTTGACGCCTACGAAAAAGACCTGCTTATCGAACTGAACTTCAATGAGACTACGCACTTGTGGCACACACGCTATATCATCTCTTCATCCCGTAAAAAGGAAATGAGCCCATTGATTCACCTATCCCAACAGCAGAATTATTGTGAGGAAAGCCCAGGAGAGATCTTAGCCTGTAGGGTTATTCTGACCCTTGGCCTTCTTCTCCTCGTTTTCATTGGGTCACTGCACTAAAGCTAAGGATTTCTTTTATTAGTTACATGAGTTCGATCCCTTTCTTGTCCTCTTCAATCTTTGAAAGCATCTGAAAGTACTATAGGCGGAGGTGAACTAGAGGATAGGCAGCCCAGAAGCTCGTAGCACGATCCCTATTTCTTTGAAAGCTCAGCCAATCCGAGAGTTTGTTTAAGAGTCTTTCTATGGGAATAAAGAGAGGGTACTGATCACTAGCCGAATCTGCTACTGTAGGAAAGAAGATCTATGTGACCAAATTTTCCTGTGATTTGTTGATTCACATCGATAAAACCAGTTGTGTGCCACATACATGGCACGAATCCCGAGTTTCCTCTTACCGATAGGCATCAATCCAAGTCGCTGAGGGACTTAACTAGGAGTTCCCCTCTGGACCTGAGAGAAGAGAAGGTTCGCGATCCAACACAGATTCTAAATCAATATGCATTGAATGATGGTCCATTCCCTGGAAAATTAGGGTAAGCCAAAGGTTCCGTTCACGGATTAAGTAATTTAATATATGATCTTTCTGATTCCGAGAAACCGCATACGATATCAATGAAGGCTAGGAAAAGGAAGAGGGCGGGTTTGTAGCGGAGGTAGACTCTGGGAGTGGGGAGATATAGTCGATGGGATGGGCGGTCCTCCATTAGTCTTCTGTGTTTGCAAGGGTGGAGTCAAGTTGATTGATTTGCGATCGGGTAGGTCTTCCGGAGGTGTAAAAGAGGGATCTTTCAGAGTGGAAGGAGATTTGGAGGAAATGGGAGCTTGATTACACAATCCACCAACGTCTGATCAGGGGTTTTCTTACTTGTGGAAGGTTTGTTGTCTAATCTTGTGATCTCCATAGTGGAGCTTCACCGGTGGACGTAGGTCTACTGACTGACTAAACTAGGAAATAAGCGCTCTAACAAAGCAAAAGAAGGATGCCCTAAGCGTCGAGGAACATGTACCTTGGTCTATGTAAAGATGGCTTCCAGGATACCAATTAGCATCTTTATTAGCAATAAGTTTTTTTAAGTCATTTTGATCGCCCATTGCATTTGAAAACATCCTCATGTGGGATTCCTTTTCTGGTCCCCTTTTCGTTTGATCTAGAGCATTTCTCGGGGTAGTTTTGGATCTCAAGAAATGTTATATCTCTGGAGACAGCCTTTGGGGTATTACCTGATTGACCGACCATGCTTAATAAGCAGGCTCGTTAGGAAGAGTAGGCACCTTGGTTACCGTCAATTCTTTGAATCACATTATTTCAAGAGTCAGAAAATGCCCGTGGAAAGAGAGTCACATTCCCTTATGCTTTCGGTGAAAGGCAATCTTACCTATTAATATTAATATAGTCCTTTCGAAGCTCGATAGCCTAAGGTAAGGATGCGATGCGAGGTTGAGCGTTAGCGAAGAAGGCTGGATCAGGATCTTGAGAATGTGGGAAATAGATTCAGTTTCACGTAAAATACATCCCAAACCCTTAAAATGATTACATTTTTGATAAGCTTTGATAAGCATGTAAGCCTGCTTTCATCGAAACAGGCACGCACAAGTCTGAATTTGTAGGACTTTCTTGGATGGTTCATGTAGGCTTGGGTCTTTCATTCGGGGCCTATTGGGGCACCCTGTGGGCCAATGCGTAGTTGCTTGGGCTGGCTCATTTGACGACTCAGTACATGGATGTCACGAGTCTATTGGCATAGAATATGGAATCTTTTCTACGTAAGCTGGTTGTGCAAGGTTTGTTTGTTCATACAGGCAGTGTGATTTGGGGATCTTTTGTGGTAGCCAGAGCCAGCCAGTTTTTCACTAAATAGGCATGATAGTCTTCAACTGCAGAAAAGTAGTGCGGAGAACTAGTCAGAATTGTGCCTGCCATCAAATTCGGTGACGCATGGCGAGATTCCTCTCTGCAACGCAATTCCCACCTCAATCTCGTGAATGTCCTTCCCAAATCCTAGCGTGACGTGGATGATCCGCCGAATCCTCACCACGATCGATTAGGTGAAACGGTTCCGCAAAGTTTGTTACAGGCAGCGTGGTTATAGTACTCAGATTGTGCCAGCCATGCAATTCGTACTGCATGGCGAGATTACTCTACCACTCTATAAATAGAGGCTCGATAAGTGTCTTCACTTCATCAAATAGAAAAGAAAAGAAATTGAGTAATAGCACGTATGGATATAGCTGATATAAACAGGATTTCTCAAATTGATGTCCAAATGAGTAACCTGCAAAATGCAATTCAAGGGCGCCGTAGAACGCTAAACGCGCTTTTGCTAAGTGTTAGAACACAGGATCCTGCAAGAAAAGAAGCGCGCATTGCCGCTGCCAGAGAGGACATAAGCGATTTGGAGAGGAGGCTGCAAGCGCTGCGGACGGAGAAGGAAGAACTCGTTGTGCGGGTTGCCACCTTCGGTGTCCCGGAAAACCACTAGAAAAAAAATTCTCAAAATAGTGACTTTCTACTTGTTAAGGCCTATCTTTATGTTTCGAAAATAAGTTAAGTAATGTAGTTGGCCTAATGCTTTTAAAGCTCTAGTTCTCTAGTAAAAGGCATATGTGGTTGTTTATGTAATGTAGTGCTTTATGTAGTAGTAATGAAGAAATCTGTTGGATCCATGTTTTTTCTCTACAGGCCTCTTTCATCCTTTCAATCCATATTTTTTTATATACTTGAAAATCTGGGTCACTACCAGCAAAAACACCTCTGAACAAGATTGACGCACCATGCCAAATGTGTCCGAATAAGAAAAGCAAATTCAGTATGTCCAAAAGTCAACCAACCCCTTAGACTGCTACGAAAAACACCATCGGATTTCATTGAAAGAAAAAATGGTTGAACCTAAAAGGAAAAGAACATAGGAATTCATAGTCTTAGAATCGGGTTAGACCGAAATCAAGGTTTGAACTTATCGAACGAGGCCTATTCAACTACAGGAATTTATTCAGGTTCGCTACTTAGATTATTGGATTGGACCGAAACAAAGGATTGATTTCTTCGAGCGATCGTGCGAGACTTTTTTTCTTCTCATTCGAGATATTCTTGCAATTAATGTTTCTGAATCTAATAAAGTCAAGTCAAAGTCTCTCCTTCAGCGTCAATGTAAGGTGCGTAGCAAAGAAGCAGAAAAGGGGCAAAGGCGGTTGCTAGCATCGAAGAGAGCCGTCATAGACGAGAAAGTGGGAGTTCGGACTTGGAGAACGACTCTTTCTGCGAGAGGAGAGGAAAGCGGGGCAGGCAAAATAACCATTCCGGTGGTTGATAGTGGAGCTAAGGCTTGATCACCTTATCATACAAAAAGATAGGCATGCCTTATCATCCAAAAGGATGTAGAAAGAGGAAGGGCTCGCGGGGTCGATCTCACATCTCACATCTCATAGAGAGGAAGAAGACCAGGGATGATAAGGGATAACTAACTCTACAGCTCACAGGAATGGGAAAAGTCATTCCACATTAATCCAGTTTTATCTTACCTTTTTTTAAGAGAGAATAGGAAGTCAGGCTATAATGGCTATACGGCTTCCAAATTCTTTTTGAAACGTATGTTGATTGAACTAATGGATGCTGGGTGAGAGCTTAAAGACCCTATTCACATAGCGTTCCCGAACACATATTTTTCTTCAGGGCGGGCAGATTTTCAAATAGGAGATCCGGGCCTTTTTGGGGGGATAAAGGGCATAACATTGGGTCATCCTTTTTCGTCGAATGTCCCGGGCCCGATTAAAAGAAAGCACTTTTCCTTTGCTGCAGGGCCGGGGAGAACCATTCAAGCGCGGAGATGGCTCTGCTGCGATAGAGGATGAAGGATAATCCGTAGGCAACTGGTCATTACTAGAAGATGATAGAGATGCAGGCTGCTCTTTATTATTAGAATTATTAGAAGAGCGAGGTGCAAGCTGCGGAAAGCGACTTCTTTTTTTGACTATGAAAGCCGGCAACAAAAGCAAGGGCTT